ATGGCTTTTAAATTGAGTTACGAATCAATAGATGTTGCTAGGGATAATGGAAATGCTGTGCGTAAAAGAGAGGAAACTCATAGAATGGCAGAGGCTAATAGAGCTTTCGCTCATTTTCGCTAAAGAAGAAGAGGTATGATTTTTTGTAATAAAATTGAATTTATAATATATTCATAGAGTCTTCGATTCTTCGTAAAACAGAAAGATAAAACATGATGCAAGATGTAAGTCCCTCTTTTTTTTCTTTTTATTCTCTTCCTCCTACGAGGAGACTTGCATCACAAGTAATAGTAATAGTAGTAGTAACAATAGTAATATTAAATTGAAAGAAATATCAATATTGAAGGAGTAGTGTAAAAAAATAATATACAAATCTAGAGAGATTTATAGATGGACAATGAAAAAAATAGAATCATTTTTTTTTGTGATTCTTCTCTGATTAAGTAAGTTGAAGTTTCTTCAAAAATCATCCAAATATTCATTATTTGTCTCTCCTATTCCTATTCAGCATTATATAAAACTGATACTTAATTATTAATTATACCTTAAGAAATTATGAAATTAGATTTTGGTTCATTTTTCTCAGATGGAAGTAGTATTTTACCAGAATGTATTTTAATTTCTAGTTTAATTATCATTCTATTGATAGATCTAACCTCTGAAAAAAAGACATATTGGTTATATTTCATTTCATTAACAAGTTTGATCATAAGTATAACTGTCCTGTTATTTCAATTAAAGGAAGAACCTATTTTTAGTTTCTCAGGCAGTTTTCAAACAGACGGTTTTAATGGAATATTCCGAATCTCTATTGCATTTCCGTCACTTCTATGTATTCCCTTATCTATGGAATATATGAAATGTACAAAAATGGCGATTACTGAATCTTTAATTTTTTTGTTAACAGCTACTACAGGAGGAATGTTTTTATGCGGTGCTAATGATTTAATAATAATATTCATTACTTTAGAATGTTTAAGTTTATCCTTCTATTTATTATCCGGATATACTAAGAAAGATGTATGATTCAATGAAGTTGCTATGAAGTATTTACCTATGGGTGGAGCAAGTTCTCCCATTCTGGCTTACGGTTCTTCATGGTTATACGGTTTATCTGGGGGGAAAATCCAACTTCAAGAGATTCTTAATGGTCTTATAAACACACAAATGTATAACTCTACAAGTATTTCGATCGTGCTTATATTTATTATTGCAGGAATCGCATTCAAACTTTCTTTAGTACCTTTTCATCAATGGACTCCTGATGTATATGAAGGAGTGCGATTCATTGTATAACTTTTCGTAGAGAAAGGAAGAGTTATCAAAAAAAGAATTATAGACATCCAGAATGGAAAAACCTGGCATCCTCACTCGGATTAAAACATAACTTTTACCCAAAATTCCTATAGAACCCCTGTTTGAGTGACAGTAGGGTGAAGCAAAGTTAGAAGCAATTCACATAAAAGAGGAATATATTGCGAGTAATTTATTAAGGGTAGTTGCGCAAAGGAAGAGAGAATTGACGCATAAAAAACATATATTTCATATATGCTATTGATTAGTCTTTATCCTTCAAGGACTATGAGTATGACGAAGGAGCATTCGTCAACAGAAAGGAGTATCACCCTAAAATAACTTTTATGTCTATTAAAAATGAATAAAATCAGAAGATTTTCCTGCTCAAATTCAGTTTATTCGGAAAAGAATAATTCGAATGAGTTAGTGCTTCATCAGAAGAATTGCTGATTAGGGATTCCCCGAAAAAGAGAGATTGATTGAATAGAAGAATTTAATACATACATTGGATCATATACGCGAGGAAGGTAATGAAATAGAAATAGTAAAATAATTTTTTTATTACTTAGGAGCCGTGTGAAATAAAAGTTTCACGCACGGTTTTGAATGAGAGAAAAAGTGAGTAATTTTGTTTTTTCGACTTTAACGCCCCTACCTCAGTCATTGCTTTCTTTTCTGTTACTTCAAAAATAGCCGGTTTAGCTTTAGCTACTAGAATCTTCAACACAGTTTTTTTTTCATCACTGAACGAGTGGCATCTAATTCTAGAAATAATAGCTATTCTAAGTATGATCTTAGGTAATTCTATTGCTATAACGCAAACAAGTATGAAATGTATGCTTGCATATTCTTTGATAAGTCAAATTGGATATTTTATGATTGGAGTAATTGCGGGAGACTCTAATGGGTATGCAAGCATGATAACTCACATGCTATTCTACATTCTTATGAATCTAGGAACTTTTGCTTGTATTACATTATTCGGTTTACGCACTGGAACGGACAACATTCGGGATTATGCAGGGTCATATAAAAAAGATCTTCTATTGGCATCTTTTCCTGCTTTATCTTTATTATCCTTAGGAGGTATTCCCCCCTTAGCTGGGTTTTTCGGAAAACCTTACCTCTCTTGGTGTGGGTGGAAAGCGGGTCTATACTTATCAGTCTCCGTAGGACTTTTCACAAGTGTAATCTCTATATATTACTATTTACGAATAGTCAAATTGATTGTGACTAAGGAAAACGAAGAAACAACTTCTTATATTCGGAAGTATAAAACTTCGAATTATTTAGTATCAAAAAGTCCTATTGAATTTAGTATCATTATATGTGTAATAGGATCAACCTCTTCGGGAATAGTGATTAACCCCGTCATTGCTATTGTTGAAAAAACAATATCTCTAAGTAGTTTTATTAATAACTAAAAAATTTATCGATATTAATAAATTTTTCGAATAAATAATAAATAAAAGTTCATTTTTTATTTCCTGTTCCATGAAAAAAAAATTGACGAAAATTGATTTTATCAGGAGCTTCAGCTTTTAAAGCTTCTGAACTTTCCTATATGAATTTAGACGGGTACTGCATATAAATTATTCTAAGTATTCCTGACGTATCAAAGATACTGCACATTTCGTATCTCCTACATTTACCTACATTTTCCCATAATTCCAAAATTTCCTTACACTTTTCCATATTTCCCGACATCTCCCCACATTTCCTACATAAGCCATTTGTAGGATAAATTGGTGTAAAAAAAACTTTTTAGTTTTTTGAGATACGTAAAACATAAGAAATTTATGATATGTCAAATATATATCACACGCGTATACTTAACAGCTGTAGCAAATGTGAAGTATGCAAGAAAGTTTAAGTAAACGTGGTTAAATATAGGTAAATGGAAGTAAATGTAAGTAAGTGTAGCAAAATGTGGCAAAGTGTAAGAAAATATGGTAAAGTTTAGCAAAGTATGGCGAAAGATAGCGAAATGTAATAAATCCAGCAAATGTAAAGGATACGTTAGATGTAGCAAAAGCAGAGTACCCTATGTTTTTTATAAATTTAATATGTAAAATATAAACTATATTCGGCTCCTAGAACTTTCCAAAAGAAGTGATATATGTATGCAGATAAATAAAAAAATATATAGTTATCCATTCACTTGATTTGAGACATTTCTAAGAAGCGCAACTTATATATATGTAAAATTTATTCTGAAATAGGAAAAATGAATAGACCGATGCAGTGTTTCTTCATCAAAAGAATCTTCTTTGTGAAATAATCCGGTGCTTCTACTCTTTATTCTTCATAGATTTCCATGCTTCTCTGGTTACTAAAAATACTTCATATTCTTGTATCTTCCTCTTTAGATAACTCTGATTTGTTATAAATATAAGTAGATTTTATATTGCGGTGCCCAGAAATTGCTTCAACTTTCTTAAAATCGATACCACCTTTAAGTAAATTAAGTAAATTAGTAAGGAAACTGGCTTTAAAGCTATGAGTTCATATGTTTTTACTTAAAAGATGAGAAACTTTTTTCACAATTTTGTTCAATTCACGATTAAATTTTACTCCATCAAACAGTTTTATAACCCCATTAAAAAGGATTCCCGATTAATTTACTTTTATTTTTTTTTTTTTCTTTTTTTTTTTCAGGTAAATTACGAGTCAGCTAAACTTTTATCCCTTGATAACTTATCAAGATCATCTTATCTATCGCTTAACAAAAATGACTCAAGCTATCTATCTCTATTAAGTAACGAGCACTTTCTTTTCTGATAGAGAATATAGAAATAGTTTTTTTTTTTATCCAAAAAACTTTGCACATAAATCTTGAACAAAAATGAGTTTAAGATTCTAAGTTTAGTTATGTATAGAAGTGTTAAGGCTAATATAGTTTCGTTTCCTTTACAGGTATCTCTAGATGAGGTACCTAAAAGGATTCTTGATTCAGTAAAAGCCATAGCTTTTCTTAACGAATTTTCCTTAGCTTCCTCTTGAGTTTCAGAAATATTATGTTTCTTTAGTTTTCGTTTTTTCCTTCTCCTCGCTAAGCTTAGGAGGTAATTTTTTTGTTTAACTAAACCCTCGTTGTCTCCTAAAAAATGAACTGAAGTCACTGATACTGATTTATTAGACGTTTCCTAATTGTTCCTCTATTTCATAAGAAGCTTCAAAAAATCTCCGGGTTCCTTCGTAACAGGAGATTTAGTAAATCTTTGCCTCTTCGATAATTTTATAATGTAATAATTGCCAAGCCCTTCTGAAGTAAAAAAACCCTTATACCATTACCATATACCATTTTTCTTCAATGATAAATTAAGAAAAAATTTCTTTTCTTATTATCATGCATCTTTTATTATCGTATAAAATTATGAATTTATAGGATACACATATATATGTATACCGATCTGTTATATATAATAATTTATATGCATTACTCCCAGTATCTTAAGCAAAACTAGCATCCATGGCTGAACGGTTAAAGCACCCAACTCATAATTGGCGAATTCACAGGTTCAACTCCTGTTGGATGCAATACTGTAAAGTTTTCTAATTCTAAAATTAGAAACTTACCTACAAATTAAATTCTGTATTTATATAAAAAAGTATCAAGAATTTTGTCTTATAGTCTTACATATGAAATAGAAATAACAAAAAAATTTTTCTCTTTTTTTTTCAATTTCACACGAATAAATAATCCAAAATTTTATTTATTATAATAAAGATATGTCAAATATGAGTATTGGTATATCTGTAATAAAGTATATAGAGAAAAGATAAAAATTTTTATTATTACTCATTCATTAGTACTTGTAAGTACCAGCCTCTACTACTTCTAATACTTACTTTTCTTATTTATAATACATTTAACATAACCTATACAAGAAAAGAAGTTTGAATTATTTTAAAGTAAGCAATAATAGGTAAAAGAAACTTAAATACAATTAGGAATAACCATGGATAAAGTGAAATACCCAGTTCTTACAGAAAAAACTATTCGTCTACTAGAAAGAAATTAATACTGTTTCGATGTTGATTTAAAGGCTAGCAAAACCGAAATAAAACAATGGATACAAGATTTTTCTAAAGTAAAAGTGGTAGCCATGAATAGTCATTGACCTCCAAAAAAGAAGAAACGGATAGGTCCTGTACTAGGATATCCGGTACGTTATAAACGAATGATTATCATACTTGAATCAAATTATTCCATTCCACTATTCTTAAACAAATAAAAACTTGAGATATTTATCATTATGGTCATCCGTTCATACAGAGCCTACACCCTAGGAACACGAAATCGATCCGTTTTTGAATTCGAAAAAAAAGTTTGATCTAAACCTCAGAAAAAATTAACCTTTAGACAACACTGTAAAAAAGGTTGTAATAATAGAGGCATTATTACAAGCTGACATAGAGGAGGCGGACATAAACGTATATATCGTAAAATAGATTTTCTTCGAGATAAGAAGGATATTTCTGGAAGAATTGCTACTATAGAATATGATTTCAACTGTAATACATTTATATGTCTTACTTATTACGAAGATGGTGAAAAGAAATATATTCCATATCTTCAAGGAATGAGAATTGGGGATAGTGTAGTGTCTAGTACTGAAGCTCCTATTTCAATAGGAAATGCCTTACCTTTGAGTGCGGTTTGAATCACTAATTTACGTTACTGAGGAACAGTGAGGTTTGAAGCGAAACCTCTAAATCTATCACTAATTAGAAAAATAAAAATTTTTTGATGAACCTTAGAGGGAAACTGAAGAGGAAAAATAGCATGTGGTAAATCCAATGTCAATATTTTGAGAAGCAATTGAATTTAGAGATATGATAATATGGAGAAGAAGAAAAAGAAGAATCTTTTTAGTTAAGCATATGGGAAAATCATATAGGCAATTCTTATAAAAAAAAATGAAAAATAAAGAAAGAGTTGGATAATAAACTAATTACTCACTATTCGATTTGGTGGTCAGAGGCAAATTCGAAGCTAGGAAATAGAGATATTACTCAAAAATAAGAAGAAGTGTGAAGTATGCCTCCTAAGTTATCGAAAACATAAAAGATGTTATCGTAAATTAATGAAGTCATTCATTCTGATGTTGTAAAAAAAGAAAAAGCCAGATGATAGTAAATAAAAAACTAAGAATGTGAAGTGTAGAAGTATAGAAAAGAAAAATTTATCCTTTCTTTTGCTTTTTTTTTTACTACACACGTTTAGAGAGCTGTATGCCTTGAGAAAGGCTTGTACAGTTTGGGAAGAGACTTTACATGAAATATCAAATTGAATAAATTGGAGTCCACTTCAACCAATATGCCTTTAGGTACAGCTATACATAATGCAGAAATAACACCTGGAAAAGGTGGACAATTAGCAAGAGCAGCTGGTGCTGTAGCAAAAATCATTGCAAAAGAAGGTTGATTGGCTACATTAAGATTACTTTTTGGAGAGGTTCGGCTAATATCTCAAAAATGTTTAGCAATTATTGGACAAGTAGGTAATTCTGATGCTAATAATTGAATCATAGGAAAAGCTGGATCTAAACGTTGGCTGGGTAAACGACCCAAAGTAAGAGGAGTAGTTATGAACCCCATAGATCATCCTTATGGAGGTGGTGAAGGACGAGCTCCGATTGGTAGAAAAAAACCATTAACCCCTTGGGGCCATCCTGCACTTGGAAGAAAAACTCGAAGAAATAACAAATACAGTGATATTTTAATCGTTCGTCGCCGTAAGAATAATTAGTAAGTTTGGGCAAAAACAATAAAAGGTAATTATCAATGACACGTTTACTTAAAAAAGGTCCTTTTGTGGCTTATCATTCACTGGAGAAAATAGAGGATCTTAATATAAAGAGAGAAAAAAAAATAATAGTAACTTGGTCCCGTGCATCAACAATTGTACCTACAATGATTGGTCATACTATTGCTGTTTATAATGGGCAAGAACATTTATCTATTTATATAACAGATCGTATGGTAGGTCATAAATTAGGTGAATTTGCACTTACTAGAGTTTTTAAAGGACATGCGAAGAGTGATAAAAAATCTCGTTGTTAATTGGGAGGTTTTTCTCTGATGAAAACTAATTACTCGAATTTGGAGACGCAAGCTTTAGCTAAGCATATACGTATTTTCGCTTCTAAGGTAAGAAGAGTTATTAATGAAATTTGTGGTCGTTTGTATGAATAAGCACCTATGATACTAGAATTCATGTTATATAGAGCTTGTTATCCCGTATCACAATTACTTTTTCTCGCAGCAGCAAATGCCAGCCATAATCTAGGTTTAAATAAGGCTGATTCAGTTACTAGTGAAGTTAAAGTAGATGAAGGAACTATGTTGAAGAGATTTGAACCTAGAGCTCAGGGACGTGGTTACCCTATACATAAACCTACCTCTCATATAACTATTGTAATCAAAAAAAAATCTACATAGAAAATTATGCTTCTTGTATATATATCATTAAAAAAGGTAAAGAGATATGGGACAAAAAATTAATCTACTTGGTTTTCGACTTGGGGTTACGCAGAATCACTGTTCCCATTGGTTTGCAAAACCTAATAATTATTACAAACTTCTTGAAGAAGATGAAAAAATGCGTAATTGTATTTATAATTATGTGCGTAAGCATATAAAAAGTTCGTCAAATTATGGAGGAATTGCACGCATTGAAATTGAAAGAAAGACAGATTTAATTCAAATTGAAATATATACAGGATTTCCTGCCCTTCTTGTTGAAAGTCGTGGTCGAGGCATTGAAGAATTAAAAGCAGATGTACAAACTGTATTGAATCTTGGGAATAGGAAGCTTCGCATGGCTCTAACCGAAGTGGAAGAACCATATACAGAACCCAATATTCTTGCGGAATATATTGCTTTACAATTAGAAAACAGAGTTGCTTTTAGAAGAACTATGAAGAAAGCGATTGAACCTACAAGAAAGACAAGTGTGAAAGGTATAAAGATATAGATTGTAGGACGTCTTAATGGAGCTGAAATAGCTTGTGTCGAGTGGGCTAGAGAAGGTAGAGTTCCATCACAAACTATTTGAGCTCAAATAAATTATTGTTATTACCCAGCTTAAATTATTTATGGAGTATTAGGAATAAAGGTATGGATATCTCAAACAGAAGAATGATATAAAAATTAATAGAAGTTTTTCTTTGTCTAATTAAGATTTATTAGTATAAGAAAAATTTCTTATAGTGAGAAACTAAAAAAAAAGTTTTTCATTCTATTCTGTATCAGAAAATACAATTAGGATTACAAAATGAAATTAATTTAACATTTCAGTTACTTCTTAATCAGTTTTTATATAATCGAAGAAAAAAAGAAAAAAGAAAAAAAATGCTATGCTTAGTGTGCGACTCGTTTTACCTAGAATTTTATCAAAATTGAATTTATATAAAAATTCATTATTTTTTTCTTAAGAATAACTCATTACTTCATATTGAATTAATCTGATAAGCTAGCTAAATTTATTTCTATTAGCTTAAAAACCTTTCTTTATAGAGAAATGAAATGAGGAAGATCTATAAAGCAAAGAAGTGTAGAAAAATTTGAATTTCAGTAATGCATGAAATGTAAAATATTTCTTTTCAAATTGTATGGTTAAAAGATTACCCTTTCTTTCAGAAGCAGTCCGAATAGGCATATAAGTAGGAGGAAGAACTAAAAGCTTTAGATCAAGAAAGACTGGATTTTTTGATAAAGAAAGAAAGCTCCACTGCAAGGAAGGAACCTAAACGGAAACTTGGAAGTTATGAGAACGATGGAATCTATGAATAATTCATTTTATTTTCACTTTTTATTCATATGATAGGATGGCGAAAGAAACCGATACTTATATATATATATATATATATATATATATATATATATATATATATACATATTTATTTAAATATAAAATATATTTATAATTCTAAGAATTTTCAAACTTAACTAATAAAATAAAATCTAGGAAGAGTTAATATTCGTCCGTGATTCTTTTCTTTCCTTATTGAATAGTTTACCTAATTTATCTGAGAATCTGATACGTTCCATAGATTTCGGTATTTAAAATATTAAGTATATATGAAAAGTATTAAGATAAACTAAATTTAATACTAATAATTTCTTGTACTTTTTCTTTCACTTCTTGTTACTTCTACTTTAAATAAATAATTATTTAGAATTAACGAAATTATATTTTTGTAATAAGAGAGAAAGATAAATTTAAATCTTGATAGAAACTACTTATTCTTTAAAGAAATAAATTTCATTCATGAGGAGCCGGATGAGAGAAAACTTTCATGTCCGGTTCTGGAGCAGAGATGATAATGAAGAAGTATCATCAACTGCAACCCCAAAAGAGTAAAATTTCGTAAACAACATAGAGGAAGAATGAAAGGAATATCTACTAGGGGTAATCAGATTTGTTTCGGAAAATTTGCTCCTTAAGCACTTGAACTTGCTTGGATTACATCTAGACAAATAGAAGCAGGATGACGGGCAATTAGTCGTTATGCTCGTCGTGGTGGAAAAATATGGATACGCATATTTCCTGACAAACCAGTAACTATGCGACCTGCAGAAACACGTATGGGTTCGGGAAAGGGTTCCCCTGAATTTTGGGTATCCGTTGTTAAACTAAATAGGATAATTTATGAGATAGGTGGAGTACTAGAAGATATTGCTAAGGCAGCTATGAGAATAGCTGCATACAAGATGCCTATACGTACTTAATTCATTACTTCTACATCTGTAGATTCACCCATAGGGGTAAAAAAGAAAGAATTATCAGTATAGAGGCAAAATTTCATACGACAATTTTTTTCTTTTGATTCTAAATCTCTCTTTTCATCTTTAATTGTTCAGAAAAGATTTGTATCTATAAGAAGATAAAAATGAAGTTCTATCTTTTGACCCCCCTTAAAAAAAAAGTAGAATTAAATATTGTGGGGGGGTCCATCTCTAAAAAAATAAAGATGATTCAACCCCAAACTCATTTAAATGTAGCAGACAACAGTGGAGCTTGAAAACTGATGTGTATTCGAATTCTAGGAGCTAGTAATCGTAAATATGGCAATATTGGTGACATAATTATTGCTGTAACTAAGGAAGCGGTATTTAATATGCCTCTAAAAAAATCAGAAGTAGTTAGAGCTGTAATTGTACGTACTTGTAAAGAAGTTAGACGTGATAATGGAATGACCATAAGATTTGATGACAATGTAGCTGCTACAACTAATTAAGAGGGAAATCCTAAAGGAACTCGAGTTTTTGGTCCAGTTGCTTGAGAATCAAGAGGATATAATTTTACTAAGATAATTCTACTAGCTCCTGAAGTGTTATAAGTAAGAAGAGAGAATGAAGTATTATCTGTATCAGTAAATAACTCAATAAGACTGAATTAATATATTTCAATTTTTTTGTTACATAATTAGAAACATTATAAAGAACAAGAAACTGATATAATTGTAAATAAAATTAAATACTTAAAAATTTTTTTTTTTCATTGTCCTTTTAAATTCTCTTCTCATAACATTCTCAAACATAAAAATACTCTTTTATTTGAAATGCAGTAAATAAATGAGTAATAAGGAGTTCTAATGGGTAACGATATTATTGCTAATATGATTACTGCTATAAGGAATGCTAATCTGGGAAGAGCAGAAACAGTTGAAGTACCAGCTACTAATCCGACTAGAAACATTGCAAAAATTCTTTTACGAGAAGGTTTTATAGAAAGTTTTAGCGAACACGAAGAAAATAAAAATTCTTTTTTGATCTTTATTCTGAAATACTGAGGAAAAAAACGAAAACCATATATAACTACTTTGAGACGTATTAGTAAGCCTGGTTTAAGAATTTACCCCAATTATCAAGAAATTCCGAGAGTTTTAGGTGGTACGGGAATTGTTACTTTACCAACTTCTTAAGGAATTATTACAGATCGGGAAGCTCGGCAGAAGCAAGTTGGAGGAGAAATTTTGTGTTATGTCTGGTAATTATTCCACATTCTTTGTAAAGGAAGGTAAAGGAAAAGAAGTATCTAAAAAAAAAGGGGGAAATCTTTACACTTATAAGTGGAAGAAGCTAGATGACACTATCTCCATCAACCTCGATTAAATACAAACGAAGGAGATTCTCCCTTTAATGGAGAAACAAAATTTGATTGATATGGAAGGTGTTGCTACTGAATCACTCCCCAATGCTATGTTTCGAGTTTGTCTAGATAATGGATGCCAAGTCTTAACTCACATTTCAGGAAAAATTCGACGTAATTATATATGAATATTACCGGGAGATAGAGTAAAAGTAGAATTAAGTCCTTATGATCTGACTAAAGGATGTATAACTTATAGACTTCGTACTAAATCTTCAAATCCTTAAATTTTTCAATATTTAATATGAAAAAATACAATTAAATTTTCTTATTTAGATTCTATATTTATATTAATAATTATATCGAGGTAAGGATTATCTAAAAATGAAGATTCGTGCTTCTGTTCGCAAAATTTGTGAGAATTGTTGATTAATCCGTAGGCGAAGACGAGTCATGGTGGTTTGTTCCAATCCTAAACATAAACAGAAACAAGGATAAAATTTTGTTTTCCATCTTTTTTCATGTTAAGGAAGGGAAAGTCGGAAGGATAATTTAAGAAAATTTCTTTTTTATTATTATACATATTAAAAAATATGATTTATAAAAATAACTATGTAACTATAAAAGTAACTATATAACTATGGCAAAATCTATAAGAAAAATAAATTTACGTAAAAGTAAACGTAGAATACCTAGGGGAGTTACTCATATCCAAGCCAGTTTTAATAATACAATTATTACTGTTACAGATGTACGCGGATAAGTGGTTTCTTGGTCTTTTGCGGGTGCTTGTGGATTCAAAGGTACAAAGAAAAGTATACTCTTTGCTGCTCAGACTGCAGCAGAAAATGCTATTCGTATTTTAATTGATTAGGGTATGAAATAAGCAGAAGTTATGATTAGTGGTCCTGGTCCTGGAAGAGATACAGCATTACGAGCTATTCGTAGGAGTGGTGTAGTACTTAGTTATGTATGTGACGTAATCCCTATACTGCATAATGGATGTAGGCCTCCTAAGAAGAGACGTGTATAAAAATGAAATTCCATTTTTTTCAATAGATTTCAATATGATGATTTAAAATGAAATACCAATCCCTGCTGAAGCGCTGCAATGGAAGTGCATCGAATCTAAAATCGACAGTGAGCGTCTTCACTATGGTTGCTTTGCTATACCTCCACTTAGACCAGGTCAAGCTAATACCGTTGGAATTGCTATATGAAGAGCCTCACTCGGAGAAATAGAGGGGACATGTATTACATATGTAAAATTTGAAAAAGTGACACATGAATATTCTACCATAATGGGGATTCAGGAATCAGTACATGATATTTCAATAAATTTAAAAGAAATTGTACCTAAGAGTAATTCTTATAAAACTTAAGAAGCATCTATTTCTATTCTTGGGCCTAAAAGAGTAACTGCTGAAGACATTGTATTACCATCCTCCGTCGAGGTAATTGATGCTACATAACATATAGCCACTATAACTAAAGCTGTTTATTTTAATATTAAATTGGGAATAAGAAAAGACCGTGGATATCGTATAGAAAATCCTGTAAAGTATGAAGATGGAAATTCTGCTGTCAACGCTGCTTCTACGCCTATTAGAAATGCTAATTATAGTGTTCATTCTTTCGAAAATGAGAAGGAAAAATAAGAAATACTTTTTATTGAAGTATGGACTAATGGAAGTCCCACCTTTAAAGAAGCACTTCGTGAAGCTTCTTAAAGTTTAATTAATTCATCTATTCCCCTTTTGCATGAGAAAAAAGAACGGGAGAATCGTAAACTCGAAAATAAAGATGAATATAATGTGCTTCGTTCTTGCTTCTCATTGACTAATATAGGAGAAGTAAGGAAAGAAATTTCATTCAAACATATATTTATTGATCAACTAGAATTACCTGCGAGAGCATATAATGGTCTCAAAAAGGTTGATGTACATACTATATCAGACTTTTCAAATTATAGTCAAGAAGATTTGATGAAGATAAAAAACTTTGGGAAGAAGTCTATTCAACAAGTAGTACAGGCTTTACAAAAACATTTTGCAATACATTTACCAAAAAATAAATTTTCTATTAATGATTAATTCTACTTGTTTTAGAAAATGTTAAAAAATGAAAATATATATTTTATTATTTATCACTTTTAAAGTCTTTTCTATTATTACAGAAGGAAATAGCATTGACTAATAGTAGTGAAAGAAGTAATGGTAGTAACAGAAGTAGTAATATCAATAAATTTCATTTCCATTTTGTCTCGAATATCACATATGTAGGTCTACACATATATACCTAGGGAGTATCTATTATCCGGAGACAATAAATAGCTCCCTGGGTACTAAGTGTAGAAAGAAAGCTAAACAAGTTTTTGAAGGAAAGAGAAGAAATAATTAATTGTCAAAAAACTTTGAGAAAGACCTAAAGTTAATGATTTATCAATAGGTAGAGCTGCCCCAATTCCCAGCCAAATAGCTACTGCAGTACCAATCAGAAAAATTGTTGTAGCTACTGGACGACGAAACGAATTTTAAAATTTATTAGCATTTTCTAAAAAAGGTACTGTTAATAATCCCGCAAGTACTGCAGCCATTAGAAGAACACCTAATAGTTTATTAGGTACTGTACAGGGTATTTAAGATACAAGAAAGAAATACCATTCAGGCAATATTTCTAGAAGGGTAGCAAATGGATTTGCCGGTTCACCAATCATAGAAGGTTCTAAGACGGCTAAACCGACAGTACATGCAATAGTACCTAAAATTACTACTAAAAAGATATGTGAAGAATCATTAAGCCAAGCAAGTTCTCCATAATAATTATATCCCATACCTTTAGCTAATTTAACCCTTAATACAGGATCACTTAAATCGGGTTTCTTTGTTATTGGGATAGGTTAATCTAAATCCTTTTTTCCCCCCCTGAAGATTCGGACATGGTGATTTCTCATCATCCGGCTCATGCTATTGGCTATTTCTATTAAGGAAATATCAAGAAATTTTTTCTCATCAAAAGCTCATCATCCGAGTAAGCTTAAAAATTTTTCTATCATTTTTTTATTATATAAAAAAAAACTTTTTGGACAGTCTTATCCCTTGTAAGTCATAAATTTCTTGTTCCTTCATAAAAAGAGATGGAAGAAATGTAGAGACATATTAGGTATTAACTTTTTCATAATTTTTCGGCTTATTCTTCCTTTCTTTAGATCTTCCGTTTACTCCGATGGTTTCTACACTTCGATATCGAATACAAGGGAAATGAATGTATTTCTATAACCATAACTTTTCCATTTCTAATAATTCAGAACCAAAGAGATATTTATTATTAAAATGATTGGATTTTACGAAGCCTATAAAACCTCTTATCGATCATAAGAAAAACTTATATTGTTTCGATGAAAAGACTTCTTTCTCTCATCCTAACAAAAACACTTCTTTTTTACCTTAGTTCTAATCTTTTCATTTACGAAGAGAAAATAAGGATAGAAACACATAATATTGCTAATGGTATAACAATAATGTGACAGATTTTTTTTTCGGGAAATATCTGCATAGCCTAATTAGTTATTCAAGTCACACACTCCCATAATCCACTTTATCTTATAAAAGAAGAATCTAATTACGAAGTATTTGTATCATATAAGGATACAAACTCAAAAATAGATAAAATCCATGAAATATTTCTCTTTTTTAAAGTGAGAATTAGAATAATTATGGCAATAAAGTAGAAATGTATATATATAGAAATAAATATGCATATATATATATATATATATATATATATATATATATATATGCATATTTATTTCTATATTTTATAGTAATAATAATCTATTTTCAATTTTTAATAAGTATAATTAGCTCTTCATTTTACTACTCATAATGAACCCAATATACCTTGCTTACAGATCATCAAGGAATGCATTGACATAGGTACAGCAGTAAGGGGAGGTGATACAAAAATATGTAAACTATAAAAACGAGTCAATGTAGATTAACCCACACTAACACTTCCACGTAGTAACTCAACTAAGGAGGATCCCACTAAAAAAATAGCCTCAAGTACACCAATCACTATTTTTACAGCCCAATAACCAATTTAATCCCAAAATAAAGAATAACCAGTTACACCGAAAGAAACCGTTGATACAGCTGAAATTACACCTGTAACCCAAGTCAATTCACAAAGTTTTTTGAAACCACCTGTAAGATACACGCAAAATACATATGGAATCATCATTGAAACCATCATACTGGCTAACCATCTATAAACTAATCTAATTAACCAACCAAAGTTAACTTCAGTCATTATGTATTGAACAGAAAAAAAAGCTTCTGTAACTGTTAGACGATGGTAGAAAGTCATCGCAAAACCACTAGCTACTTATACTAGGAAACAAGTTAATGTAATTCCACCTAAACAATAAGATATATTCACATGAAAAAAAACATATTTACTAGTTATATCATCCGCAATCGCTTGAATTTCTAGACGTTCCTCGAACCAATCGTATACTTTATCAAGATAGGTAATTCTTTATGTATTTCCCCCTTTAAAAGCCGTACATAAGGATTTCACATCACACGGCTTGAGCGAAAACTAAGAAAAATTTAGTCAATAATTCCATAAAAAATTTTTTTTTATTATACTTTGTATTTGCTCAATTTTTCCTTCTTTTCGACAAAAGTAGTGATTTAATTGAACTTCTTTAATCTTCACTTTCCTCAGCTTATTGCCTCAATCTCGAGTTAACTCAATTACCTAATAAATACTTATGAAGTATTGGTGGTTTTTCGAGTAATCTCCAATCTCATCATGAAAATCCCCGTAAGGAATATAATCAATAATAACAAAAATTATTTTGTTCAAATCTAAAATGATATATTTAAACCTTAGGTTTCTACTATACCCCGATGACTCATGAAAAAAGTGTAATAGGTAATAACTCTTTCCATTTCATAAAACTGAGAGAAAGGGTTAACTACTTAATTAATTCTTCTTATACATATCTCTCTTATACGTATATATATATATATATAAACAAAATGAAGATTTTACTGAAAGGTTAGGAAAAGAAAAAATTGAAGTTTTTCAATGATTAGTAGCGAGGCGTGAGTAAGAAGTTTTAAGAAATAAACCATAGTTAAAATGTTCTTAGAAACATTTTGAAATAATTTAATGTTTCAATATATTTTGCGCTTTGGATACTAATCTATTTAATAGACTTTAAATGAACTTCCCAGCAAAACAGAACCATCTCCTCCAATGAATTGAAAAAAAGAGATGACAATCTTTTTTGTACTATTACTATAGATTTATTTAGACAAATCGCACACCCATATTTCAAAAATCCTTTTTTTTTTTTCAGTAGTTGCACGATTAAACTACCACCATTGGAAAAGAAAAATAATTAAACATAAATAAAGAATTATGAGTGATTATTGAAAGGTTATTAAATAGAATGAATAAAATTTTTATGAAATTTATCGATAAAAATATTTTTTTTTATTGATATTTATTCATTTTAAAGCTTCCAATTAAAAGATCCGAAATGAATAGAAAATTTTCTACTACCAGCTTACAGAAACTCCATCTAATAAAACAGAAGAATTATAGGGTTCTAAGATAATAACTGAAGAAACTGCAAATAAACCCATTGCTATACCCATTAGAGGAGTAGTTCCCCATCCAGGAGCGACTTTACCATATTCTGAATTAAGTGGTTTTGATATATTTCCTATACCACTTCGTCTCCCTTTAGTCTTAGGAGTGTCATCAATAATTTGTGTAGCCATAAAACTTATTGTATTAGTTGAGATTTGTTAACTTTGTGTACTATTATATATATATATATTAAAAATAAACTATTATTTTGGGATTACCTAGGAATGGAAACTGCAACCCTAGTGGCTATATTTATATCTTGTTTACTCGTGAGTTTTACTGGTTATGCCCCCTACACTGCTTCCGGACAACCATCCAACGAACTTAGAGATCTTTTTGAAGAGCATGAGGACTAATTTTGTATTTATAAATGACCTTCCCAATACTTAGGGAAGGTCATTCTTACTCATCTCAAGGAATTAGGAAAAATTTATTTTTAAAAAATTTATTTCTTTCCCTTGCTCGGAACTCCCTTACTTGGAACTTTAGGTGGGTCTCGAAAAAAAATAGCGAAAAAGATTATTCCTGAAGTGCCTACCAACAAAAATGTATAAACCAATGCTTCCATAGATTTGACTGTAGATGGAAAGGTATGGGGATAGCTTTCGTACTGATCGAAAGAAGAAAAGAAAGAAAAAAAAATTCTATATTCTATATACGTATGTATATGTGTATTTGGTATGAAGAGGGGACAGAAAGAAGAGGGAGAATGATTAATTTAATATCACACAACTTGTCTCTTAGTAGTTGGATCTCCCAATTTTTCAAAAGCTCCAAATTCAACTTGAGCATCTAAATCTGAGTCAATACCGGCAAAAACATCTCTGAACAGAGTTCTGGCACCATGCCAGATATGCCCGAAGAAGGAAGGAAGAGCAAATGTAGCGTGACCAAAAGTAAACCAACCTCTTGGACTACTACGGGAGACACCATCAGACTTTAAAGTAGCCCTATCAGATTCAGAAATTTCACCCAATTAAGCACATCTAGCATACTTCTTCACTGTAACAGGATCGCTAAAACTAACACCATCAAGTTCACCACCGTAAAATTCAACAATTACACCTACTTGCTCAACACTATATTTAGATTCTGCTCTCCTAGATGAGATATCTGCTCTAACAATTCCTTCTTCATCTACTGGAACTACTGGAAACGTTTCAGAAAAAGTAGGCATACGACGTACGAAGAGTTCATGCCCTTCTTTATCTTTAAAGACAGCGTAACCTAACCAACCAACAGCTATTCCATCTCCATTATCCATTGCACCTGCTCTAAATAATCCCCCTTTAGCTAAATTGTTACCAATATAATCGTAAAATGCTAATTTTTCAGGAATTTTAGACCAAGCTTCTGATAAACTAAGATTCTCAGCCTTGCTAGAACGAATCCTACGATCTATTTCTTGTTGGAAGAAACCTTAGTCCCATTGATAACGAGTAGGACCAGATGATTCTATTAGAGTAGCTGCAGACCCGTACCACATTGTTCCAGCAACTACAAAAGCTGCAAAAAATACAGCAGCGATACTGCTAGATAAAACAGTTTCAACATTACCCATACGTAATCCTTTGTATAACCTTTGGAAGGGACGAACACTAAGATAGAATAGGCCTGCTAATATTCCTAAAATACCTGCTGCGATATGATGAAAGGCTATTCCCCCAGGAACGAAGGGATCGAAACCTTCTGCTCCCCAAGCTAGAGCCACTGGTTCTACCTTTCCCGTTAGTCCATAAAGATCGGAAACCCATATTCCTGGACCGAATAAACCTGTTACATGAGATGCTCCAAATCCAAAACGAAGTACTCCTGAAAGGAATAAATGAATTCCAAAAATTTTAGGCGAATCTGAAAAAGGTTTTCCTGTACGTTCGTCACGAAATGATTCCGAATCCCAATATACCCAATGCCAAATAGCTGCCAAGAATGACAAGCCAAATAGTACGATATAAACCGCGGCAACACCCTCGTAACTCCAAATACCTGCATTAGTCACAGTTTCTCCAGTAATACTCCAACCACCCCAAGATTTTGTAATTCCTAGACGAGTCATGAAAAGTATAACAAACATGCCCTGTCTCCACATTAAATCAAGAACGGGATCAAAAAGATCAAAAACTGCTAATTCATACAAAGCCATAGAACCGGCCCAACCAGAAACTAAAGCAATATACATTAGATGTACTACAATTAAACAGCCAGGATCATTTGGTACGACCGTATGAACACGATACCGAGGTAAACCCATGAAGATACCCCTTTATCCAGAAGAATAGACACTACGTAAATTTCTTGCATTTAGGAAATATGTAATAACATTAAACCTTTATTTGATTATCCTAAAGGTTACCTTTTTTTGTCCGAATCACCTAATTTATCAAGAATCAATATCAAAAATAAACTTTTTTTTTTTTTTCTAAAAGAGGTGGGCATAAATAGTTTAGCATCTATATATTTAACATCACAATGGAAAGATTGGTCCCACTCATCATTATAATGCATACATTCTTGAAAGAGAAGAAGATTCATTAGTTTAAAGGTTCAGAATTTTCATCATGAAGTAAATACTAAAATATTCTCTACATATATGCTAAGTATGATATACTCATGTTGGTGAAAAAAAAAAAAAAAAAATTGAAGAAAAATGAATTTTTTCTTCTTACGTTTTCATATCAGAGAGAAATTTCCAGTTGATAACAAGAAAGAAATGCCGATTGGTGTGCCGAAAGTCCCTTTTCGTCTCCCTGGAGAAGAAGATGCAGTTCGGATTGATGTATAGTGCGACTTGTTAAATCTCTCTTGATTATACGGAATCATTCCATCATTTTTTCTTTTTCGATGAAAATTTTTTTATCTCACTTCGATTTGACTAAACTATCAATATCTTAAAGCGTGAGATCATGTAGATGAATTCGATATAGAAAAATTTCTAGATAATAAAAATCTATGGCTAGCTCAGACGAATAGGGTATTCAGGCTTCGTCTAATATCCGTGATCTTGAAGACGAAAGAGAAAAAGGAACTACGTTGAATAGAGATACGGAGGAGTAAAAGGAAGAAAAAGTGGTAGTCAATTTACTTTTTCCATATTTATTAAGTAATACTCGAAGAAGAAAGATTTCCCGGAGTAGAACATAAACCTAAAGATTTTTTTTTAATCTACTTAGAAACAAGGTAAAGAAAAAAAATGAAATTTTATCCAGTTAATTTCCTCTGGATAGGACATCAATTAGGAAGTAATTCAATAAGCGAAACTGAAGGTTTTTCAGGGAAAAAAAAAAAAAAAAGAGAAGCAAACTTGAGTAGAGTGGTGAAAAAGAGAAAAAGATATTCAGAAATAATACTCAATTCTTTTTAACTGCTTGAGCCGTATGCCTTTAGAAGTGCGTGTACGGTTTTGAAGGAAGAAAAATTACGAAACTATCCTAATCAACCGACTTTATAGAGAACGATTGCTTCTTCTGGGTTAACATGTAGATGATGAAATAGCAAATCAATTAATTGGTATCATGATGTACTTAAATGGGGAAGATGAAAGTAAGGATATGTATCTATATATAAATTTTCCCGGTGGAGCTGTATTAGCTGGAATATCTGTTTATGATACAATGTAATTCGTAGTACCAGATGTCCATATAATTTGCATGGGATTAGCTGTTTTAATGGGATCTCCCACTTTAACTGGAGGAGAGATTACTAAACGTATAGCCTTACCCCACGCTCAGCGCCAATGAGTTTTTTTTTGGAAAACGAGAAACTAAAAAAACTATGCTTACGCTGAATAAAAAGTAATAATAGCATAGCATAAGAAACTTGATACGTAGAAGAATAAAAGAAAACTTAAAGTTTTGAGGTAATAAATATAAAAATAGTTGCTTCTTTGCGTGAAGAATCTTAAAGCTTTATGAGTTTATTTTAGCGTTACAAACTCCTTTGGTTTCTACATTAATCTCAGTCAAATCAAAGAATCAAGAAGAAAATTCTTAAATATTTATTTAGATATTCCATCAAAAAAAACTTTGGGATTGCTAGACAAAGTCTATTTATATTACAGTAACAGAACCATCATAGTATTTTTTGTTTCGGAAAGTAGTTTCAGGCGAAGAGAGATAAAGAGAAGAATTATGAAGCAATGAAAAAAAAAAAAAGGATGGTATATAGGTTTTACAAGTATCACAAAAATTTCTTCTTAACGAGCCTTCTCTATTACTACTTAGTCTCATTAGGGAAAATCTTAAGCTTTGAGATCTATAATGGAGCCGTATGCATAAAAAAATGCCTGTACGGTTTTCTTATCTTACTAGCGTAATAGGATTATGATTCATCAACCTGCTAGTTCTTATTATGATGGACAAGCTGGAGAGTGTATCATGGAAGCTGAAGAAGTTTCGAAGCTTCGCGATTGTATAACTAAAGTCTATGTACAAAGAACAGGCAAGCCTTTATGGGTTATTTCTGAAGATACGGAAAGAGATGTTTTTATGTCAGCGAAAGAAGCACAAATTTATGGTACTGCTGATTTTGTAGCTATAGAAACAACTTCTAATTCTTTGACTAACTAATCATAATAAAATAGATTATTGTTTAATATTTAAATAATTTTTTGTAGATCATGCATCTACAGGAAAATTCATGTAAATAAAATTGATAAATTTATGATTAATTTTGATTAATGCGACTATAAGTCGAAAACTAATACGAATTTAATTTAAGAGGTTCAAAAGATAAAATCTGTTAAATGAAAGTGAAGGATAGAAATTACTAAAATCTAATCAAATTTATAGTAATATAACTTATATTAGTTGAGATTAATCCAAACTTATAAATTCTGCATAAAAAGAAAAATGCCTACCATTCAACAACTCATTAGAAGTAAAAGACAGCTAATGAAAAGTAGAACAAAATCCCCAGCTCTTCAAGGATGCCCTCAGCGTAGAGGAGTATGTACTAGAGTGTATGTGCGACTTGTTTAGATTGGAAACTCAGAAATATTGGAGATCTATATAGCAGAAGAACCTTTCTCATTTTAATAGAGTACAAAATCTATCATCCATTTCAAGGATGAAATTTGTGGTTCCTATTGGTGCAAATCCAATCACCTTGATGTTGGATGTAAAGCAATTCCTCGATGATAGCAAATGGTCATTTATTCATAAAGCGAGGAAAAATAAGTGTTACTCGAAAAGTATAATGAAAATAAAATTCTAATACTTATATCACTGCAAAAACGGATTTGTAAGGTTAGCTGCCAAGCAAACTCCCAGCATGGAATACCGTTACTAGAATAGATAAGTTTTACAAAGAAGAACTTAATGCTTAATAAACTGTGCAGAGCTCGAGATCGAAAAGTATACAAATTATCGATAACATCCTCATTTTACTCAAGGAAGAGAGGAAGAAGAAGCTCCGGTATCTGGGGAAGACCTCACCGTTTGAAAAAAACCATAGAAACAAAGGAAACCATGATTTTTTTTTTTAATCAAAGGTTCAATCCCTTACTGAGAAATACCAAGAAAGAATCATAGCTAGGAAAGTTACAGCAGCAAAAGCCATCGAAATCTCTATTTTCTACATCAGGTAGATCAGTCAGGAAGAAAAAGAGGAGAAATAGAAATAAATATCTATTTTTTTATCACCTATAGCAATAACAATAATAGTAATAATAATTATTATTACTATTATTATTTGGTTAAAGAAGAAACCAAATAATCAAATATTTTTTATAAAAAATATTCTCAAATTTTTTTTTCCCTGATTAGAAGGGAAAAGCAATACCGATTCAAATAATATATTTTTTTTCTTTTATTACCCATATAAATATAAAGTAATTATAGAATGAAATTATCAAAAATATTTAAAATTCCTCTTTTTTTTTTTTTTTTTTTTCTCTTTTTTATATTTTTTCATAAATAAATGTTCCTCCTCTGTTACTTCTTTATCTATTCAATCCATTTAGTTATTTATGAGAGTAGGCATTAATGACTAGAGTTAAACGTGGTTATGTAGCTCGGAGACGTCGTAAAAATATTCTTAAACTTACATCGGGATTTTAAGGAGCTCATTCAACACTTTTTCGAACTGCCAATCAGCAAGGAATGAAATCTTTAACTTCCTCTCATCGGGATAGAGGTAAACGAAAAAGAGATTTCTGTCGTCTATGGATTACTAGAATAAATGCAGCAGCCCGAAGAAGTAAAAAATCTTATCATACATTAATTCAGGAATTGTATAAGAGAAAAATACTTTTAAATAGAAAAATGCTTGCTTAAATAGCTATATTAGATACATATTGTTTCTCCACTTTATTGGGAGATTAACCAATAGTAGAAAAACTTAGTAAAAAATCTCTCCCCAGGAATTGAAGCTTAATCCGGGGAGAGTGGAAAGAAAAAAAGAGATAAAAAGATTAGTTCATAATTCATAAAAATTTGTGAGACTTATATATCTTCTATATACAAATATAAATATCTATACATAAATATGATCAGAAGTATAAATGGTAGAATCCCACCTTTATCTTCTCCTCATTCATAGCAACCAAATATACTGTATATAGTAGCAATTAAAATTGTAACTAATAGATATTGAAACTAGAATCAACTTTCATTATTGAGGAAAGGTAACAACGCTAAAATGCAAGCCCTTTTAATAGCAACAGTTACTAAACGTTGTTGTTTCGAAGTCAATTTATTCATTCGTCTAGATAAAATTTTTCCTTGTTCACTAATGAATCTTCAGAGTAAACTTGTATTCTTATAATCAATAATTTCTCCAGATCTAATAGGTGGCAACCGTCTACGAGAAGATCGTTTAAATTTATTCATAAATCATTTTATAAACCTTTCTTTGAATACTTTTTTATTTTTTTATTTCTCTGTGAATCTTGTGCTTATAGCAATAGGGACAAAACTTCTTTAATTCTAATCAAGTAGGTGTATTACGACGATTCTTTTCACTTACATATCTAGAAACACCTGAGAATCTTTTTTCGTCATTTTCGGAGCAACTAGTACATTCTAAAGTAATTGCTATTCTTATATCTTTACTCTTAGCCATAATTGAAATTTGTTTTTTAGATCTACGAGACCTTTTTGGTTTTGGTTCAGAAAATATTATTTTGAATAGAAATAGAACTAAAAGCTTTTATTCACAAATCTTCTTTTTCTTTAATAGTAAATTTGCGAAACTTTCATAATCATGGAATTAGAAGTAAAATAATTAATAATTTTTGATCATTACTTCAACTATGTAATGATTAAAAATTATTAATTATTTTAGATTCAAGTATTGCTTTGAAACATATTAATAAAATCAAATTTCTTCAAGTATCATATATATGAAATACAAATTCTTCTATTTATAGACAACTAAAAAAAAATTGACTTATTAATTTTTTTTTTCATTAACCTTTAGGTTAAAGTATTATTAATAATGAATAAAAAATTTTTTTGGAATTGATTTAGAAAAATGGAAGAACTAAAGCATCTGAGAAGGAACAATTAATCTCAATTAATAAACCAGCTAAAAAACCGAACCACAACGTAGCTAACACAGGTGCAGTAGAAAGATATGTTTTCACATCTTGCATTATAAGCTCTCCTTTTTTATTTTATTCTCCTTTCTTACCTTTCATGAATTCCACTCCACAAAATAGTCTCACTGTAGATCTATTAATTTAGGAAAATAGTTTCAAATTATTATATCTTTCTGATTTCCTGGAAAATGAAAAATATTTCAAAAAAGTTTATATAGACGAATATATAATTAAGAAGAAATAAAAACAAAAATTGATAATTTTTCTTCTTTTTCTCGCCTAAAAAACTATGAATTAATTATTAATTTATACTTGTTAGATTATATATATATATATATATATCAACATTTTAATCTTATTTTACTGATGATAAATAATTAGAAAATTTTTTCATGAAATAGAAAAAATAAACTATCTATGTTTTGATATATACTTAAACATATTACATGTATATAAATATATAAATGAATAGTATAAAAAAAGAATTACATATATATTTATTTGTATATCCATATATAGACAGAAAAGCTTCTTTTCTATCTATAATTATATAGATGTTTAGTTTAGTAGGGATGTAGCGCAGTTTGGTAGCGCGTTTGTTTTGGGTACAAAATGTCGCAGGTTCGAATCCTGTCATCCCTATCCTAAAATTTACATTAAGAAAATAAGTCTCTAAAACATCTTATACTTCTTTCTTTTCATTCTTAAGAAGAGGCGCTCTTAGTTCAGTTCGGTAGAACGTAGGTCTCCAAAACCTAATGTCGTAGGTTCAAATCCTACAGAGCGTGATTCATTTTTTAGAGAGGAATAGGGAAATTCTCACATATAACTTTCTTTATTCTTCTCAATTCTCCTTCCTCCTCTCCTCCTATTTATACAAGTAGAATCATTTACATTATTCTATTTATATAAACTTAATTATCAACAAATGAAAATTCAATTATCAATAAACTTTTATGTTTTTGAGGGAAAATGGAGAAGCAAGAAACGAAATAGTCAAATGTAATTTTTCTCGATTGCAAATCTAATTGATCACCACACCAATATTATAGATACACAGTTACGGATAATCCAGCCAAAGTTATTGGGATCAAACCTAATACTATTCCAGACAGCAAAGCTTCAACCATTTTTTTCTTCTCTCACTAAGTAGGTAAGATAATATCTAACATAGATATTACCCTGAATTGTTATAAATCTCAATAACCATGGATTGACTTTGAGAAAATACAATAGAAATTTAAGAACTTTGAAAAGTTTTCCTCTTTATTTTTCTAAATAAGTTGTATCTTATTCAAACCAGTGAATAAAGCTAAAGCTAAAGTTAAAGCGGCGAATAGAAATCCAAAGTAGCTAAATAGAGTAAGCATCGAGAAGAATCCTAATGTTGGTAAAAAATTAATTAAAAACTTTTATGAGATAAATAATAACCTAAACTTTTTTTCATTTTTTATTAAATAGAAGGAATTTAATTTAATTTAAACTTTGCTGATGAGAAAGACTTTGCTAATAAGAAAAAACTTTTATTTTCGTAGTTATTTCTATTTCTTTGTAAGAGGAATCTTTCCATTTCGATAGAAAAATATATAAAATTCGTTTCTATTTCATTTTGAAACACTATCCAAATTTTTCCCTTAATTTAATAACAAATTAAATTAATTAATTAATTTTTGATTAATTGTACAATTTAGAGGTAGTAACACCTTCTACTATAGTAACTAAGCCTCTCTCACTAATTACAAAAAGCATTCCTCTTCAATAGCTATAGATCAAACTAAATGGATTTTGCAACTATTTAGATTTAATCACTTAGCATAACTATTCCAAATTTCCCATTAAAATCAGATGGAGATTTTTTAGTCTTATTAGTAATGTTTATAGTGCAGATGCAAAATTAGAAGCAATATAAGAAAAAAGTAAAATAAGAGTGTTATATATATTTCTATATAGTTAGTTGGAACTTAATTTGGATAAAAAAATTCGTAGTCCCATGTTCAGCTATAATGATTCCACGTTGTACATTTCTCGCTAATATTGTTAAGTAGTTTTTCCGCATTATTACCAGCCAGACTTACTTCTGCTTATGTGAAACTCTAGAAGTTTTTTGAAACATTTTTAAAACTTATAATAATAATAATGATACTACGAGTTTCTGCTAATTCAAATATTTCTATAGTTCTTTCATCTAACTCTTTTCCTTCCTCTTTTTCTCAGAGGACCTATTGTTACTGGAAATGAGGAGAAAGAGAAAGAAGAGAAGAAATCAAAAGTTGAATTTTATCATAAATTTTTCTTTCTTTTATTAAAGTTACCTTGCTTCGTTGAAAGAACGCTAGCTATACTTATTTAGTATGCTGCGAATATACCCTTGGTATAACATTGATAACTTAACAAGGTTTGAAAAGAGATATCAGTAATTTTTATATTCTCTGATTCTAATCTTTTACGAGATTAATCCTTCCTTGCCTTTACAAAAATATACGGAGCTAACCATGTCTGGGAATACAGGGGAACGCCCTTTCGCTGACATTATTACCAGTATTCGATACTGGGTAATCCATAGCATCACAATACCTTCCTTGTTTATTGCAGGTTGGTTATTCGTTAGCACTGGTTTGGCTTATGATGTTTCTGGAAGCCTTAGGCCGAATGAGTATTTCACTGAGAATTGACAAGAGGTTCCACTAATTACTGGCCGTTTCAATTCGTTAGAACAAGTTGATGAATTCACTAGATCTTTTTAGGAGGTACCAATGACTATAGATAGAACTTATCCTATTTTTACAGTTAGGTGGCTGGCTGTTCATGGACTAGCTGTACTTACAGTTTCTCCTTCAGGATCAATATCAGTAATGCAGTTTATCCAACGATAAACTTTATCTAGGGCATAACACTATGGCACAACCAAATCCAAACAAACAAAGTGTAGAATTAAACCGTACCAGTCTTTACTGGGGACTGTTACTAATCTTTGTACTTGCTGTTCTATTTTCTAATTATTTTTTTAATTAGAAAGAAACAGTAGTAGCTCTCTTACCTTATCTGGAAGAAAGAAAAAATTTTTCTTGTCTATGACTGTTCGTCTCTCAAGTTACGATTACCCGGGAAAGTAGAGAAAGGAGTGGAATAAATGGCTAATACCACTGGACGGATTCCTCTGTGGCTAATAGGTACTATAGCAGGTATTCTTGTAATCGGTTTAGTAGGTATCTTTTTCCATGGCTCACACTCTGGATTAGGGTCATCTTTATAATAATTAGATGAATCTGATATGAATGGGAAAGGCTATCCATGCAAGAAGAAATATGTATCCAAATTCTTTCGAAAAAAATAAAAAAATTTTATGAAAGAATTTGGTTGATTCATATTTCTCCTTCTTCCTTCCCTCTCTCCATGAAGGAGAAATATTTATCAACCAAGCAATATCAATTTATTAAAGTAGTATAATAGAATCATTCGAAATTAAATTTCATGGAATATTTCAGATTTAAATAGTATGAATTTAGGTACTGCGAAAAAAACTGATACATGAAAAGTAATAAAAAAATAAAAAATATATATATATATATATATATATATATATATATATATATATATATATATATATATATATATTTTTTTTTATTTTTTATTTTTATTTTTTCCACTAATATCTGAGAAATCATAAATTGAGTAGAAATCAGTGACGAGGTTAGAATTACTGATCAATAACTTCTATAGCTAAAGAAAGAACCTAAATTAAAGAAACAAAATCAATCTCTTTATTATTATTATTATTGAAGTGGAAGGAAGAAGAGAAAAAATAAAAAATTAAACTTTTTTCTTTTCTTTTTCTTTCCTTCCAATAAAGAGATTGAGCTTCGGTAATATGAGTAAAAAGAAAAACTTTTTGTTTTTCACGACAAGTCATTTTGAGGAGTTTACCATAAAAATCCCATATATTTCCACGATAAGCTCTATAAGCCATTTCGATATACCACTCATCTGCCTTCCACTTCTTGTGAGCCAGATTTATATCGAAAAAAAAAAAAATATGTAAAATATATTCTTTTGGTAATTTGTAAGCAGAATTAACGAGAAAACCAACTTCTTCTACATCAATGTGAAAATCAACTTCAATTTTTTATAGAAATAAGATCAACCAGAATAATCAATTTTCCGATAATTCTTCAGTTTCTTTTTTATTTCTCTGTAAATAATTCTCCTCTGATATAGAAAAATTTTTCGCTTTTGTAAGATTTTCTTTAAAATAAATAGAATTTCTAAAAATAGAATATATCTCTAATCTTTGTTTCATTCTTTTCTGAAAACTTTCATAGATAAATAAAGAAGATTCTTGATAATATATATATATATATATATATATATATATATATATGAGAAACTGAAGACTATTCAGCAAGTTGATAGATATGTTTTAATGCCTGTTGAGCCATCTTTCTGGAGATGCTTGTTTTTGAAGTGTATTCCTAATAATTTAAAATTTATTTTAGTAAAAGAGGAAAGTAATAATATTCAGAACTTTCAATTTCCAGAGAAATAATTACCCTATTACATGAATCTATGAAACTTTAATTTGATCTCATTGTTAGCAACTGATAAGAGATGGAAAATTTTTCAATTAAATGCTTCGACTAGTTCAAACTAAAAAAGATAGTTCAAATCGGGAGAGCAAAGGAGGTGAGATAAAATTAAAAATTCATTTCAGCTAATTGAACTTTTTCAAATTGTTTCTTTTTCAATACTAGAAATATCTATGCTAAGATAACTGATGCGGAGAATAACGAAAGACCTTGAACACGTAATACATCTTAAGGTACTATTTCTGCATCTCCTTAACCAAATCCACCAACATTAGGATTATTTGTTAAAGGTTGATCCACTTTTATGGATTCCCCCTCTGAAATAATGAGTTCTGGTCCTGAAAATATGATATCAATAACTTGACGACCATCCAATGTATTATCAATAATTATTTCATATCCACCTTTTTCTTTACGTAAAACTTTTTTAATTATACCTGTCGTTGAAGCATTATAAACTGTATTGTTGCTTTTACTTCCATCAGGATAAATCTATCCCCTTCCTCTATTACCACCCACATATATAGGATATTTTAAAAAATGAGCATCTTTATTAGTTGCAGGATCCGGTGCAAGAATGGGAAATATGATTTCACTGTATTTCTTACCAGGAACTGGACCTACTACAAGAATATTCTTCTTATCAGGACGATAACTTTGGAAATAAAGATTACCTATTTTTTCTTTCATTTCCGGGGGAACCCGATTAGAAGGGGCTAATTCGAATCCTTCCGGTAAAGTAAGAACAGCTCCTACATTTAAAGCTCCTTTTTTACCATTAGCAAGTACTTATTTTACTTGGGTATCGTAAGGAATTTTAACAACTGCCTCAAATACAGTATCCGGAAGTACAGACTATGGAACTTCAATATCCACTGGTTTTTTAGCTAAATAACAATTAGCACATACAATACGTCCAATTGCTTCTCTAGGATTTTCATAACCTTGCTGTGCAAAGATGGGGTATGCTTCTGAGACAGAAGACCAAACCATTGTATTTATAATTATCAGCGTTGAAATTAATTTAATCATCCATTTCTTTATCCAATCATAAGCATAAGTTTTTCTGTTTTGCGTAGTTCTATTATTTATTCTAATTTTTCTTCATAAGTAGAGTCTTCTTGAGATTCTAGCCGTTATAGTTACCGATTCTTCCAACTTTGCCATTACACTAATGATAAGCGTAAAAAATCAAAATATTCAACTTTTGTTTTAAGTCCCTCTATATTTATAATAATATTGTTTCTTAATATATATGTATAAAAAGGAGGGAAATAAAATAAAAACGAAAATTGAAAAATTTCTCTTTTTATAAAAAAATCATTAGAAAATTCTTTTTTATTCATTCATTGTATAATAAGTCGCTACAATTAGAAGAAATATACGATTCGAATGACGAGAAATCCAATATTTAGAAACTGTATCTGAAATAACCAGAAAAGTTGACACGAAACAGGATATTATATGTTTATTATGAGCAAATCCTAAGTGTTCTGAAGAAGAACCTATTACTACTTCCCAGCCATGAGGCAGATGAAACCCAATACATAGATCGGTTAATAAAGAAATAGCAAAGGCTTTCATAGTATCACTTAAGCTATAAAATGATTCTTGAATCCAGGAATTCAAAACAGAAAGCCTTTTCTTACCTAAGATAAACAAGGCACCTAAAGTAGTGAAGCAAATCATACCTGTTAATAAATGTAAAATGGTTTGAATACTATTTTCATTGTACATTCTTATTAATTCAATTGTTTCTCCATAAATTTCTATATTAAGATCTTGGGATTGATTTTTCAGGAAATTTGACACCAATTTATCCAACCAAAGTGGTTCTTCGACTTCTTGAAGCCCTTCTGATGCTCTTTCTTCTTGGAAAGAATTAAGAGAAATTTAAGATTGATAAGTATCCCACCAAAATTTAATCCAAGGTTCTAAAAACCATTCCTTCGGAGAGCGGGAAATTATCCGAGGAAGAAAAATTAAACATCCTATATATTGTATAAATGCTAATGCTTGATATTTAGCTGATCTAAATTCCTGAAGTACCAATGAACTTGACTAACCCATCAATTCTATTTGAAATCTAGATAAAGTACGACTTATGGAACATAGTATAAAACCTGTAGAATCATAAGCTGGAGTCGTTATTTCAAAACTCTTCAACTTAAAAGAAGATTCATTTTGAGGAGTATTCTTCATCTCTGATAAAAATGGGAAAAAGAGGTAGTAACTCTTCCAAGTATTTAAATCATTTAAAGTTACTTCAATCCAAGCCAATTTTCTATTCATCTCTCTTATTCTACTAAAATCTTTCTCAAGGAATTCATTTAAAACAAAATAAGTTTCATCTTGAAAATCTTTTTTGTTTTCGTTGTTGAATTCACCCTGCTCTGATTCTTCTATACTCTCCTTTACGAATTTTGAAAAGGAATTGTGGAGAAGAAGGGAAAAATACATGTTTTTCCAAAGATAAAAATAAAATCTATCAAAAATAATTTTTGGTAGAATGTAAAGCTGTTTGTTAACATGAGAAAGAGATGAATGTAAATTAAGAGCTTTAAAAGAAATAACGGATAATTTTTTAAATTCAATAAATTTAATTTTCCTTAGTAAATTTAAGAAACACAGGCTAATTCTATATTCTAAAAGACTCCAGTAGATTATAAATAAAGTGTTTCTCAATTCTGTATTCGTATAAAGATTTATAGCTTGCCAAGAACCTTTTGAAAATAAGATAGTATTTTTATAGAATGAATAATCTTTCTTTATATACTGTATTCTTTTGCTAGCCTTATAAGCTCTTCCTAAAGAACAATTTAGAGTCTCAAAAAACCATCGAAGAATTTGCCACTGATATAATTTCATAGGTGCTACCTATACTTATACTTCGATGAGAGAGTAACAACATAAAAAAGTTTCAATAAGAAAGAAAATTTTTTTAGTGAAACTTCTTCTTTCTCAAATTCATTTTTTTTTTTTTCATTTAAGTTCGATTCAAAATCCTTCAATAGATATTTGCAAAAAACGAGCTAATTCGGCAGCTTCTTCTTCTATTTCTCTCAAGGTTAAGTTTTCACCAATATAAGTTAGAGGAACATCTTGTTGACCTTTGATTTTCAGACGAAGAGTGCGACGAGGATAAAAACCTTCCTGAACTTCCATTCCTATAGCTTCGATATCTTTCATAGAGGATTCGATACGAATGCGACGATTTTTACCGAGAAATCCCCAACGATAAATACAAACAATTCCCTTTCCTTTATCAAATTTATTATAGCCACTACCTATATTCCAGAAGATGGTGCCCCACAAGTAGAGGCTAAAGGCAGAACCAGCAATCCCATAAAAGCACATTACAATTCCTTATAAAATAAAAACGATTTACTCATACGATAGGAAAGATATTAAATCTTTACCGAAGTAACTGGAAAGTCCAACAGGGGGAAATCCTGGTGCCCCCGACAAAAGAATGAACGCCCAAAAAAAATTACTAATTCTTCAAGATCCCCTTATAAGTTCTATTCGAAACCATTCAGATTCCCAATTCATAAATAGAGTCTCCTAAGTTATTTTGTAGAGAAAAAAAGCAGAAAAACAAAATTACTCTAAAACTGATTTCTCATTTCACTTCAATATATTTTTATATAAGATATAGATTTGTTACTGTTATATACAAATATATACAAATATATACAAATACATACAAACCGAAGTTCCATATAAATAAAAAAAAAAAAAAAATTCATCTAAATTTTAATTTGATCTAATTTATTATAATAACTCATTCATCGTAAGAAGAAATAGAAATTTTTATTCTTGGAGGCGAAAACAGAAAACTAATAAATTACTAATTTTTATCACAAAATGGATAAATAAAAATTAGTAATTTATTAGTTTTTATTTCGTAATAAAAATCTGTTAAAATTCCTGTTAGTAATATGAAAATAATTGTTACTAAAAAAAAACTTATTAATTAAATTCTATACAATTTCATCTTGTTCGATATATATGAACAAAGAAGCCAGTGTAATTGCTGGAAAAACTAACCCTACTAGAGGCACAAGAATGGAAGGTAAGTAAGAGGCTGTCATAAAAGAGTAACCTTAAAGAATTTTATTTTTTAATAAGTAAAAGTCATTCTGAGGAAAAGTGAGTAAACTCATTATACCTTGTTTATGAGAGACATGCTGAAGTTAATTATTTCTGAATCAAAAATATCAGAATCGTTCTTTAACTTTAGTAATTTCTCTTCCATCTGATATTCAAAGTGAGAGGAAAAATCAGAAGAAATGGAAGGAGGTATTGCAACCATAATATAGAAAGTTGAATTCTATATAAAATAGAAAAAATTTCACATCCTATTATAAATTATAACACTTTGGTTATGAGGAAGTAGTCGTAGGTATAACATTCCAGTAGAGTGGTCAAAAGGAAGAGTAATTGTAAGAAATATAATTTAAATAATTTTTTATAGAGAGGAAATTTAAAAAGAAAAATTTCTAATTATCTAGAAAAATAATAGTTACTTTCGTTATGAGTTGTTACTCCTTCTACGAGGAGCTGAACTATAAAGTTCGAATATTTCACTTGAGACGCCTCTTAAAAGATTGCGTGGAACAGTCAAATCAAGTAAACCATGATCAGATAAAGACTCAGCAACTTAAGAACCGTCAGGTATTTTTTAACGTAACATCTATTCAATCACCCTTTTACCTGCAGAAGCTATATATGCTTTAAATTCAGCAGTAATCACGTCTCCCAACATACCAAAACTAGCAGTAACCCCACCTGTTGTGAAATATGTAGGAATAGCTATATATAATAATTTTTTTTGTGCTTGATGAATCTGTGAAACGGCAGAAATTTTAGCCATTTGCATTGAACTCAAAGTTCCTTCCTACATACATGCTCCTCCAGAGAAACAAACTATTATTACTGGCATTAATTCTCTAGTACCATATTCAGTAAGACGAGTAATTTTTTCTCCTACTACAAAACCCATACTACCTCCCATAAATTGGAAATCCGTAACACCAGGTGCAATAGGAATACCATTTGGTTTACCTATCCCAGTTTGAGTAGCATCAGTTAAACCTGTTCTTTTTTAATAAAAAAGGACCCAATTTTTGTAGGAATCTTCATCGGAAAATTTCAAAGCGTCTCAAGCAACCATATCTTCATCCATAGGATGCCAGGTACCACGGTCAATTAGAAATTCAATTCTTTCCGTACTACTCATTTACAAATGATATCCACATTCTTCGCAAATGCGTTTATTTTGTCTTAAAAATTTGATGTGAAGCATATTTTCACAGTTATCGCATCAAGTCCATAATCCTTTAGTAGTATTAATTTTGATATGTCTGTCTTTCCTTCTTTCACTGAGGATATACCCTTTAGTTGCTTTTTCAATGAAAGCCCCGATTAATCCACTAAATTTGCGTCTGTCTTCAAACCAATTCATTAGAGACATAAGAATCTCCTTCTCCTTATAAGAAAGACAAAACTAAACTCATAAAAATTTGAAGTTCAGCCCTGTTATTCCTTTTAGTTAACAATACTTACTTATCTATTTGTAATACTTCTTGATGAAAAAAAAAAAAAAAAATTGTCAATTTTTCCATTTCAATTTGAATTCAGGAAAGAAGTGGTATAATCATAAAAATCCAATCACTAAATTTTTTTTTTTTTTATCGATTTTATAATAATCCTTCCCCCTTATTTTCAATGGAATTGTAATTTTACTAAAAGCAAATTGTATAAACTTAGAAGAAATAGAATCTATAGAAACTTTAAATTCTTTCATTTCAATCTTTTTATTAATAGTAAAATAATATTTTTTTGTTGTTTCAACAATGGGACTAAAAGAAAAGTCTATTATTCAATGAGTTTGAAGGGATTCGAACCCTTGACCTCATAGTTCGGAACCATGAACTCTAATCCACTAAGCTACAAACCCTATAGTAGGGAGAAGATGACTAAGAAAGATCCTTAATCATTTTCTCCGTATTGTAATTATAAATTGCCTAGTGAAAAAAGGAATAAAAATTTAAATAAATCCTTTTTTTGTTAATAAAAAAAAACGAAAGAGCTGAATTGCAAAAAATAGATGAATTATAGAGTATCAATCGTCTCAAAAACGAATTTAATTTCTTTCCATACTTCACAAGCAGCTGCTAATTCAGGACTCCATTTACTAGCTTCACGGATAATATCATTACCCTCGCAAGCAAGATCACGTCCTTCATTACGAGCTTGCACACAAGCTTCTAAAGCAACTCAATTAGCTACTGCACCAGGTGCATTTCCCCAAGGGTGTCCTAGAGTTCCCCCGCCAAACTGTAGTACGGAATCATCTCCGAAAATCTCAGTTAAAGCTAACATATGCCAAACATGAATACCACCTGAAGCCACAGGCAAAACACCAGGCATAGAGACCCAGTCTTGAGTAAAATATATCCCACAACTTCTATCTTTTTCAATATAATCGTCACAAGGTAAATCCACAAAACCTAAAGTTACTTCACATTCTCCCTCTAATTTACCTACTACTATACCTGGATGAATATGATCTCCCCCGGACATACATGATGCTTTAGCTGATACACGAAAGTGAATACCATGATTTCTTTGTCTGTCAGTAACTACATACATAGCACGATGAATATGAAGAAGTAAACCATTGTCTCTACAATAATGAGCCAGAATCATATTTACAATAAAACCTCCTGTCAAATAATCATGCATTACGATAGGCATTCCTAATTCTCTAGCAAATTGTGCCCTTTTCATCATTTCCTCACATGTACCTGCAGTGGCATTTAAGTAATGCCCTTTAATCTCTCCTGTTTCAGCTTGAGATTTAGAAATAGCTTCTGCTACGAATAGAAAACGATCTCTCCAACGCATAAAAGGTTGAGAATTAACATTTTCGTCATCTTTGGTGAAATCAAGTCCACCACGAAGACATTCATATACAGCTCTACCATAGTTTTTGGCAGATAAACCTAACTTTGGTTTAATGGTACATCCTAATAAAGGACGACCATATTTATTCGATTTATCCCTTTCAACTTGAATACCATGAGGTGGACCTTGAAAGATTTTGGAATAAGCAAGTGGAATTCGTGAATCTTCTAGACGTGAAGCTCGTAAAGCTTTAAATCCAAAAACATTACCTACAATGGAAGTGAACATGTTGGTAACAGAACCCTCCTCAAACAAATCTAAAAAATAAACAGCATAAGCAATATATTGATTTTCCTCTCCAGCAACAGGTTCAATGTCGTAGCATCGACCTTTGTAACGGTCAAGGCTGGTAAGTCCATCGGTCCAAACAGTAGTCCATGTACCAGTTGAAGATTCAGCAGCTACTGCGGCTCCTGCTTCTTCAGGTGGCACCCCTGGTTAAGGAGTCATTCAAGACGCTGCCAAAATATCAGTATCCTTGGTCTCGTAATCAGGGGTATAATGGGTTAATCTATAATCTTTAACACCAGCTTTAAATCCAACACCTGCTTTAGTCTCCGTTTGTGGTGACATAGGTCCCTCCTTACAACTCAATTAATAACTCTTGCAGGGACAAAGTCTACTCGACAAATCATCGAATTATGAAAGTTTTTCTATAGAAATAAGAAGCAAAGAAAAATCTACAAAAATTTTTCTAATAGTAAAATATAACTATTATATATTCCGATAATAAAACATTACTATTGTATATTATTTCTAGTATATGATGCAACCTAATTATTTCTATTTTCATTAAATTAAAGTGCTTTCATTTCCACGGAAATTCCAAATATTTTCTAAGTTTCCAGTATACATTGACCCGAAAAGGTTTTAAGTGTTAAACTCATTGATGAGAAGAGGAAAAATCCTAAAACTAGTGAAAGAAGTTTTGTTTCCAGATACTAAAGAGAAGGGATAATGAAGAGTCATAGAAGTAATAAGAACAAGAGAATATAACTAATAAGGGTAGATAAAGGAAAATTTATATTTATTATTCAATGTAGCATAATTATTCTCGAAGTATTAACTAAATCATATAAACTTTCTATACCCCCCCCCTATCTATACACTTTAATTAAAAGAAGTATAGAGTAATTTTTATTTATTAAGGTAATAGTAATAATAATTAATTATACTATTCCTGTTATTATGAATAGTACTATTGTTACTAATACTAATAATTGTAGTAGTAATAGTAATAGTTAATAGTAGTAAGAGTAGTAGTAATAATAGTGGTTATTAAAAGTAGTAATATATAGTAGTAGTTAGTAATAGTAAGAGTAGTTGTAATAATAGTAGTTATTAGAAGTAGTAATATGTAGTAGTAATAATCATTAATACTATAGCATATTCAATATATCCTTCTTCTCATTTTACCTATTTTACCTTTTTCTTCATTTATTAATAAGATAAAAATATATATATATATATATATATATATATATATATATATATATATATATATATATATATATATATATATATATATATATATATATATATATATATATTACTTTATTTCATCTATTGTTTGAAACTACTAAATTAACGTCTTACAGTTTTTATCCCTCTCTCGTTTTGTCTTTCGTTTCGTCTTTCGCAATAAATAAAGTAAGCGGTAACCCTTACTAATCATTGACTGATCAACCTGATACCAAAAATTGATGCGAAATTTAGCTAAGCAATCAAAATTTTCAATTATCACCATTTTTTAATTCTACGAAAACAAATTATCTTATTCTTGGAGTTTCTACACTTATCTCCAAGAATGTGGGGCATATTAGTTAGATAATCGGACCAGTATTAGATGTAACTTTTCCTCCAGGTAAAATGCCTAATATTTACAATTCTTTAATAGTCCGAGGTCAAAATCCAGCTGGTCAAGAGATTAATGTTACTTGTGAAGTACAATAATTATTAGGGAATAATAAGGTTAGGGCTGTAGCAATGAGTGCTACGGATGGTTTGACAAGGGGAATGAAAGTTACTGATACTGGAGCCCCCTTAAGTGTTCCAGTCGGTGAAGTTACTCTCGGACGAATTTTCAATGTTCTTGGAGAACTTGTTGATAATTTAGGTGCTATAGATGTTAGCACAACATTTCTTATACATAGATCTGCCCCTGCCTTTACATAATTAGATACTAAATTATCCATCTTTGAAACAGGAATTAAAGTAGTAGATCTGTTAGCTTTTTATTGTTGTGGAGGAAAGATTGGACCATTTGGAGGAGCTGGAGTAGGAAAAACGGTACTCATTATGGAGTTGATTAATAACATAGCTAAAGCTCATGGAGGTGTATTCGTTTTTGGTGGAGTAGGGGAACGTACCTGTGAAGGAAACGATTTTTATATGGAAATGAAAGAATCGAAAGTTATTAATGAGCAAAATATTTCAGAATCAAAAGTAGCCCTAGTCTATGGTCAGATGAATGAGCCTCCAGGGGCGCGTATGAGAGTTGGTTCAACTGTTTTAACTATGGCTGAGTATTTTCGAGATGTTAATAAGCAAGACGTATTTTTATTTATTGATAATATTTTTTGTTTCGTTCAAGTAGGATCAGAAGTTTTTGCTTTATCAGGTAGAATGCCCTCCGCTGTAGGTTATCAACCAACTTTGAGCACAGAAATGGGTTCTTTACAGGAAAGAATTACTCCAACAAAAGAAGGATCTATAACATCAATTTAAGCTGTTTATGTACTTGCTGATGATTTGACTGACTTTGCTCCTGCTACAACATTCGCTCACTCAGATGCTACCACTGTATTATTTAGAGGATTAGCTGCCAAAGGTATATATCTTGCCGTAGATCCTTTAGATTCAATTTTTACGATGCTTCAACCCTGGATTGTAGGCGAAGAGCATTACGAGACAGCACAAGGAGTTAAACAAACCTTACAACGTTATAAGGAACTGCAAGATATTATAGCTACTCTTGGATTAGACGAATTATCAGAGGAGGATCGTTTAACCGTAGCGAGAGCACGCAAAATAGAACGTTTTTTATCACAACCTTTTTTTGTGGCAGAGGTTTCTACGGGTTCTCCAGGTAAATATGTAAGTCTTATTGAAACAATCAAGGGTTTTCAAATGATTCTTGCTGGAGAATTAGATGGTCTTCCTGAATAAGCTTCTTATTTAGTTGGTAATACTGATGAAGTTACTGCGAAGGCTGAAACCTTACAAATGGAGAGTTGATAAAAATGACTTTAAATCTTCGTGTAATGGCTCCTAATAGAATTGTTTGGAATTCAGAGGTTGAAGAGATTGTTCCATCTACTAATAGTGGTTAAATTGGCGTATTACCCAATCATGCTCCACTTCTTACCGCATTAGATATAGGAATTATTAAAATATGTCTTAATGGAGAATGGTCCACTATGGCGTTAATGGGTGGTTTTGCTATGATAGATAATAATCGAATGACTATTTTAGTGAATGAGGCAGAAAAAGCCACTGAAATCAATCCTCAAGAGGCTCGAGAAAATTATAAAATGGCTCAAAAAGATTTAGCTAAAGCTGAAGGTGGGAAACAAAAAATTGAAGCCAATTTAGCTTTCAAGAGAGCTAAGGCACGATTAGAAGCTATTGATGTTATATCATTTTCCGTTTCTAATTAATCTCTCTTTCCTAAATTAGTGATAAAAGAGAATTCAGATTTATGTAAGGAGAACTAAAAAAGGAAGACTTATTAAAAGCTGTTTATTCCTCGAGACATCTAATAAGTTTTCCTTCTACCTACTATTGGATTTGAACCAATGACTCTCGCCGTATGAAAGCGATACTCTAACCACTAAGTTAAGTAGGTTATTACAATTATGTATAACAGTATTATAGTTATAATATGATTTAGTAGCAACATTTCATTCATCCATAATTTATGAGAATCAAGTATGGAGAAACATAAAAAATTATTGAACTTGACAAAAGGTAGGAAGAAGGTATATTATATATATATATATATATATATATATATTCAGGAAAAGAAGGGCTATAGCTCAGCGGTAGAGCGCCTCGTTTACACGTGCGCCAATGCTTTTCGAAAATGTTCATCGATTCATCCGATTTATGATAAAAATCTTGTGTAACAAATTTATGTCTTACTCTTCTTCACTTTTTGATAAGAGAACAGTAGCATGACAAAAGAAAAAAAAGAGTGAAAGTTTATCATTTTATTATTCGTATCTTATTAAATATGAATTATTCAAATCTAATCATATATAAACTTGACTCCTTCTAATCTGGAATTACAATTTAGTTGATATGGTAAATTTTTGGTTTATTAATGCTAAGCATGATGAGGACGATACGAGGACCTCCAGATATTCATCTTTTCGCTTGCTAAACTTTAAGGTGTATAAAGTTTTACATTTGTTTCTAAGCGATAGAATTTATTTCTTAATAAATCCATGCTGGATTAAGCATACCTACGTCAACATTAAAAAAACCTTTTCGAAAAATTTTGGAATTACTTCAAAAACATCTTCTATTAAAATGTTTTTTAGGTACGCAGAGTCATCTTACTATCAAAAAAAAACAAAGAAAAGGATGGCAGAATAATTAGTTTAAGCATTAGTTGAATTAATTAATGAAAGAGCTCAATGCAGGGAAAATTGCATGTTGAGTTCTTGAAACAACTTAAATAATACTTTTTGTTATTCAAGAAGATTTAATTTGTTTTATCGAGAATGTCTACGGTTCAAATCCGTATAGCCCTACTTTCTTTTACTAAGTTTTTCTAGTTTCTGAAACCTGAGAAAAAAAAAAGTAATTACTTCTTTTGTGGTTTAGATTACTAGCTAAATCTTGCTTCGTATTTCTTAAAAAAAATTCTTCTTCTTTTTTGGAAAATAAAAAGTGAAAAGAATCTCAAAAATTTTTTATTTTGGATAATTGAGAAATTTCAAATAGTGAAACAATTTCTTTTGTCATTTCTCTATTACAAATAGATAAAAAACGTATATTCCATATTGATTTTTTTATATTCTTTTTCTTCCTTTTCTCATATTGAAGATTAAACTTATTTACTACTTAAATGATAAGAATTATTAGTAAGATATTTTTCATAACATTTTTAGATTCTGGTATCACTCATACTACTTGGTATTGAAATTCCAATGAAGGAATAGAATGAAATATTTCTTTATCTTTTTTTCTCTTCGAAATCATTCTTAATAAAGAATCAGAAAATTTATTTACTTGAAAGGAGTTTCTTTATGTTTTTAGTCTCCAAATATAACTATTTCTGGATATTTCTCCTAATAGCTAGTCTTATTCCTATTATAGCATTCTCTATTTCCAGAGTTATAGCACCTATTAGTAAAGGACCAGAAAAATTTACTAGTTATGAATGCGGTATAGAACCTATGGGAGATGCTTGGATTCAATTTTAAATTCGTTATTATATGTTTGCTTTAGTTTTCGTTATTTCTGATGTTGAAACTGTTTCTCTCTATCCATGGGCTATGAGTTTTAAGTAACTGGGTATACCTGCTTTTATTGAAGTCTCCATTTTTGTTTCCATTCTAATTATTGGTTTGATTTACGCATGGCGAAAAGGAGCATTAGAATGGTCTCAGTTCCTAAATATTTAAATTTTGAAAGTGATCTTGCGAAGTCTGTGACAAATTCTATGGATTCTTCCTTACCTGATGAAACCACTTCAGACTCAACTATTTTAACAACCTTTAATGATTTCTCAAATTGGGCTAGGCTCTCCAGTTTATGGCCACTCCTTTATGGTACTAGTTGTTGTTTCATCGAATTCGCTTCGTTAATTGGCTCGCGATTCGATTTTGATCGTTATGGCTTGGTACCAAGATCTAGTCCTAGACAAGCCGATCTTATAATAACAGCTGGAACTGTTACTATGAAAATGGCTCCTTCTTTAGTAAGGTTGTATGAACAGATGCCCGAATCTAAATATGTAATTGCTATGGGAGCATGTACTACTACAGGAGGTATGTCTAGCACAGATTCATATAGCACAGTTCGTGGGGTGGATAAATTAATTCCCGTAGACATTTATTTGCCTGGTTGTCCACCAAAACCAGAGGCTATTATAGATGCTATAATAAAACTTCGTAAAGGAGTAGCTCGGGAAGTGCATGAACGTAAGGATAAGCTTAGACAAACAAGAAGATATTTCACTCTGAATCACCAATTAGAGATTGTACCTATCATTCATACTGGGAAGTATGACGAACACTTATTCTCCAAGTTTTCCGAATTTTCCATTGAACCTAAATTGAATGTATCTCCTCAAAGAATTGAGAAATCGAAAAGTTCAATATCTTCCCAAATATCCTTTTAATAAGTTAGAGAAATTTAAAATGAAAAAAGAAGAGAAGGAAAACTAGAATATGTTAGAAACTTTTACTAATGATACCAATGAAATATAAGGTTGATTATCTGCTTGGCCAATTAAACATAGATTAGCTCATAGACCTTTGGGTTTTGATTACCAAGGTGTAGAAACTTTGGAAGTTAGGTCTGAGGATTGGCTTTCTATAGCTGTTGCTTTATATGCTTATGGTTCTAATTATCTTCGTCCTCAATGCGTATATGATGTAGCTTTAGGAGGATTACTAGCTAGTGTGTATCATCCTACAAAAGTACAGAGTAATGCGGATTAACCTGAAGAAGTATGTATAAAGATTTTTGTATCAAGGAAAAATCCTAAAATTCCATTTGTTTTTTGGGTTTGGAAAGGCGCAGATTTTCAAGAACGAGAATCTTATGATATGTTGGGAATCTCTTATGAGAGTCACCCACGTCTTAAACGTATTTTGATGCCTGACAGTTGGATTGGATGGCCTTTACGCAAAGATTATATTGTACCTAACTTTTATGAGCTGCAGGATGCTTATTGAAGAATAGTCGAAAGATTTAAGAATTACAGGTAGATCTTATACTATTTTATCTTCCTCTTCCAGTGAATTATGAAATGGAATTAGTATTAAAAGTTAAACTAAATCCTACCTAATTACGAGGATTATCCTAGGGAGAATGAAAAAAAAATAAATAATTTTTTTTTTTTGATTTATCTCACTCTACCCTTCTCAAATTGGATACCAAACACCTGATAAAGAAAAAATTATATATTTTATTTATATGTAGTTCAGTTAGTAATTCTTATCTATTTTCAAAATGAAATTTATTTTCATTTTGAACTGACTTATAAATTCAAGATAGTATAATTAAATTTGAATAGAAATAGTAGAGTTGGAAGGGAAGGAGCGAGACGTAGGTATAGTAGTAGAAAAGAACTATAGGAAGAATTAATAGAAATATTATATTTTACTACTTTTTATCTTGCTTTATCCTATATATGGTATGCCAGGAACCAGATTTGAACTGGTGACACGAGGATTTTCAGTCCTCTGCTCTACCAACTGAGCTATCCCGGCTATTAAAACTATTACTATCTTAACATAAATTTTTAACATCTGTCAACTAAGGGATAGACTTAAGGTGGGAAGAAAGAAAAAAAAAGCAATTTTTCTTTCCTTCTTTCCATTTACAATTCACTTTCATAATTAATAAAGATAAATGAGTTATCGAAAACAAGAACCTAACTTTTTTTATACTATGAGATATTTAAAGTGAATCTTGTAATCTATTCCTCCTTCACTTATAAATTTCTGTAGTTGGATTTCCATGCATCGTGGAAGAAGGAAAAGTAGATATAACTCTTCGATCGTAATAGACTGAAGTTCCATTAGTCTTAGTCGTACTAAAGCATACTATATATTTAAGACTTGGATAGATAAATTTTATTCCAGAAATGAAAATGACTTTTTTGGGGGTAGAGGGACTTGAACCCTCACGGTCTGTAAAGCCAACGGATTTTCTTCCCACTACAATTTACATTGCTGCCAAAAAGAACATGTGGAAATGGACTCTATCTTTATCCTCGTCTATCTAGTTATTCCTCACCCTCAATTAATTATTATTAGTAAATTGTATTAATTAAATAATTCTTCCTCTAGAAAAAAACTCTAGTGTATTTATTGAAGTTTTTTAAGGTTAAAAAAATAGCCTAAGTATATTTTTTGTATATCTTTTTTTTTTAATAAATAAAGTATAAAAATTTCATTTTATTCTATAAGTCGTACCTCACGATAGAAAAAAATAAAATATATTATAGATAAATTTTTTAGAAGATTTTGGAAAAAAAAAAAAAAAAATTAAGTTAGGATAGCTTCCATTGAGTCTCTACACCTATTTCACCTCATTTCTTCACTTCCTTTTTCATTTTTTCTTATTTTTATGAAAATGAAAAAGAAAAAAAAAAAAATTAGTTTGATTTGTTTTAAGTAAAATTTGGCTCGGGATTACCTTCCTTCCCTCTTCATCCAACCTAGGTTTACCTGAATCTGAAAACTACCACTTAGTGAGTTTCCCCACTGAGGCTCAATTTAATTAAGTCCGCAGCGTCTACCTATTCCGCCATACCCCCTCTTCCTCACATTCGTAGTTAATATTTTTCTTTATTATACAGTTTTATCTTTACATATAACATAAATTCATTTTGAACTAAGATTTGTAAGTCAAACACTTTAAAAACAAAGGAGAAGGCAAAAAAACTAAATATTTTTCTTCTATTACTTTCTTCTTCAATTCTTAATACTTACTATGAAATAGTATAATAATTTTTCACTTTTCATGCAATACCTCTCAAATCAAAGAAGTATCATTAATAATAATTATAGATAAATCAGTAAGTAAAAATAATGAATAATAGTAATTCATTTTTTATTTTACTTTATATTATATATAATTAATACAAAATAATGAATAAATAAAATTATTCTCTTCTTACTGTGTATAGATAAAAGAAGGGGTAAATAAAAAAAAAAAATCAATAATTTTTTTTTTTATTGAACCTTTTTYTTHAAAAAAAAAAAAAAAATATATATATATATATATATATATATATTTATATATATATATATATATATATATATATATATTTTTTTATATATATATTTATTATATTATTTATAAAATTATTGCATTTTGAAGTTTTAATAGTTATAATTACAAGTAGTAGAAGTTACAGTAGAAGTTACAAAAAAGTGTAAAAAAATAAATATATATTTTTTTTTCTTTTAGTGTGAAAATACGAAGATACAGAGATACCATAATTCCATCAATTTCATTCATAGAACTTAGTGGGATTTACTAATAATAAAGCCTGTTTAGCTCAGAGGTCAGAGCACCGCACTTGTAATGCGATGGTCACCGGTTCGACTCCGGTAGCGGGCTCTTCTCTTTATTACTACTTTTTTCTATTCCTTGAAGTACTCTTAATACATATAAATATAAATATATAAATATATATATAAATAAATATAAATATATATATATATTTATTTATATATATTTATATTTATATATTTATATTGGAATGTTGGAGATATTTGAATCGATAATGGAGGAGAAAAAAATTGATTAATAAAAAAAAGAAGTTGTTTGTTTAGTTTATCATGTCACAATCCCTCTCGGGAATGAGGAGAATCATTGAAGAGAAAAAAAAAAAAATTTTCCATATTAAAATGAAATTCTTATTATATTTTTATAATTTCTTTTCACCACTTCTTCTACATCACTCTGTACAATAAGGAGTTTTTATGTCTCGTTACCGAGGACCTCGTGTAAGAATAATACGTCGTCTGGGGACTCTACCAGGACTGACTGGTAAAACACCCGAATCAAAACCTAGTTATATAAATCAATCTACATCTAGTAGAAAAATATCCCAATACCGCATTCGTTTGGAGGAAAAACAGAAACTACGTTTTCACTATGGAATTACAGAGTGACAATTACTTAAGTATGTTCGTATTGCTAGAAAAGCAAAAGGATTAACAGGATAGGTTTTGTTACAATTACTTGAAATGTGTTTAGATAATATTATTTCTTGATTAGGTCTGGCTCCCACTATTCCGGGAGCTAGACAATTAGTTAACCATAGACACGTTTTAGTCAATGATTGTACTGTAGACATACTAAGTTTTCGTTGTAAACCTCAAGACGTTACTACTATACGGGATTGACAAAAATCTCAGAATCTAATGAAGAGGAATAGGGATTCTTACCAGAAGTATGGAATACCAAATCATTTAACTTTTAATTCTGTACAGAATATAGGGTTAGTTAATGAAACTATAGATCGTGACTGGATTGGTTTAAAAATAAACGAATTATTAGTGGTAGAATATTATTCTCGTCAAGCTTAAGGTAGAGAAAAATTTTTTTTTAACTTGATTTTGAACCTCCACTCAGATTTTTTCTCCTATCTTCATATACTTCATTCTTATATATCTAGAAATATGTATAATTATATTATATAAATGAATTTCTATTTCTAATTATTGGTACGATACATTTTTATCTAAAAATTCGAAATATCTGTCGAATTAGTATGAAATATATACAAAATTATTATTATGAAATATAAGTCTTTGAATATATAGAAATTGTTCTACGAATTCATTTTTCTCATTTCTTCTTATTAATTCTTCCTACATTTTATTATATTATTAATAAATAATGAAAGTCTTCATTAATTTTTTTTAGTTCGGTCTTCTTCATAAATTGAGAGGAAGAAGTTATTTTGGAGAGATATGAGATATATCAAATATAAGTAAATAAAAAAAATTTGTATCTATATTTTTTTTTAATATATATATATATATATATATATATATATATATATATATGTATTTAAAGAAATATAAATGTAATATAGAATCTATTATATACTTATAATGATTCATCCTATACAATTTAAATGAATTTGATTTCGATTCAGATTATTCAGGAATAATCATAAATAATTAAATATAGTTTCATTTATGAAGATGTGGATAAGGAAAGAGAGGGATTCGAACCCTCGGTAAGCAAAAACCTACATAGCATTTCCAATGCTACGCCTTAGACCACTCAGCCATCTTTCCTTAGTTAAATACTTCTTTATTCTAGTACATAAGTGTCAGAGATAGCAAGTCTTTGCTATTTATTGTACTAATTAGCCAAATTTAATTAGACATTATTAAATCAAAAAAATTTTATTATATATTAAAAAGAAAAAAAATTATTCTTTATTTTCACTAATTATATTACTGAAATACAAAACGTAAAATAAAATGTTATTCATTTTATCGGGAATGAGAAATAGTAGCAAGAAAGAGAATTCGATGAATAGAGATATAAAATCTTTTTAATACTAAAAATTTTAATACTATAGATTTCTAATACTATATATTCATTATTGATCTTTTCTTTACTTATATTTGAATCACTATATGTATCAAATTGTTTATCTATTATTTATTATTCAATATTTCTCAATTACTTGATTAATCTTTAGTAATAATACTTCAACACCTTATTAAAGACTATTTACCACTCAAACTTAATTAAAAGTTTTTATTTTGATAAAAATAAGTGGTAAATATGAAAAAAACTATTTAATAATAATAATAATATTATTATTATTAATTTTAACATTATTATCATTATTGCTATTAGTGCTACAATTTCTACTATTCCATCCACCTCTTCTATTATTTTTGTTACTATTTCTACAACTACTTCCACGATATGCCACTTGTACTTTATCTTTGTTAATTAGGAATAATAAGGAGAAATTTCAATAATTTTTTTATAATAAAAAAAGGAAAAAACATTTTTTTTTTTTTTTTTCTCAATTGGTTTATAAAATTTTATATTGATTTCTACATAGATAGAGTAGAAAGATGAAATGATTAAAGTGACTTCATATACTATCATATATTCTTCAAATAAAAAGGAAATATATTTTTCTTTTTTTACTATATTTCATGCAAGAAGATTTTTTTTCATGGACTTATCTTCAAAGATAAAAAGAGATAAATTAACAATAAATTAACAAAAATTCAATCGACTATGCCTAGATCTCAAAAGAATGATAATTCTATCGATAAAACTTTCACAATTATAGCGGATATTTCATTACAGATAATCCCAACGACTTAAAGGGAAAAAGAAGCTTCTACTCATTACAGAGATGGTGTGATTTGACTTTGAATTTCTAAAAAGAGATTCCATGTGGAATGAAACATACTAATATCTGATTAGATGAAATTTACGCTTAGTAGAGGTGAGTCTTGAAAATAAAACAATTCCTTTTGTCGTGTACTCTCGATTAATGCAGCCTCGGATACTTCTACTTTTTCCGCATCTCAGTATTAAGCAAGAGGTTAAATTTATAATGGGTTCGATAAAATCCTTTTATAGGCTTGCATAATAGGGAAAGCACCACGTGCAGGAATCAACAATACAAAAGCTTCGTTATAACTTATATGCATTGTGTTTTCGCAATTGCTAGTAAAAATTGCATGGTTAGGACAATAAGTTTCCATCTCATTTGTATTTTGGGTACCCATAAAACCATTGAAGATTGTTGAAGTAACTTGTTCTTATGAAATACAAGACGTTAAGAACAAAGAAATTGCTAAAGCTTATACTTCTGAGAGGTTAGAATCTTAGTCAAAAGAAGAATAATCTTTGCAAGAAGGATGGCTAGGAATTTATTATAGGAAACACTAGCCCCTGTTAGTCTATTATATTGGGTAGAGTTTCTTCTTCAATCTAAACCCTTTTGTATACTATACAGGAGAAGCCGTATGAGATACGAATCTCATGTACGGTTTCGAAACGGAGTTTATTCTAAATAGACAACCGTAACGAATGTCGGCTCAATCAGAAGGAGAATATGCGGAAGCCTCACAGAATTATTATGAAGCTATGCGCTTAGAAATTGATCCTTATGATTGAAGTTATATATTACACAATATAGGTTTTATTCACACAAGTAATGGGGAACACGCTAAGGCTTCGGAGTATCATTTTCAGGCATTGGAACGAAACTCATCTCTGCTACAAGCTCCAAATAATATGGCTGTTACCTGTCATTACGTGCGACTATCTATACTACTAAATTTACTAGTTTGTAACTACCATTGAAAAGAATGAAATGGAGGCTTTCCACATATTTACTGTTGAATAATAGTATTCTAATAGCTGTGGAGGAAAAAAATTTTATAAAAGCTTGTGCGTGAGAGAAAAAAGTAAAGCCTATATATTCTACGGATAATATGATTAAACTGATGAATAAAGTACCGTAAAGATAAATTATTGGAAGTTTAGGTTAGCACAATAAGATCTGTCTAATTTGGAAAATGAAGAATCAACTTATGTAATAAGTTTGACTTGAATAAGTTACTAGGCAGCGGTGTAGTATCAGATCCTAAGGATAGAAATACCTATGAATAGATTTATATCAAAGGAATATAGAGAAGATTTCTCTGTAAAAGTAAGATAGTAAGGTAGTTACCACTTAAGAAGAAATTGAGTTAAAAAATGAGGTTTTTTTCTTGAATTTTTTCTTGAAATAGATTTTTATTTTTCAAATTTAATCTCTTCCGCTGGTAGGAGAAAAGATAAAATCTTAATTTTTTCTTTCAAATTAAGTTTGAAACTTGTTTTATTAACTTTTTTCAGTTCCTTCAATTATCTAAATAATATAAAAATTTTTTTTATTTTACTCTTTATAGAGTTATTTAGGTGTATTAGAAATTTCAATAATAGTTAATTGAGCTGCATGAGATAGGAAACTCTCACGTACGGTTCTAGGAGGAGAAATGTCTTTATGGTTAAACCTACCTTGACCGAGGAGAGCAAGCCATTGAGGAAGGAGATCCTGAAACTTGCGAAGTCTGGTTTGATTAAGCTGCTGATTATTGGAAAAAAGTGATATCGCTAGCTCTAAGTAATTATATAGAAGCACAGAATTGGCTAAGAATTACAGGACGTTCCAAAATAAAATAAAAGGACGTTCCAAAATCAATTTTGGTTGAATAATAAAAATTATTCGTTTCTTCATTTATCACATTTTTATCACTTCTATCTCTATTTAGAAAGAAAAAATATCAATATATATTGATAAAAAATGGTAAATTTTCTTGTCATTCTTCTATAGATACATCTTAAAATTCTTCATTCATCGTAGTATACGTGGTACTTTAAAGAAGAAGAAGAAAAGTCTAGATTTTTCAATAAAGATAGTATTCTTCAGTAATACAGAGAAATGAAGAATTTCAAGAGACTTTTCTTTTGTAAGATATATAATTAGAAATTCTCTCTCAGAATAATGGTCCATTAAGCACCTTTGAGATGTGTCATAATAAAAATGAATACTTGCCTTTGGTAACCTCTGTATTACAGTTGTTCCAGTGACATACAGAGAGAAGAGAGAAAGGAAGTTTGGAAAACTTACATCTCTTAGAGGTTCACCAATTATTGTTGGCGGTTTTTTCCATGCCTCGTCTGAAAGGAGGAGAATATCGATGACCATTCGTTCACCGGAACCAGAAGTCAAGATTGTAGTGGAGAAGGATCCTGTAAAAACCTCTTTTGAGAAATGGGCTAAACCTGGACATTTTTCAAGGACTTTAGCTAAAGGTCCTAGTACCACTACTTGGATTTGGAATCTACATGCTGATGCTCATGATTTCGATAGCCATACTAATGATTTAGAAGAAGTTTCTCGCAAAGTTTTTAGTGCTCACTTTGGTTAATTAGCCATCATTTTTATTTGGTTGAGTGGAATGTATTTCCATGGGGCCAGATTCCCCAATTATGAAGCATGGTTAGGTGATCCTACTCACATTAAGCCTAGTGCCCAAGTTGTTTGGCCAATAGTAGGTCAAGAAATTTTGAATGGAGACGTAGGTGGTGGTTTTCAAGGAATATAAATAACCTCTGGTTTTTTCCAAATTTGGCGAGCATCTGGAATAACTAGTGAATTACAACTTTATTCTACTGCAATTGGTGGATTGATCTTCGCGGCATTAATGCTTTTTGCTGGTTGGTTTCACTATCATAAAGCTGCTCCCAAATTAGTTTGGTTTCAAGATGTGGAATCTATGTTGAATCACCATCTAGCTGGGTTATTGGGACTAGGTTCTTTAGCTTGGGCAGGACATCAAGTACACGTTTCTTTACCCATAAATGAACTTTTAGATGCCGGAATAGATCCTAAAGAAATACCTCTTCCTCATGAATCTATTTTGAATCGTGACCTCTTAGCTCAACTTTTTCCCAGTTTCGCTAAAGGATTAACTCCATTTTTCACTTTAAATTGGTCAGAATATTCAGATTTTCTAACCTTTCGTGGAGGATTAAATCCAGTAACGGGGGGTTTATGGCTGACCGATACTGCACATCATCATTTAGCCATTGCAGTTGTTTTCCTAGTAGCTGGTCATATGTATAGAACTAATTGGGGTATTGGACATAGTCTAAAGGAAATTTTGGAAGCTCATAAAGGTCCTTTTACAGGTGAAGGTCATAAAGGTCTTTATGAGATCTTAACCACTTCATGGCATGCCCAATTAGCCCTTAACCTAGCTATGTTGGGTTCTCTAACTATTATAGTGGCTCACCACATGTATTCCATGCCTCCGTATCCATACTTAGCTATTGACTATAGTACTCAACTCTCCCTTTTTACACATCATATGTGGATTGGTGGATTTACTATAGTTGGCGCTGCCGCACATGCAGCTATTTTTATGGTTAGAGATTATGATCCAACTAGCCAGTATAATAATTTACTGGATCGCGTTCTTAGACATCGTGATGCAATCATATCACATCTCAACTGGGCATGTATTTTTTTAGGTTTTCATAGTTTCGGCTTATACATTCATAATGATACTATGAGTGCTTTGGGACGTCCCGAAGACATGTTCTCAGATACGGCTATACAACTACAATTCATTTTTGCTTAATGGGTGCAGAACACTCATGTTTTAGCACCTAATTTAACGGCTCCCAATGCAACAGCGAGTACCAGTTTAACTTGGGGAGGTGGTGATTTAGTAGCAGTAGGCGGTAAAGTAGCTTTGTTACCAATTTCTCTAGGAACTGCAGATTCCTTAGTGCACCATATTCATGCTTTTACTATCCATGTAACTGTTTTGATATTACTGAAAGGTGTCTTATTTGCTCGTAGCTCTCGCTTAATACCTGACAAAGCTAATCTTGGTTTTCGTTTTCCTTGTGACGGACCTGGAAGAGGAGGAACATGTCAAGTTTCTGCTTGGGATCATGTTTTTTTAGGTTTATTCTGGATGTACAACGCAATTTCTGTGGTTACTTCTCACTTCAGTTGGAAAATGCAATCAGATGTTTGGGGTAGTTTGAGTAACCAAGGAGTAGTAACTCATATTACAGGGGGAAACTTTGCACAAAGTTCAATAACTATCAATGGATGGCTTCGCGACTTCCTATGGGCACAGGCCGCTTAAGTAATCCAATCCTACGGTTCTTCATTATCTGCGTATGGTCTCTTATTTTTAGGAGCTCATTTTGTTTGGGCTTTCAGTTTAATGTTCTTATTTAGTGGTTGCGGATACTGGCAGGAACTCATTGAATCCATTGTCTGGGCTCACAATAAACTAAAAGTTGCTCCTGCTATCCAGCCTAGAGCCTTGAGTATTGTACAAGGACGTGCTGTAGGAGTAGCTCACTACCTTCTAGGTGGGATTGCCACAACATGGGCATTCTTTCTAGCAAGAATTATTGCAGTAGGATAATGGCTAGGAGGATTTGAAAAGCATTATGGCATCAAGATTCCCAAAATTCAGCCAGGGTCTATCTCAAGACCCGACTACCCGTCGTATTTGGTTCGGTATTGCTACCGCACATGACTTCGAGAGTCATGATAATATTACTGAAGAGCGTCTCTATTAAAAGATATTTGCTTCTTATTTCGGTCAATTAGCCATCATTTTTTTATGGACCTCTGGTAATTCATTTCATGTCGCTTGGCAGGGTAATTTCGAGGCGTGGGTACAAGACCCTTTACATGTAAGACCAATCGCTCATGCTATTTGGGATCCCCATTTTGGTGAACCAGCTGTAGAAGCCTTTACTTGAGGAGGAGCTTTAGGTCCCGTTAATATTGCTTATTCTGGGGTCTATTAATGGTGGTATATAATTGGCTTGCGCACCATTCAAGATCTTTATATTGGAGCTCTTTTTCTGTTATTCCTTGCTGCTGTTTTTTTAATAGCGGGTTGGTTACACCTACAACCTAAATGGAAACCAAGTGTTTCATGGTTTAAGAATGCTGAGTCTCGTCCCAATCACCACTTGTCAGGACTTTTTGGAGTAAGTTCTTTAGCCTGGGCAGGACATTTAATACATGTAGCTATTTCTGAATCGAGGGGTGAGCATGTAAGATGGGATAATCTATTAACCGCATTACCACATCCTCAAGGGTTAAAACCTTTTTTTGAAGGTCAATGGGGTATTTATGCTGAAAATGCTGATTCAAGTAGTCATTTGTTCAGTACTTCTGAAGGAGCAGGTACAGCTATTCCAACATTCATTGGCGGATTCCATCCACAAACCCAAAGTTTATGGTTAACTGATATTGCTCATCATTATTTAGCTATTGCAGTTGTTTTTATTATTGCTGGTCACATGTATAGAACCAATTTTGGGATTGGGCATAGCATAAAAGAAATTTTAGAAACGCATACTCCTCCAGGAGGTCGATTAGGTCGAGGACATAAGGGTCTTTATGATACTATAAATAATTCCCTTCACTTTCAACTGGGTCTTGCTTTAGCTTCTACTGGGGTTATTACCTCCTTAGTAGCTCAACATATGTATTCTTTACCTTCTTATGCATATATAGCACAAGACTTCACTACCCAAGCTGCGTTGTATACTCATCATCAATATATTGCAGGGTTTATTATGACAGGCGCTTTCGCTCATGGAGCTATCTTTTTCATTAGAGACTATAATCCAGAACAAAATAAAGATAATGTTTTAGCGTGAATGTTAGAGCATAAAGAAGCTATTATATCTCATTTAAGTTGGGCTAGTTTATTTTTGGGTTCCCATACTTTGGGACTCTATGTCCATAATGATGTTATGCTTGCCTTTGGTACCCCAGAAAAATAAATCTTAATCGAGCCTGTATTTGCTTAATGGATACAATCTGCCCATGGTAAGACTCTATATGGGTTTGATCTACTTCTATCTTCAGCGGATAGTCCAGCTTTCAATGCTGGTCAAAGCATATGGTTACCTGGTTGGTTAGATGCTACCAATAATAATAGTAATTCACTATTCTTAACTATTGGTCCTGGTGACTTTTTGGTTCACCATGCTATTGCTTTGGGCTTGCATACGACAACACTAATTTTAGTCAAAGGTGCTTTGGATGCACGGGGATTCAAGCTAATGCCCGATAAAAAAGAATTTGGTTATAGTTTTCCTTGTGATGGTCCAGGAAGAGGTGGTACTTGTGATATTTCAGCCTGGGATGCTTTTTATTTAGCTGTTTCTTGGATGTTAAACACGATCGGATGGGTCACCTTTTACTGGCATTGGAAACATATCACCCTATGGCAAGGAAATGTAGCTCAGTTCAATGAATCTTCTACTTATTTGATGGGATGGTTGAGAGACTACCTATGGTTAAATTCTTCACAACTTATTAATGGATATAACCCATTTGGTATGAATAGTTTATCTGTATGGGCATGGATGTTTCTATTTGGACATCTTGTTTGGGCTACTGGATTCATGTTCCTTATTTCATGGCGTGGGTATTGGCAAGAACTCATTGAAACTCTAACATGGGCTCATGAGCGTACGCCTTTAGCTAATTTAGTACGTTGGAGAGATAAACCAGTAGCTCTTTCTATTGTTCAAGCACGATTAGTTGGATTAACACATTTCCCTGTAGGCTATATCTCTACTTATGCTGTTTTCTTAATTGCTTCCACATCAGGTAAATCTGGTTAGTCACTATTAAGTAATGAGTACTGGATAAGGCCTATCCTTCACTTCAAGTGGAGGATAGGCTTTACGCAGAATGATTGGAAGAAAAAAAAATTGAGGAATCCTCATCCGAATTTTCTATTAATTAACAAAAGAAAAGAATTATGGCAAAAAAAAGTCTTATTCAGAGGGAGAAAAAGAGAGAAAAATCGAAGCAGAAGTACCAGGCTTTTCGTAAATATTTGAAAGAAGAGATGAGCGAAACTTTATCTATAGATAAAAAGTGGGAAATCCAAAAGCAATTACAATCTCTACCACGTAATAGTACACCTACTTGTATTCATCGTCGTTGTTTCTTAACCGGAAGACCTAGAGCCAATTATCGTGATTTTAATTTATCTAGACATATACCACGTGAGATGATTCATGCATGTTTATTATTTGGAGTAACGAAAGCTAGTTGGTAAAGAAAGAATTTTGAACAAGTTAAGTAGGGATGAAATGATAAATTTTATAGATTATAGATAAGGTAAGGGATTTTTCCTTTGATAATTTCAATATCGCTTGTTTCGAGTACTTTTTTCCATTTCAATATTTTGTAGCACGGCGCGGGGTAGAGCAGCCTGGTAGCTCGCAAGGCTCATAACCTTGAGGTCACGGGTTCAAATCCTGTCTCCGCCAAAATGAAAAAGCTATAGAAATCTGAAGAGAAGAAAGATAACTTCATTTTTTAGATATTCATAGACTCATTTTTTTTTTCTCTTCTATTTCTACAATATAGATCATATAGATAGTTATTTAATAATCTGAATAATACTTAATAATGACGAAGATAAAGGAGCAATCTCTAAAAGAGATTTTGGATCCACTAGAGAAAAGAAAGTTAAATATCAATTTTTTTCATAAAAAGAAAAAGACTTCTTTATCTTTAAAGTTACACTATTACAGAAGTAATATTAGTTGTAGTTACAACTAACTATAACTAATATACCAATCTTTTTTTATATCTCAATCTTTCAAGAGGCGGGTAGCGGGAATCGAACCCGCATCTCTTCCTTGGCAAGGAAGAATTTTACCATTAAACCATACCCGCTATTGCAAATTTAGAAAAATATTCTATGTATAGTATAAAATATGGACTTACATATAATCAAATTTCTTATATAATCAAAATCTTTTTTGAATTTGAAATTCAATTTATTGAAATTTCAAATTCAAATTATTTCTCTATTTATAAAAGAAAGAAAATATTGAAAGACTTTTCTCCCTTACCTTCTCTAAGAAAAACCTATTTCGTACCTTGGAACTTGTGTGAAATAGATTTTAGAACCTATGGTGAAGTAACTACGGAGAAGAAGAGAGAACCAAAACTGGAGAGTATTGAGAGAAACTAAGATATGAACGAGTTAGTAATACCTACCAGAAAAACTAAGATATAAACGAGTTGAGAATACCTACCAAGAAAACTAATCCAATCCATAACGAAGCACCTGAAAATACAGCATTTTTGCTACTCGACCAACCATCAGGAGAAGCAAGTACAACAGGCACACCAATTACTAGGAGGAATGAAGTGGCAATTAATGCAAACACAGCCAACTGAAAAGCAATAGTCATAATTATGATTCCCCAAGTTTTTAACTAATAGAATATATTACTATTATACATATTACACTATCCGATTTCCATTTGAGAAAATCTTACTTACTGAAGCGAATCCACCATTAAGAAAGATTCAATATCATTCTTTTATATTTATGTATCTCTTAGTTTCTAAGGATACCCAATCTAAGAGATGCAAAAGTGCGAAAGAAGGTTCAATCTTTTTTATTCATATCATACATAATTTCAATTGTTAATTAAGAGGTATAAAAATAAAATTGAAATTTTTAATATGAAAATATGTAGTTCAATTTTTAATATGAATTTTGGTAATTAATTTCCCTCTTTACTTGTATAGTAGTATTTCTTAAAAAATAAAAGTAAAGTTGGTTTTTTTAGGAGAGATGTCTGAGTGGTTTATAGCTCCGGTCTTGAAAATCGGTATAGTTTATCAAACTATCGAGGGTTCGAATCCCTCTCTCTCCTCCTACTTAAAAGTCTTGCTCAGAAAATTAATCTAAATTATCATATTAATAATTCGATAGCTCGGCTATTCAGCCGAGCCAATATACCGTAGAATGAAAAATTAGAGGAAGATAAAAGGTAATAAAGATATTGCTTAACTTCTCTTTTTATCTTTCCAATTCCTAGTTAAGAGGTGTCATAGAAAGAACAGGTTCGGAATCACGATCAATCCCTTTTTCGAATCCAGCTGCAGCTGCACGTGCTCTCCCGGCATGCCACAAGTGACCTACGAAAAAAAAGAATCCCAATACAAAATGAGAGGTGGCTAACCAACTACAGGGAAAAACATAGTTTACTGCATTAATTTCAGTAGCTACTCCACCTACAGAATTCAAAGAACCCAAAAGAGCATGAGTCATATATTCTGCGGAACGTCACTCCTGCCAGGGCTGTATATCTTGCTTCAACTTACTTAAATCTAAGCCATTGGGACCTCTTAGAGGTTCCAACCATGGAGCACGGAGATCCCAAAAGCGCATTGTTTCTCCTCCAAAAATGATTTCTCCAGTAGGAGAGCGCATAAGATATTTACCTAAACCGGTAGGTCCTTGGGCAGAACCTACATTAGCTCCGAGGCGTTGATCTCTAACCAAAAAAGTAAAAGCTTGAGCTTGAAAGGCTTCTGGACCAGTAGGACCATAAAATTCACTAGAATAAGCTGTGTTATTAAACCAGACAAAGCAACAAGCAATGAAACCAAAAACAGAAATAGCGCCTAAACTATAAGATAGATAGGCTTCTCCGAACCATACTAAAGCACGGCGGGCCCACGCAAAGGGTTTGGTCAAGATATGCCAGATCCCACCTAGGATACAAATCAAGCCTAACCAAACATGTCCGCCAATTATATCTTCCAAATTATCCACACTAACAATCCATCCCTCTCCACCAAAAGGTGACTTGAGTAAATACCCAAAAATAATACTCGGACTAAGTGTAACATTTGTGATTTCTCTTACATCTCCACCACCAGGAACCCAGATATCGTATACACCTCCGAAAAATGAAGCCTTGAATACCAGGAGAGAAGCACCAAGACCTAATAAAACAAAATAAATACCTAGAATAGTAGTCATTTTATTCTTATCTTTCCATACATAACCAAAGAATGGAAAAGATTCTTCTAAGGTTTCTGGTCCAATAAGAGAATGATAGATACCTCCGAAACCTAAAACTGCGAACGAAATTAAATGGAGTACACCAGATACGAAGTATGGAAAAGTATCGATAACTTCTCCACCAGGACCTACACCCCACCCTAAAGTAGCTAGATGCGGCAATAAAATTAATCCCTGCTCATACATGGGTTTTTCCGGTACAAAGTGAGCCACTTCAAATAGATTCATCGCTCCAGCCCAAAAAACTATCAAGCCAGCATAAGCTACATAAGCACCTAATAATTTACCAGATAAATTGATAAGTCGAGCATTACCAGCCCACCAAGCGAAACCAGTGGTTTCTTGATCACGACCACCCAAAGCTAAAGTTCCATTAAAGAGCGTTTCCACGGGGTAATACCTCCTCAGGGAATACAAGGTTTTCATGAGGCTGATCTTAAGCCGCCATCCAAGCACGAATACCTTCATTCAGAAGAATATTTTTAGTGTAGAAAGTTTCAGATTCAGGATCCTCCGCTGCACGAATCTCTTGAGATACAAAATCATATGCTCTTAAGTTTAAGGCTAAACCAACAACTCCAATAGCACTCATCCATAAACCAGTTACTGGTACGAATAACATGAAAAAGTGTAACCAACGCTTGTTAGGGAAAGCAACACCGAAGATCTGAGACCAAAATCTATTAACAGTTACCATAGAATAAGTTTCTTCAGATTGAGTTGGGTTGAAAGCACGGAATGTATTTGCACCATCACCATCCTCAAACAAAGTATTCTCCACTGTAGCCCCATAAATAACACATAATAAAGCAACACCTAAAACTCCAGCAACTCCCATCATATAAAACAAGTTTAAAGTCCAGTTATGAAAACCTTAAAAGAAAAGAATGAATCAAGAGATAGCTGCTACACCGAAACTGAGTGCGAAAAACCAACCAGACTAACCCAATGGATAGATCAAGAATACGGAAACAAAAACTGCAATTGGACCAGAAAATGCAATGGCATTATAAAGACGTAATTGCACAGATCTAGCTAGTTCGAATTAGCGTAACATGAAGCCTATTAAACCAAAAGCACCATGGAGAGCCACAAAGGTCCATAGACCGCCTAGTTGGCACCAACAAGTGAAATCTCCTTGTGCTTCAGGACCCCATAGAAGCAATAAAAAATGTGCTAAACTATTAACAGAGGTAGAAACCGCGGCGGTCAAGAAATTACAGCCCTCTAAGTAAGAACTAGCTAATCCATGAGTATACCGTGAACTTACGAAAGTCGTACCTGTAAACCATCCACCTAAAGCAAAATAAGCACAAGGAAACAGCAATAAGCCGGACCAACCTACAAATACGAAGCAATCTCTTCTTAACCAGTCATCCATACTATCAAATAAACCTTTTGGTTCTTCAGAAGACTTTCCAATGGCTATAGTCATAGTTATTCCCCTAATCAACTACTTTAACCTTTTTTAAGCACCCCTCTCTTCAAATGCGATGATTTGAAATTGATAAATGTTTTCTTTATAGTCCTCTCTTTCGAAAAACTCTTTCTCTTTAAAACCCTACTTGATTTAATTTAATTTGATTCATGAAGCTAATACTTTTCTATTAATCTCAATAATCAATTATCAATAATTATATAAATACTTTATAATTTTATTCAGTCTCTGATTCCGAATATCTAATAGGAAAGCTATGCAATTTAAAAACGAGAAAAAAAAAAAAAGATATATATATATATATATATATATCTTTAATTGATAAGTTCTTTTCTGTTTTTGAATTTATCCTTTTCTTATCTTATATAACTTATTTTCTTAACATCCTTCTAACTTAATATTAGTTATTTAAAATATTATCATTCCAAAAGAAAAGTATATCTATATTTTTTTGTATTTTTATTTCCTATATAAATAAACATCCAACTTTACGTAGAATCTAATATTGTATAACATAAATGTAAAAGAAAATCCAAAAGTTATTTCCAAAAAATTTTTTTATTCTTTTTTTTTTTTCACTCTATCATCATAGTAGAAAACTAAAAAGCTTTTATTCCCTTCTTTATAGATAGAATTCCTATTTTTTTTTTTATCAAATATTTTTTAGATTTATCTTTTGTTTAGAAGAAATCTATATTTATTATTATTATTCAAAAAGAGGATAATGAATATGAGTAAGGTGGAAAAATGAAAAGGTTAATTACTATATTATTGAATAATTCAAACTATATTTCTATTTTTCAGTATCTCATTTTACTTTTTCACTTCTATCCCAAGTAACTTATATTTGGAAACTTAGACAAACCACTATTCAAAAATTGATTTCTTTTTAATAATTGATTAGAAATAGAACATTACTGAAGAATATTTTATATTATCTTTGCTGGTAAACCCTAATATCAGAATAGCTAATTTATTTAAGGAATAATGAGTCAGGTTTACCAACACTACTTTCCTTTATTAATCTCTCCTACTCCAATTTCTAAGTTTGACCAATAAAAATCTAACAGAATACAAGATTAAGGAAATCTGAAATGAATAAAATATTACATATAGGATACTCTTTTTTTTTTTTTCACGAAATTTTTGTGGAAGAAGAAATATCTAAAAATTTTCATGAATTTAATTTCTTTTTTTTTCATAGGGGAGAGGAAAAAAGTGAGGAAGGAAAAGAAAGATTGAGTGGGAGAAAAAATTTCATTTTTGACCAATAACTCTGAAATTTATTCTCATTAATCCTATTTTATTTTTATAATCCTTCTACTCCTTAAATCATTTCTTAATTTATGAGCCCTTTATCGGATTCGAACCGATGACTTACGCCTTACCATGGCGTTACTCTACCACTGAGTTAAAAGGGCAGTGAATGACGAACTACTAGAGAATTTCATATAGTTTGAAATGAAAAATTTGAATTGTCAACTTAGTTCTTGTTAATATTCTATTAATTATGACTAGTAATTCTTCCTCATTAATTTATTTCCAAATTCCTTGACTTTATATATATATAAATCGATCAAGTTCCTTGTCGTGAAGGTTGTGCAAGTTATGCAGGTCTATTCTAACTATTTAGTAGTTTCAATAGTAATTGAAGGTTTTGCAGGTTTTGCAGGCAGGTTTATTTCAACTATTTCATAGTTTTTCCGTAATAATTGAAGGTTTATGGAAGGTTTTGCACTGCAGGTTCTGAAATTTTCACTGCAAGTTCTACAGATTTATTTCAACTATTTATTTTTTTAGGTTCTGCAGGTTTATGGAAATTATTTAGTAATTTCAATAGTAATTGAAGATTTATTTCAACTATTTCTATAAAGGTTCTGAAGGTTTCGAAGGTTTATTTGAAAAACTATTTCTATGAAAATATATTAATTTGCGGTAGTTACAAAAAGTCGATTGCAACTATTCAATTGTAAATATAAATGTATATAAATGTTATGGAAGAAGAAATATACGATATTATATCAAGAAAAAATTAGTAATGACTTATTATCTTCAGAAATAGGCCCCAAGTCAAAAGAACCCCAGGGTTTGTTTAAGTTCTTTCTCAGTTGGAGAGAAAATTGAGAATTATCTGATAAAAATATCCATTCTATTCTAGCAGATATATATAATGAGAATAAAAACTTAAAGATACAAATTGATTATCTTTAAAAAATTGCCAGGGATAGAGAGGAACTTGAAAAAGAGAGACTAAACCTCTCAAAAGCTCGTAGAAATGCTACGAAAAGACTTCTGAGGGATGCCATTTCTTCCGAAGAGTTTGACAAAATATTAGGTGTTTTATTGAAAGATGCTTATAAAGAAGGTAGGTACTGATTAGCTCTAACTCTTTTATATATAACAGGTCTTAGAGTTTTAAACTTACTTTTACTTAAAGTTTGGCATGTTGAAAACTTACTAAAAGGTATATCTATAACTATACCTCTTATCAAAAATGGAAATCCTCGTCATCTTATAGAAATTGATTCTTTTAGTTATAGTTTGTTATGTAATAAATCTTAATTAAAATTAATTAAATAATTAAATAAATAAATATATAATTATTTATTTATATATATTGAAATAAATTAGTAAAAAAAAAAAAACCGTCACAACCGTCACAGGACTGATTTAAATTTACACTACTTTTTTTTTAAATTCATAGTGAAAACAAAGTATGCAGGACTTTATTCCTTAGCAATTTTATCAATTTTTCAAATTGTTGTAATTTATTAACTAAAAATGATTTAAAAACAAGTGTAAATTATATATCAGAAAATTTACGAGAAATTCGTAATGATATTAAAAAAGTAGTATCTTTTATTGCTATAATCATTAATCAACAAAAACAAGTATTAGAAAGAACCAGAGAAAGAGAAATTATCACTCAACCAGAGGTTCAAGGTAATTTGCCCTCTACATTTCCTCTTTTTGACAGAATTTTTCAACTAAATTAAATTAATAGTAAAGTAATTAGATTTTCTACTAGTTTATATATGATTACAAGTACTTTTTAAAAAATGTAATAAAAAATGAACATTATTTTAAAGTACTGTTACTAATTATAAATTACAGGACTTTTCATCTCATTTCTTAAAAAAGTAATAATGGTGACGGTTTATTTCAATTAATTAATGAAATTTGAATTTAGTAGATTTATTTATTTAATAAATATATAAAAAAATGAATTATATATTATACCTTATATTATAATAAATAAATAAAGTCATGTGATGAATTTGACTATTTTATTAATATAATATAAGGTAAATCATTTATATTTTTGTGATAATTTTGAATATTTCAATATAATTAATTTGATCTAATGTATTTATTTCTTTGGTTACTTAATATACTTAATATCCTTTTATTTTCTTTTTTACAGAGACCTGATCTGCTATAAATAAAAGTTGATTTAATATCTTTGTGGCCAACAACAGCTTTAACTTTATCAATACCGATACCACCTTCTAACAAATCAGTTATAAAGGTAGCTCGAAAACTATGAGTTCTTATATGTTTACCCAAATTGAAAGAAACTTTCTTTAAAATTTTATTTAATTCACTATCAAAGGTAACCCTATTTAAAGGTTTATTAACTATATTTAAATTGGATTCTGATTTATTTCATTTTTAATTTCTAGTAAAAAATAAAGTCACCAAAGCCTTTTCTTTTTGATAACACAAAAAAGTCATAAAATCTATTACTTAACAACTCATAACTAAAAAAATATATTTCTATAAGATGACGAAAATTTCTTCTTTTTATTAAAGGTATAATTATAGTAATATTCTTTAGTAAGTTTTCAATATGCCAAACTTTAAGCAAAAGCAAGTTTGAAACTCTAAGACCTGTTATATATAATATAGTTAGAGCTAATCAGCACCTACTTTCTTTATAAGTATCTCTTTTTAAAGAACCTAAAATGAATTTAAACTCTTCATAAGAAATAGCATCTCTTAAAGGTAAAGGTCTTTTTAAAGCTTTCTTGCGAGCCTTAGAAAGGGTTAAAGGGTTAATTTTTTTAGTTCTTCTTCTTTCATTTTTGCAATATTTGAAAGATAATTAATTTGTTTATTTAAATTTATATTTTCATTATATATTTTTGTTAAATTAGATAAAATATTTTGTTCAGATATTTCTAGCTTATTTCTAGCTATAGTATGGAAATTTTTATAATCCTCATTTTATCTAAATTCTGTAGGAGTTAATCTTATATCCTTTCTAAATTAATCTAAAATTCCTTGTATTATTGCCCTATTTTTTTCCTGAAAAGAAAGAGGAATAAGTACATATTTTTACAGCTCTTTTATTATATACGTATTCTTTACTATTTCTTTCAAATTCTTGTTTTAATAAATCCCATAAACCCTTTATTTTCAATTGCTAGTTGGATAGATTCTAGTTTTTTAGGATAGAGGTCAATAAGTATTGACGTGTAACAACTTGTTAAATCTAAATCGACAATAACTCTTTTTTTCGCCAACTTCTATTGTACTAAGATAAGTGAAAATTAGTTTTCTAAGGATAAACTTGCAATTATTAAAACTTTTTCCATATAATACAGGTAAAAGCTTTGGAGATGTTCCCTTTTCTTTATATAAAAATGGAATTACCCTATACTTATGTATATTAAGGATGTTTCTTAGTAAGACTTGTTTCAATTTTTCTTTAAAATTATCGCTTGGATTTATTAAATCTTTCAAATAATTAGCTATAAATTCATCTATGGGAAGGAAAGTTTGCCCAAGAGCTTTCTGGTATTTTAAATTGGGTTATTAATTGTGATTCAGAACTTGCTAAATTATTCTTATCAGACACTAATAATATGGTACCCAGTTTGACTGAAGTTATTGATTCAGAGATTGAGATATATAACTCATTAATTGGTTAAATCCTAATTTAAAGTCTAAAAGGTATAAACTTAATGTAATTAAAAAAAAAAAGAATAGATTTATAATGAAGAGAGATTTTTAAGATATAGGTAAAAAGAACTCAGTTTTCACTCAGTAATCTATATCAGCCAAATTTTGACTAAAAAATGCAATTATTATTCATATAAGATAAATTAGTGAAATAATTCCATAACATGAACTATGATATATATATATATATATATATATATATATTTTTTTTTTTCACATTTGTTAAACTAAATAGTTTTTGACTATTTTTTCCTTAACCTTTCCTAAGATTTTCTCCAGAAAGCAAGAATAGCAAAGAAAGCCTTTTTCTTCCTTAAATAAAAGAGGATGCTTATATATGAATAATAAGCAATCAGATATTTATATATTAATAATAAAAAATTAGATTTGTTTACTAATGATGTTTTTTTTCTTGGGATAAGCCCGTAAATAAACTTGATTTCTAGGCTTTATATAGAGCTTCTGCACGAAAGATTGAATATTTAATTTTCAAAAGGCTTGATAACCTATGGGAATAGTAATGTTCCATGAAGAAAGAGTTATAGATAAATCTAATTAAACGAAAGTCCTTTTATAAATAATTTTTTTTATTTGAACAGGTATTGCTTTCAAATCTATTTGAGATTCTAGATACAGTTCATGAAGTCTTAGAAAAAAATGATAGTGATGTATCGATTGATTAGTAAATATTTGAGACCATATTAGATCAGGAATAAATGGCGTGAAATCTTTTTCCATGGATTTTGTAGTACTACTATTGAGTGGAGCATCCAAAGATTCTTCTAATTGAGGAAATTCAATGAATGATCCTGGAAAAATACCAACAAAATAATCAATTGGTTCATCATAAAGATTTTTGGATCTTCCTTGTTGCAAGAAACGACCCTGCTTCAAAACCACAATTTCGTCAGCCATAGAAATAACTTCTTTTTAATCATGAGTAACCATAATTGTTGTAATTCCATTGTCTTTCAAGTAACGCTTTAACCATTTACTAAGGTGTCTTCACAATTCTCCATCTGAGGCTCCAAAAGGCTCGTCCGGTGAAAGAAAATCTGATTTAATAGCCAGACTTCTAGCAAGAGCAACACGTTGTTTCTGTCCCCCTGATAATTTTCCCGGATACTCAGACACAATGTCTGGAATTCAAAGACAATCTAACAAATCATTTACTTTATTTCTAATTTTCTGGTAGGAAAATCCTCTTAAACGAAGTCCAAAAGAAGTATTTTCATAAACAGTCATATTTTTGGAAAGAGCATAATGTTGAGAAACAAAAGCCATGTGTCGATATTAAGTAGAAGTATTAGTCATATCTATACCATGTAACCATACACTTCCGTAATCAGGACTGTCAAAACCCGCTATTATTCGTAACAAACTTGATTTTCCTGAACCTGAGGGACCTGAAAAAGCTACCAAAAAAACTTTACGAACATATAAACTTACTCGATCCGGAACTTTTAAATTACCTAGTGATTTAGAAACTTCATACACAGGAATACTCGTAGTAATTTCTCCCATCATAAAGAATTTCATATAAATAAAAAATATTATCTATATATCTTTTATAGTATTTATAATAGACGATATTACATATATCTATAATATTATCATATTATTATCATATTATATTAAGATGTATTTCTTTGTATACAATTAAATATAATTCCTCATTTTTTTATTCTCGAATTCTTATGCTTAACAATCTTTTTCTTCAATTAAAAACTAAAATTGATTTTTATAAGGTGAATCTTCGAGAAGAAAATGAAGTAACTAAGAAAATTTTAATCAAGTTTAGAAAATAGAAACAAAAGTTCTTATTTACTAATTCTAAAAGAAAAACATAACTAAAGTAAACTATTGACAGTGAAAGGTTATTCAAGTAATATAAATAAAAGAATCAAGCCCCCATCGTCTAGTGGCCTAGGACACCTCTCTTTCAAGGAGGCGACGGGGATTCGAATTCCCCTGGGGGTACTACAGCAATTTCAGGAATAATGAGAAGTATCTATAATAATTTCCATATCCGATAATAGGTGTAGATTATGTCACTGTGGGGTAGAGTAACAGAAAAAAAAAAAAATTTTTCAATTTGTATTTCTTTTTTTTGGGTCGATGCTCGAGTGGTTAATGGGGACGGATTGTAAATCCGCTGGCAGTGCCTACGCTGGTTCGAATCCAGCTCGACCCAGTTTGAAGTCTTTTTCCACATAATAATTATTATTCCCATTTCATTATTACCATTTTGTATCACTTTTGTTTTTTTAATACTCGACAATTATTTTCTTTATTTAGTAAACGAAGAAAAAATAATAGTGGTTTGACATGTAGCCTTTACATATCTTAAAATAATACAGATTGTTTTAATTGGGATTGTAGTTCAACTGGTTAGAGTACCGCCCTGTCAAGGCGGAAGTTGCGGGTTCAAGCCCCGTCAATCCCGATTCCATGAATTGACTTTAAAAAATTCGACTCTTCATGAAAAATGAGAAGTAGAAAGAACGATAAGTAAACTTGAAAATAATAGGTAAACTTAATTATATGAAATATGTTTATTTGATTATGAGGGTATTTTGTCAAACTAATAAAAATGAATTTCTAAAAAATTCAGTTTTATTAAATATATTGTATAAAAAATAATTCTAAGAATAGTAAAATAATTAATAAAAATAAATCCAATAAAAATTTATTATTTATATAATAGAAATATCTAATTTTAGTGAATCTATGCACTTAATTAACTAAGAAGTCACATAATAAGTATATATTATATATTTTTGAATTCTCGTATTATTTCTCTTTATTCTGTATCCGTTCTACACTGGAAATTCTAATATTTTAACTCCACTTATTCGAAACAATAAGTAATTAGTAAAAAAAAAAAAAAATTTCATCTTCAATTTTATACTAGTAAAAACTTATTTCTGTTTTTTAGAAATTCCTTTTATGAAAATTTCTATTTTCTATAACTTCTACTCCCATATGTAAAGATATCCTCCGCTTAATCTCAAATCCCTTTAAAATAAATCTGTATTCATCTTTTCCACAACTAATAAAATCTTTCTGACTAAGTCGTATTCCTTTGTATATAAGTCAATGATGGTTTTACTTTGAGCTTACATGAATCAGTATATAAAAAAACTAAAACTTCTTAAGTTACAAGTTTTAGTGATTTCTCTTAGGTTTTATTATTATTGCTACTATTACTACTACTACTACTACTACTATTACTACTACTACTATTACTATTACTATTATTACTACCACTACTACTACTACTATTATTAGTATTAATTCCCGCTATTAGTGGTATATAAATCTATGCTGTTAAAGTTTTAGAAATTACTTCTAATAATAAATGAAAATACAAAATAAATTTTATTATGAAATAATAATAGTAGTAATAGTAATAGTAATAATAATAAAACTAACTTAATTTCTTAAATTTGCTTCGTTCCCTTTTTGAGGCAATAGAAAATTCATAAAATTTCTATTCTCCATTTAAATAAGTGAACCATGGAATAACGATATGATTTCATTATAGTAGTGAAATTTCTCTAAGAAGTTTAATAATAAAGAACATATATTATATAATATGGATTTTGATACGTCTTTCTTATTAGTAACTCTTCACTTAACTTTTTTATCTTCTCTCACTACAACTTTTTTTTCACATCTTATTCACCCTTTTTCACATTTTGTTTACTTCTCTTTCCTACCCTTCACAATACTGCATATACTATTGTAAAGATCTAAATAAACTAAGTGTTATATTCGATAACTCTGAATATTATAATTTAGATAAATTATGAATGGAATCTCTGAGGCATGAAAGTACCTATACTTTATACTTCCATTTAGCGTGGATCTTTCTTATAGAAACAAAGTTATCAAAATAATATTTTGGGGATTTAAAGAAATGGAAAAAAGAAGAAATAACTATATTGAAGAATATAAGGATATTAAATAATATTTTAACTTTATCTTATTGAACTTTCTTCTTTATTCCTTTTAAGTTGGTTCTTTCTTATCATATTTTTGAAGTATAAAATAGAATAAAATATAGGTTATCCTCATGAAAGAAAGATTTAGAAAAGGATTTATTGATTCAAACTTTTATTTATAGTTTCTTATATACCTTGGAAGTGAAATAAAATAGAGTGGAAGTAGAAATTAAAGATAAAATAAAAAGAAATTGAAAAAAAATCATAAAAATTTTTATCCTTTTTCCTACTTAATATTTCTTCTATTACTAATTATTCTTCTATTTCTTCATTTTACAAATAAAATGTTCAATTTCATTTTGAAAGAGCCATCCATCTTTTAATAACATTTTTGTCATTTCATCTAATAATATTCTGTTCGATATAAAGAAATTCAATAAATAGTTATAACTTTCTAATAAAGTACTATGAATGGAAAAATAATGGAATGATTTATTATTCAATTTGATCCATCTTTCGCGATGATTCAATAAGTCAAAACGGGAAAGTTTCTCTCTCGAATTTTCAATCAACCAACTTTAATACAAATATACAGGAGTAAATACTTCGGGATGCTTCAATTAAACACTAATTTCTTCGATGCGTTTAAAGATCTCAATATTATATTTTTCTGTAAAAAATAGTCCATTCCACCAACTAATAGATGAATTATTCATTAAATCTCGACCATATCCGCAACGAAGAAAAAACTGTTTGATCTTTTGACTTGAACGAGATCTTTCTCGCTCGCGTCTTGCCCCATAAGTAACATAAAGTCTTCTTAGCATTTCTTCATCTATGAATAATTCTCGGCGTGAAAAAACAGAATAACGAGTTTCAAATGATAGACTGGTGGGATCCCAAATGAATCATCCTCCCATAAACAACATTGGTTTTTTAAATAATTCATATTCTATTCTATATTGCGTAGATAATTCGGGAAATCCTAATATTTTCAATTCATCTTCCGATAAAATAAAACCTAATTAAGACTCTAATTCCTCCACATTCCTCCGTCTTATTCTAGATAGAATTCTTTCATAAGGGAGTTCTTCTTTTTTTTTGTACTGCGCAACCTGACTGGAATGAAAAATATCTCGTGAATTTTCGGAAACGGAAAAGGTTTGTTCTTTTTCTCTGAGAAACCAGAAGCTATACAAAGATTCAAAATCATTGGGTCTTCCTATCCAATCGAATGATTTAGTTCTGATGAAACTAAGACGCCATATTTTAGGAGCCCAAGTTGTTTCACTTGCTAATTCATATAGCTTTTCCTTATACTGAACTGTTTTTTTAAATATAGATCTATTTCGTAGTCCATCTTGTTTATACATGAATTTTCCACTTGTCGTGGAAGAAATTCCTCTTTGCATCATATTCAAGAAATGGCTTGCCCCAATTTTAGGAAAAAATTCGATTTCATTATTAATAGATTCATCTTGAAATATTTCTAACCAAGAAAACTCTACTAGGAAACTTTCTGAAATACCACAAGCTAAATCGAAATCATTCTCAATAAATTTATTGAGAGGAATTAAATTTTCTGATTCATGTTCTAAAATAGACCAGGAATCTCCAGCTGCTAATCCAGCTAAGCAACCGAGAATATAAGATAATAAAGTTAATTCCTTTATGGTGGGTTCGGTCACAGAAGGTTCCAAAAACCATTCGGACAAATAATAAAACTTCTTTTTCCATAAGTCACTACCTATATATAAAGGATTCATAGGAAAAATTTTTATAAATATATTCTGTATAACAGCTTTTCCTATTTTATGAAGAAGTACTCCTTTATTCTGACAAAATAACATTTGATTATTGATATATGTAAAACCTAAAGTTTATCTATGAAGCGCTAATCTTACTGCATCAATGTAAATAGTTGAATTACCCTCAGTAGTATTAATTAATGAAACTTCGTTAGCAAGTGCTACTAAATCTCTTCCATTATAACCCATAGTTCTATATGCAAACTCGTTAAAATGAAGCAATTTATTTTTAAAATAAAAACGTTTACTATGTAAAAGAATAGAAAATTTTTCTTGTCATTCAAATATATCAATTATTCGTATATTCATCAATTTATCCAATCTATTTGGAGAAATTAAAGCTGGATCAACTTTCCTAGGAAGATGAGTAGAACCGATAATTATTATACCTTTGGTACTTTTGCTAATAAATTCAGTATGGAAATATTTCAATAAGATACCAAGTAAAGAAGTCAGATCAGATTCTACATTTTCAGTTGAACGATTCACATTTAACTCATGGATATCTTGAATCCATATTATACAGGGGGACATTTTTTTTGCTAATTCCAAAATAAGAGTTAATCTTTGAAGACTTTCCATCAAAATATTTATCCAACTTTCAGTTATAACATCTGGTTTGTTATACAAAGGTTTGCTGATAGATATTTTTATTAAAGGAACATAAGAATCTGCCGCTAAATTTTTTATTAAGTAAGATTTTCCTATTTCCGTAGGACCTACAAGTAAAATTCCTTTAGAAGAAAATAAATCCAATTCGAATGGAATTGGTATTCTGTAAGATTCGTTATTCAGTATTTTTGTTTGCCACAATTTTTGTGAAGAGATCATTCCTTTCCAAAAAGCTAGTAAAATCCATTTTTCAGCTAAGTGAGAAGAATAAAAAGAATGATTGACTAAATTTTTCTGATAAGTTTCTGCTAAATATCTCAAATAATAAAATCCCGGTTTTTCAGAGATTTTATAACCGAAATCGTAATTTCTTAAATTATGATTTAAATTAAAATTCAATCTATATTGCGAAAGACTTTTTTCCGTTATTACAGATTTAACTAGTAAATCCTTTTTTCTTCTAGAAAGGTCTAAAGTTCTACTATGAAATAACCATGTATCCAATTTTTTTCTGGTAAATAAGAAAAATCTTCCATTTTTTATATAATGGATAAGATTTTTCAGGAGAAGCATGAAAAAATTTTCCGTTCTAATGATTTCAGTTTAATTTCCATATATCCATCTCTCTACTAAGTAAGATCCTCTCAATGGATCTCTTAAATATTTAATTACTCTAAAGCGTCTCCATGAATCGATATAATCTAAACCTATCAAAGTAGAGAAGTAATTTTCAGAGACTAAAAAGCAAGAAACAAATAAGCTTATTAAAGTTAAATATATGGCATTCGAAAGATTAATAAATCGGAAATGTGACCATATATATATAAATATTGATTCGTGTTGCTCATTATTAATTTGTTTCAATAAATGTATTTCTGAATTTATATTAATTTTCCTTAGAATATTTGTTTGGAAAATAAATTTTAGATTTTTCCATAAATCTTTCAAAATTTCTTCTATATATTGCGTAGTCTTATATGAAATATATTTAGATTGATCAGTAATATTTAGTAATACTTCTGGGAATGTTTTTAGGGGTATATTACTGAAATACCTCCACCATTCAAACGTGAAAAACCATGAAGTGTAATTTTGAAAGAAATTCCATTTCTCCAAGAAATAAAGTTTTTTAGACACTTTAATTTTATTATCTTTATAAAAAAAATCAGTTATGCTTAATGAAGAATAGGGTAATATATTATTATTCTTTTCATACAAATCTAGATTTATGCTTATTCTATTTATAGATTTTTCTCCAATAACATATTTAAAATTTTCTTTTAAATTTAACTTTAGAAATGATTCCTTGATCCATTAAAGTTTCCTATTATTCTTATTCCGAAATTCAATAAGAGATTCAGACAATAAATCATTTTTATAAGATTGAATTTCGGTATGATTTAGATTTGGTTCGGAAGAAAATTCAAAGTATCCATTGAAGTTACTTGTTAATTCTTCCAAAAAGAATTCATCATAATGAGTTATTTTGAAATTCAGTATCGTTGGCCCCGAAGGAGTCATAGCTAAAAATTTTTGGATGGAACAACTATCTGTTTCTTTGTAAATAGATGAATTAATCTTCATTAATAGATTCAACAATTTGTATAGGTGATTAGTGAAAGAAGTAAAAATATAGTTACAAGTTCTTCCTAAATAATTAGATAATGAATCGTTAAACACTTGTAATTAAATAGATAGAGTAATATCTATTCTCGATTGAAAAAAAAATGGTTTTATTTTATTGATAGACAGAGAACGAAGATTACTATATATAGGCAAAATTTTTAAAAATTTATTATATGTAGAATCGTAATTTTTAATATGAATTTCTTTCATAAAAAAGGGTAATCTTTTGTCGTATCTAAAATGAAAGTCATGTAAATAATCTAAAAATTCTATGGTATTAGTGTTATGAAAATTCATCATCATCAAATTTTTTTGAAAATTCTTGATTAAATTGAAGCCATTATTTCCATTCTTATATATCCAAAGAGAAAAAGTTTTTCTAGGAAATTCTCTAAAAATATCATGATTTTTTTCATTATTAAAAAGAGAAATAATAATATTCTTTATTAAATTTTTATTAAGAAATGATTCTGGTACCAATTTATTTTTAATCAATTTTTCTGAATCTCGTGATAATTTTTTATAATTATGTAAAACTCTTCCTCTCAAATTTATATTCTTTTTATTAGAAATAAATTCTAATAGGGAATTTGATGAAGTATTAAAAATGAAATAGACTTTCGAATAATAATTCTTCTCAAGTTTTTTAGGGTACGTCATAAAAATATCAGGTTTGATAAATCTTATTTCATTGAACCATCTCCTTGAAGTATTATCAGAAAACCAATTAGGAAAAATTTGCAAATTTTTAGTCCTATCAAACCATTTATATATGTACGAATTCCAATTAATATATTTGTCACGTTTGATATTATAATCAAACCATTCTCTCCCATTTCTTTTCCAATTGGATGAATGTCCGTTGACTATATTTCATATAAAGTTACTTGAATTTCCATTCTCTATCCTTTCTACCCAAAATTTCTTCATTCTATTTATTAAATAAAACTTTAATTTATATATAAAGTAATATTTTTTTACTACATTATCGAGGCATATGTAACTTCCTTTATTTAACTCGTACCACAATTGAAATTTCTTCCTATGATTTGTTGGGTAGATATAGGTTTCAAAATTTTCTTCAGAATAAGCTTCTACTTTTTTGTGAAACATTTCATTAAGAAATTTATCATCTTCATTAATACTATTCAACAAAGGAAAAAAAAATTTATCATTTAATTCATTTTCTTTTGATTTATGAAATTTACCTATTTCACTTTCCACCTAAAAATAAAGTATTTTATCATAATTCTCATTAGGTTTAGTGATTAATAAATTTAATTGTTCTATTTCTCTCATGAATCTTTCCTTCAATTTGAGATACCTATTGAATATGTATTGTTTGTTGCATTTGTAAAGGGTTGACCAACATAAATAAGGGCGATTCCAAGACAAATTCGGTTTTATAAGTGAAATTAAATAAAAATTGTTTGAATTTTTATTTTGCCGAATTCTCTTACTCGATATTGAAGAAACAAAAAAAACGTTTTGAAATTTTTTTCTTATCTTCGATAGATTAATCATTCTACTAATATCTGATAGCATGTAATTTCTTGACGGGATATTAGTTCGCCACTCATTTAATGGAAAATCTTTGAAATGTCTTCCAGTTATATGAAAACTCATATTTGATTCATCTATTGACGATATGTCCAGAAAAGCATAATTAATCAATTTTGGAAAATAATCAGTCATTTTTTTTTCTCTATTGGAGAAAAAATCTTTTGTGATAGACTTAAAATCTTTGACAAAATCCTCTTTCATCAGAAAAAATAAAGAATCTTTTTCGAGAAATTCGTAAGAGGAACCAGATTTAACTTCTTTTCGTTTTGCTTTAGTAAGAGAAGAAGGATCGTAAGAATGAATCTTTGATTCTGTCGTACTCCTCTTATTAATATTTCCTCTATTTAAAAACAAATCTAAAAAGTATTTATTAGATTTGAAACATTTCTTCTCTATAGAACGAGAAAGAAAATCTGTCTTAGAAATGAAATATTTCTCCCTTTTTAAATAGAAATCTGTAGTGTCCCAAGTTTTTTGTTTCTCATCTTCATAGATTGTTCCACCACTTCCTTTTCCATGATATACTAAATTTTTATTAATCAAATATGAATTTTTTTTAGATATATCAAAAAATCTTTTTAAATGATTAAAATTTCTTACTTTATTTGAAACATAAATCGAAAAATTATGTAGAATATTCAGAAATATACCTTTATTTTCAAAAGAATAAATTTTATTTCTTCTATCATTTAATTGAAAAGAATCTTCTTTAAACGTATCTTTGGCAGTATCCAAAAGTTGCTTATCCTTTTTCAAATGAAAGGGGGAATCCTCGTAGAGTAGCCATGTATAAAATTCAGCATAATTTTCGAGAAAGATAAACCTCTTATTTTGTAAAAAAGTAAAAGATTTGGCTATACTCTAATCAGATTCATGATTTTTATCTAAAAATTGAAAGATTTTGTTCTTCCACCAGTGTAGTTCCCATTTTAATATTTCTTTATTAGTTACTCCGAAATCCGAAAAATCTTCAATATTTTTCAAATTGAAAGTTGATTTGATTCTTTTATGTTTAAATGGACCTTCTACTTCAGATAAAACTTTTTCACAAAAAGCAGATATAAGACAATAAAATAATTTTTTATCTAAGAATTCCAAATTATTCTTCAAATTTAAATTAACCTGGTTCTTTCTATCACGATAAGAGATAATGTCTAGAGATTTTTTCCAATAATAGTCTCTACGAATTATATCATCAACATATAATTCAAAGAAATGCTTTAAATCTTCTATATTCTTATCTTCCAATAAAATATTAGCCTTATCTATGGACTGATTAGAAATTTTCCAACTAGGAAGAATTTCTTTTATAATTAGAGTTTTCCATTCTTCGAAATTATAGAAATCAATCTTGTCATATACAGGTTTGATATATTTCTTCCCTAATAGATTCCGTTTAAAAACCCAAATATGTTTTTTTTGTCTTAGTAAGTTATTTGTATATCTTTCTCGTCCTTTCTTTGTAGAAAAAGGGTAATTCAAAGGAATAGAGAAATTTTTCATGAAAGAATGCAAATATCTCCTTGATATCTCATCTCTTCCTTCTCTGTAATTTATACCTCCATAAATTATTCTCTCTAAATGACAATTATTTATTTCAACAATATTCCTACTATTCATACGATGTATAAACATAGATAGTATGAGTAGTGGAAAACTCTTAAGTATTAAACTTTTTTTCATTTCTGACTTACGTAAATCGCGTAAAATTAATGAACTAAGAATTCGTAAGTCAAAGAGCTTAATAAGATGTTCCCGATTGGAAGGAATTCCAGTTACTAATTTAATTAAATTCCAGTTAATACATGAATTTAATAAATATTCATATTTCTTTATTTCTTCTAATTTGAATTTCCTGTATGAAAATTTGTTTTCTAATAATTTCTGTTTCATTTTCCTTTGACAACAGTTACATAAAGTTTTTCAATAGGTAAATCTTTATTTTCTTATGTAAACTTGAACTAAATAAACCGTATTTCCTTTTTTTTCCTTGCAAAACTCTTCTTGATGAAACTAGGTATATCTAAATAAAGCCAGTTTACGAGAGATAATTAATACAAGTTTCAATGATATTTTCTCTTTATTAGATAATCCATTAAAACTTAACAATAACAATTTTTTTTTTTTTTTTTTCGAAAGAAAGGAAATTACATATATCTCTCCTGCATTTCAAAAGAAATAAAAACTATTTAAATATATAGCTTCTAATTCTTTAAAAATTAGATGTTATCACATATTTATGATGACACAAAGAAGAGTGTTCGTCAACTAACAAAAATATTTCATATAAAATAGATATTTTCTTAGTTTAAAAGAAAAATGAGAGACAGTAATATTTCTAAAAATTACTTCCAATATATATAATTTTCTGGGCGAACGACGGGGATTGAACCCGCGCATAATGGAACCACAATCCACTGCCGTAATCCACTTGGCTACGTCCGCCCTTTCAATATCGATTTGTTCCACTGATTTTAGAAGACAAAACGACCTTAGAGATTAGAAATCCCTAAGGTCATTTTTTAGTTTAATCATTGACTCATCTTAAAAATATGTAATTTTTAAAATAAAGATTAAATCATTATTTTGTTTTTTTAATGAGATTTTGGAACCCGTAGAAGTTTTAGCCATTTACGGAAGGAGCTTCAACAGAAGCTAAATCTAGAGGGAAGTTGTGAGCGTTACGTTCATGCATAACTTCCATACCAAGGTTAGCACGGTTGATGATGTCAGCCCAAGTATTGATTACACGGCCTTGGCTATCAACTACGGATTGGTTGAAGTTGAAACCATTTAAGTTGAAAGCCATGGTGCTGATGCCTAAAGCAGTAAACCAAATACCTATTACAGGCCAAGCAGCCAAGAAGAAGTGTAGAGAACGAGAGTTGTTAAAACTAGCGTATTGGAAGATTAATCGGCCAAAGTAACCATGAGCAGCTACGATGTTGTAAGTCTCTTCCTCTTGACCAAATTTGTAACCTGCATTAGCAGACTCATTCTCAGTGGTTTCTCGGATTAAACTAGAGGTTACCAAGGAACCGTGCATAGCACTAAATAGAGAGCCGCCGAATACGCCAGCTACACCCAACATGTGAAATGGATGCATAAGGATATTGTGCTCAGCTTGGAATACAATCATGAAGTTGAAAGTACCAGAAATTCCTAGAGGCATACCATCAGAGAAGCTTCCTTGACCAATGGGGTAAATCAAGAAAACTGCGGTGGCAGCTGCAACAGGAGCTGAATATGCAACAGCAATCCAAGGACGCATACCTAAACGGAAGCTAAGTTCCCACTCACGACCCATGTAGCAAGCTACACCAAGTAAAAAGTGAAGAACAATTAATTCGTAAGGACCACCATTATATAGCCATTCATCTACGGAAGCAGCTTCCCAAATAGGGTAGAAGTGCAAACCGATAGCAGCAGAAGTAGGAATGATAGCACCAGAAATGATATTGTTTCCGTAAAGAAGAGAACCGGAAACTGGTTCACGGATACCATCAATATCTACAGGAGGAGCTGCAATGAAAGCAATGATGAATACAGAGGTTGCGGTTAATAGGGTAGGGATCATCAATACACCAAACCATCCGATGTAAAGGCGGTTTTCAGTGCTGGTAACCCAATCGCAGAAGCGACCCCAAAGGCTTGCGCTTTCGCGTCTTTCTAAAGTTGCGGTCATGGTAAAACTTGGTTTGTGAAATAATAATAAGTTCCCCAAGCATAGAAACTTGTTATTTTATAGTATTACACAATCTTCGTTCTTATGTCAACCGATATTTATTTTTGAATTATCATTCCCAAAGTTAAAGTTGAGGACTCAAGAAAATTAGAACTTAAAAGACATTGCTTTTCTTTTTAGAAAAGCAATGTCTTTTCAAAACTTTACCCAAGTAAGTTATTTCTAGTAAGTTTTTTTAAGTAGAAGTCGAATCACCAAATGTTAAGTATGAATAATTGAAGTAATATTAATTAGATTTAAACAATCACAATTATTGTTTATTCTATTTTATACATGATTTGGTAGGGATAGCCAAATTATCGGTTATTTCCAAATATAGAATATTTATTATTCCACATTAAAGGAATTTTTAATAGAGCGTATTTTATATAAGTAAAAGGAAAGGAGGAAGAAAGAAAAGAAGAAGTAGAAACAATTTCTTTTCTTTACTTTATAAGTATTTAAAACCTAAAAATTCTATTTAATAATTTGGGTTGCCCGGGGCTCGAACCCGGAGCTCGTCGGATGAAAGTAGATAGATTAATCTTTTCTAGGTGGAAAAGAAATAAAAAACCTCTTCCCAAACCGTGCTTGCTCTTTTCATAGCACACGGCTCTCTCTATATATCTATTTCAGAATACCCATTTCAGAATAGGTTTTCATCTATTTCAGAATAAGTTTTCTTTTTCTCATAAGAAACATTTCCAAATTTTTTTTGCAATTGCTTATAACTTATAAGTCGTTTTTAAATCCATTTATCTTTTGCTATGCCTTTCTCCTTCTAATAGATTTGCCAAAAAACTCATTTGAATAATGTCTAAATACCAATTTCTCTTTTTTCTCGTATTAATTTGATGAAAAGGAAAATGATTTGATTTTATTTTCGAAAAATAAAGTTTCGATAATAATCTTAAACTATATTTCTTCCATATAAAACATATCGTACTTTTATGTTTACAAGCTGAAATTTTAGCACATGAAAATCAAAGTATATATTGTACTCAATATAAGTCATTTCTATTTAAACATCCACTGTAATAATGTAAAAGTTTTTTTCAAATCTAGTTAAATCAGTTAAAAATTTCATCATCTGTCAGAGTAGTCCACGATAATTTACCAATTAGATGTCCTAAAGTATTACGGAATTTTCCATTCGCTAAAAGTCCAATTAAAGGTATTATGGGAACTGTCGGACAAAATTCTCGAGTGGAAATATAAGTACTAGGTAATTCTTTTAACATTCTAGCTTCAATTGTAATGTTTCCAGGTTTAACATTGGAGGTATAACCTAGAAGAGAGAAACGATGTTCCAATAATTTTTTGAAAATCACCCTATGTGGTTCAAACCAAAAATGAGAGTAATATTGCCAAATTTGGAGGAAATATTGGTTCCACTTTTTATTTAAATAGATAGTATCTCTTGAAGCTATAATAAAAATATTTTCATATCTTACATAATGAAAGGAAGAATTCTTCAAGAAGTTTTTCCTTGATAATGAAATCCATGATGACTTCATAAGATATTTCATCTTCTCTCTAAAATCATTTTGATCAGGTGAAGTCCAATACAGTAACGATTTAAAATCATAAATTTGGTTCCACAGAGTTATTAAGGGGAATTCGAATTCATAGAAGAATAAATTCCAAGGAGAAGAAGATAATCTAGTTATTTCTTTTGAAGAATTTGAAATAGATTTATCTAAGAGAATTGGATTTCAATACTTATGAAGAATTAACCATGTGAAGTATAGAAAAGAAGCATCTTAGACTCGTCTACGAAAAATTCGAATAAATATTTCTGGAGAAAGTAAGTAAGGTATCATAGTATCTAAAATACAATTCGAATGTAAAGAATTTTCTTCTATGGAGGAAGATATGACATGAATGAATCAAGAACTATTCCGTTTCCTTCTCAGCAATAATTACAATGAAACTGGGAAAAACATTTCCAAAATTATGGTCAAACTCTTTTGTATTGATTTTAAATAAGGATTAATGTTGTAACCAAGAAATTCATTTTGATTGCGATTTGTAGAAAGATCCAAAAAGTTTTGTTCACGTATTTTTCTGATTAAGCGTTTCATGGATAAAAAACTGAAATTGTTTTTGGTATTTTCTAAAATGAAATTTTGTCTCTTCTTTAAAGTTAATTCATTTGGAGAACAATTATAAGCAATTGCGTAAGGATCATCTTAGAATAGAAGTGGATATAAGAAACGTTTCTGTCTTGAAAAGCTTTCCTCACTTATTCCTTCTAGTTCCTCAATCTTTAATGAAATCTTAGCTATAGTTCTCATAGGAGCAACGTTTTGAAATATGAGATAATACATAGTGCAATCTATGAAAAATCAAATAGGGATTAAACAAGGAAATTCTATTACTAGATTTAGAAATACTAAAATTTTGTCAATAGAATTCTCTTATAAAAAAACATTTTCTTCTTTAGATGAAACTAAATTCAAGTGGAGAAAGATAGGAGGGAAAAAAAGAAAGAAGTTTTTTCTTGATAACCGATTGCTCTTCTGACTTACAAACTATTTTATTCAGTCAGCAAACTTGTAATTCTTAACAAATGTATGAGTATTTAGGATTCATTTTTAATCAAAAAACCTATTTATACTTAATGAATAGGAATAAACCTCTTTTTTATTGTATTGGCTACTAAATAGCTTTTAACCTCTAGTTAGTAAAAGAAATTCAAAATGCAGGTTTTTGAACAGAAGCTCGTTTCTCTGGTTTTTATTTATGATTCAAGCCATTTAGCTTTATCCATTAACTCTTCAGCACCTTGACTCTATTTATTTAATAGTAATTTATTTTTCTTTTTTAATGTTATACTATTCTATTTTTTAATATTACATCGAATGAAAGTTAATTCTATCATTTCTTCTTTTTTTTTTTCTTCTTCTAGTTTCTAGTAATACTTTAATTTTATCGAATTTAATCACAAAATAAATATGAAACGACATGCTGTTTTTTGTATCGAGTTTCCCTCAATAATTAGTCGTAGTCCTACAAACCTTGCCAATGGTATGGATGAAATTTTTACTCCATCTAAATGTTTAAAATCCTTTAGTCGCACTTGAAAGCCGAGTACTCTACCATTGAGTTAGCAACCCAGAATGAAATATTATGCAGAAACTACATGAAATAAAAGGGAAACAGGACGAAGAAAGGAATCGTACAAATGAATCTAAAAAAAATGTATAGATATATGTATTTGCATTTTATTCACTTACTCAAAACAAACATCTATATACATCTACACTTATAGATAGAACATTTAATGATATGTGTAATTAATATGTAAAACTGTCTGACATATATGTGAAATTACATAGAATATAGAATTATATAATGCATGAAGAATACATCGTTTAAAATTTTAAATCCGAAGAAAGATAATAGAAAGAATTTTTTAATAAAGAGACTAAGCTAATGAAGTGATGAAAAAAAAAGTATTTCCATATTTTTTTTTCCATATTTTGAAGAGGAGAATAGGCTAATATTTGATAAAAGAAAAAACAAGATTATTACTTACTTTTATTTTATCCCTTTCTCTCCTTATTTTTATTAAATTATTTTCCTCTTTCTCAATTATCCATTATCAATTATAGTAACTCCTTCCTTGAATTCATCTCGAACTCGAAAAATTGAGGAACTTTTAATTAAAACGAAACAAAAATAAATTGATTATGAATTGTAATTAGAGAGGGAAAGAATAAATTATGTATAATCATATGAAAATTATATCTATATCATTTACTATTGTCAATAATAAAGGAATAGGAAGAAGAAATGATAATTTTCATAAAAATGAAATTTCAACTTAATCAAAAAATTGCTTTACTATTTCCTAAAAATAATAAAATGAATCTTATATTTTAAAATGTATTTACGCTTCCGAATGTGGTAATTTCAGAAAATGAAAGATTTGAATAGTCCATTCAATTTTTTTTTTTTTCATTTTCTAAAATTATTCAGAATAAATAACTTTTTATTTTATCCTTATGGATTTAAGTAAAGTTGGTAAAATATTGGTTATATTAATTGCACTTTTTAGTGGAATAAAAATAACTAAATAAGTGTATAGGAGTAGGAGGAAAAGAGGGTGATAGAGGAATAATTGTGCAAAACCAAATATTAAATTCATAAATTTCTCCTAAGGATTAGCCTTAATTCGTTCAAATATTCCTGCTTTTCTTGAAATATCATAAACAGTTTCTGTAGGTTGAGCCCCTTCTCTAGTAGAATTAACAATAGCTAAAGTATCTAATTGAGTTTGATCTTTTCTCAAATTATAGGAACCAACTTCTTCAAGAGCTCGTCCTTCTCTCCGACATTGAGCATCAATTGCAACAATTCGATAGGTATTTTATCAGGATAGGTAAACTGAATGTATCCCCCCTATTAAACCGTATATGAAATTTTCTTTTCATACGGCTTCGAGATAAAAGCGAAAAGAACGATTTTTTTATTCAACGATCCTTCTACTCTTACAAAATGAAGATATCCCTGTAACTTAAGTATGTTTTCCTCTAGAAAAAGAGTCATCTAAAAAGTATTTAATAATTTTATAAATTACAGATTATCTTTCTTCACTTCCTAAGTTGTCTCTAACCTATTTTTTTTTTTTTTTATCTTTTATGGAGCAACAAGAATAAACGTAAGAATTTTGTTGCATTTCTGAAATTTATAAAATATCTCTAGAATGATATAAAATTGATTAAAAAATTAAATAGGTTTTTTCTTGTTTCTAGACTGCTTCTGCTATAATCATTAGGTTGAATCTCCATTCTGGTGGTGCTCGTTTTTTCATTTATTTTCATTTATCCATAAAAGAAAGTAAAGCAACCTTATTTTCTTCTTTTCCACTTTCTCTTCTAATCAATCTTCTTTGTAACTTTGGGTAAAAAATACTTCCCACTTGAATTGAAAGAATTTTTTTTTTTTTTCATATATTGATTATACATATAAATTGATTCCATAATTATTTCTACTTATCGTAGATTAACAAACAGGAGAAGCTAAGTGTAGACTAACAAACCTTGAATAAATTCTTAGTTTATTTAACCTTATATTATACCTCTGAATAAATAGGTTGTAAGAATTCCGTATCACTACTCAAGCTTCATAGTAGTGATTTTAATCAAACAGATGTTGAGATAAGAGCATTTCTATCTACATTTGAAGTGGCGGTTCCTACAATCCGCAAAACTAATCTATATTACTTGTCAAGTCGCACGTTGCTTTCTACCATACCGCTTTAGACGAAGTTTTACCATAATTAATTGAATTTAGCTGAATGACGAAATAGGAATAGATAAAATTGAAAGAAAAATTTTATCTACTCTATTTCAAATATTACACGACCTATTCCTATTACCTGGTTATATCGATATATCATAAAAGATGATTAATCAACTATATGAAATAATTTTTTTTTAGTTCCTCATATTACAAGTCTATCTTTTTCATTTTTTACCTTTTTTTTTTCTAAGCATTTAAGGCTTCTTTAGCAGCATACATTACTTCTACTGTTATGCCTGTGATACCATTTTGTCGTGCAAATCTCTCTGTATTTCTTTTTATTTTACCTCTAACAAAACCAAAAATTTTATTCGATTCAAGCTGACTTTCTGAATTCCAAGTTAAATCATTATCTGTCGATAATGATTTAGTTATTACTTCTTTAGTGTCATGACCACCAAAAATTTCTAAGAGATGATCTTCCATACCTAAAGTGAATGAATTGTAAACTAAATCAGCTATTTAATTGGTCCCTTCATAGCCCAAAAAGGGTCGATAACCTAAAGGAAGATTCTGTATATGAACTAGTGAAGAAATAACTCCGCAGGGAATATCAAGACGTTTACCTATATGACGTTCCATTTGAGTACCAAAAGTAGCTGATAATTCTATACAAGCAATTGTATCTCCAACTTGAGTATGATCATCTGTAATGAGTATCTCATCACAGAAACCCTGAACTTGCTCCTCAAACCATTCTGCGTCGTGTTTACAATAAGTACCTGCACAACTTACACGAATTCCCATTTCTTAAGCAAGTATCTTAGTCATTGAACTGGCATAAATTGCATCACCAAAAACCACTGCTTTTTTTCCTGTTAAATTCTGGCAATCGATGAATCTTGAAAACCAAGCAACTTGAGAAATAAATCTTGTTTACTAATCAATATAAAGTTCATAATCAAGTTTTTGATTCAACAAAAAGTGAGTCCATGTATTAACGCGTTTCTGTATTTGTCAGATACATTGAACAATATCTGCAATTCCCATAAGAGTTATAGATACGTAAGGCATACCAAATTCCTTTTCCAAATAAATCGCCGTCATTAAGCCTACCTCACAATAGGGAATTGAATTAAACCAAGCTTTTGGTAATTTTTCTAAATCTTCTACAAATCCCCCTTCAGAAATTACTTGGTTAATTTTTATCCCTAAATCCTTTAATAGACGTTTCAATTCACGACAATCGTGTTGGTTGTGAAAGCCTAATGTGGAAATACCAATAATATTCGCAGAAGGTACATCTGTTATAGATTGATTCAACTTTCCCTGTCTACGAGCCTTATCTAAGTAATATCTAACTATTTATTCCAAAGTTCAATCTGCTGCTTAAAGTTCATTAACTCAATGATGATTTACATCTGCCGAAATTACATCAGAATTAACACTAATAGATGCTCTATCAACAAAATTCTATGAATCTTCCTGTGAAATACTAGAAGTACATATGAATATTGATACGATTAAATCAAGACATTCTTCCTTATCTTTTCTCATAATATTATCAACAACTTTTTCTTAAGATCCACGTGCTAAAACATGTCGATCCACTATACTAGCAGTTACAGAAGTAAAATCTCTTTCTCTTTCTAACATGGAACGCATAACATTGAAATAGTCATCTCCTAAAAAGGCATACATAATAGCATGAACATTTTTAAAGGAACTGGCTACCCGAAGCGTTCCAATGTGAGCAGGGCCAGCGTACATCCAATAAGCTAATTTCATAAATAAAATTTCTTTTTTACTATTTTCAATGAGATGATCCTCCTTTATTCTACATTGCACAAATATCTTTTGCCATATCTATATTAATTGTCATGATATAAAAGGAAAGATATCTTGTATCAAATAATATAAATAGTTATCAAATAATAAAAAGTAATTTTTTTTTTGAAGTTAATCCTTCTTCTTTCAATCTGACTAGTCTCTATTTAGAGAGATGAATCTGGGACGGAAGGATTCGAACCTCCGAATACCAGAACCAAAATCTGGTGCCTTACCGCTTGGCCACGCCCCATTTAATTACAATGCTATTAAATCTAGATATAAAAGTTTTGTCAATCTAATTAAAGAATTCATAGTTAAATATTATCTAAATTGGTTAGAAGATAAGTGTAGGATGAGGAAGGAGAAATTTGTCATTCATAAGATTCATTACTCTTTCTGGAGCTGGAAAGACCTATGGTAAGGTGTATTCAAGAGTAGTAAGATGTATTAGAGAGTTTTTATTAATTAATGAAGTTTCTTATGTTATAATTAACCCTTGTTATAATTTTTATTAGAGAGGAAAAATGCTAGCTATGTTTTATATCCATCTGGAAAATACTTTTGATTTAAGTAGTACTATCTCAGTTAAATCACCCGAAGCTTATGCTATTTTTGATCCAATTGTAGATGTAATGCCAATTATACCTCTATTCTTTTTTCTTTTAGCCTTTGTTTGGCAAGCTTCTGTAAGTTTTCGATAATTCTTCGATGTTTCCGTTTTTACCTACATTTGCCTCTTGTTATGAGACAAATTCTATTCTAATTAGTTTTACCTAAAATTTATTAAATCTTAAATTTATTCTATTGAGAAGATACTTCAATTTGATTTAATTTAAGCTTTAATTGAAACATTTTCATATTATCTTATTCACTTGTTTTGGGAGGCAAAGGTTCCAATTTTTTCCTTGTAAAGGCGGTACTTCCCTCATAGGGGTGATACCCTTTCCTTTCTTTGTTTCATGAAAAGTTTGGGATCTCATGAAGATTTTGGAAGAATATTGAATCCTCTTTTATTTCAGAAAGTAAGTAAATATATATTCTTCCTAAAAAATCAATGAATAGGAATAGACTTTTCTAGAAAGAAGGGATGACATAAATGTATAGAATCTATATATATATATATATATATATATATATATATATATATATATATATATATATATAGATTCTATACATATATGTATATTCATCATACATAATATAGGCATTAAGATATAGACATACTCTCTTCTTCTCCATCCAAACTTCAATCAGGTAAATGAAAATCGAGTAACCGTATTACAAATTACTAATAATTAGATATATTATTACTATGGAGGAAAAAAAAGTTGAATAATTAATGGTTATTACTTCTAAAAATAATTCTAACTCTTGGTAACTTTATAATTCCAATGATTAATCGTTAGATTTACCTAATAATTAGAAATTAATTATTACTTACTTCACCTAATCTACCAGGAAGATCAATTCATAATATAAATATAAACGTCATATCTTATTTTTTTACAATTTCTTTTTCCGCTAAAACATCTCGATACTTTTCATGCTTCTCAATCTTCTACTTCTTCCTCCTTGGAGAAATGGCGGAGTGGTTAATCGCGACGGTCTCGAAAATCGTTTGAACCCAATTTATCTGAGTTCACAAGGGTTCGAATCCCTTTTTCTCCATTCGAGTGGAATTGATATATAATATATCAATCATATATTGATATAGATTCACTATTGAAAAATCAATATAGTATATGCTTTTTTTTAGTTTCAATATATCTAATGTAAAACTCTACTAATAAAAGAAAGATAAAGTTTCTATTTTTTTTTTCTTTATTTTATCAGAATAAGTATTTCTTTCACCTTATGTATATTCTGATATAATAGATATTTCGATATTTAATTATTTATTCTATTTCACTTCTAGTACTAGCAATAATCCCGGAGATTACGTCATGCTTACTCTTAAGCTGTTCGTTTACACAGTGGTTATATTTTTTGTCTCTCTTTTTGTTTTTGGTTTCTTATCAAATGATCCTAAACGTAATCCCGGACGTAAAGAATAATTTTTTTTTGAATGAAGAATTAGTAATTTATGAAAATGAAAGAATCTTTTTAAATCAAAGATATTACAATTAGAATCGAAAAATTATTATGCAACGGAGAGAGAGGGATTCGAACCCTCGGTACAAATAGCTTGTACAACGGATTAGCAATCCGCCGCTTTAGTCCACTCGGCCATCTCTCCAAAAAGAAGAAAAAAATATTCCTAGTATATTATTTAACATACTATTAGAGTCAAAGTCTATACCAGAAAGATGCAGTAATGATAAATAGTAAATATACATATAATTATATCGTAATAATACGAAAATATAGGAGGATTCAATAAAAATACTATTATAAATTCATTTGAATCTTATGCGAGAATGAATTTCAGCCTAGCCAAACACTGGCCAGGCTGCCCTTTTAGGTAAACTTATACCGAATTAATTATTGATACAATTCTTTACCTAATCTCGAAGCTAAGATAACTATTATGAAAGCGCTTATAAGGGCTACAACAATTTGACCGTCTGAGATTGATGTCATCTTTTTTTTATCTCTCCTGATTATTCAGTAATATAAACTCCAAATTGAATGAATCAATAGGCTTTTTATTATTGTACTGATCTTAGCCTCCTATAGCTATACGTACTATATATTGTAATACAATATGGTCTATTTAATTAAAAAACATTTTTGGAATCTCCCTAATTGGTATTTCATTCTAATTACTAAAAAAAATGAATAATAATATTGATGCTGATTAATAATTAGTAGTGGTAATACTAATGATAATTAGTAAATAGTAGCAGTAATACTAATGATAATTAGTATATATTAGCAGTAATACTAATAATAATTAGTAATTAGTAATAGTAAATAATTATAATAAAGAAAGAATATTCATTGATATTTAATAATTAGTATAATAATTAAATTGGTATAATAATTAGTAATAGTAGTAATAATGATTGAATTATTACTAGTTAGTACTAGTAGTAAATAAAGGTGAAATAATTATTGCTTTTATTGTAGCATCATTATTAACCTGTAATTCGGAGTTATTTCTCTCTTTGTAAAATCTTATTGAAGTTTGAGGAGTTAAAATAAAATGAATTTAGAAATTATAGCACAACTTACTGTTCTGGCTTTAATAATCGCATCGGGTTCTTTGGTTATTGCTTTATTGGCAGCTTGAAAAGGCAATTTGTAATTCTGATTCGTCATTATCTCCGGAGAATAAAGAACTAGAGAAGTTTCTAAATTTCCGGGGATAAGGGTAAAAAAGTATACAATTTTGATTTTATAATAGAGACTTCTCAAATGAGGGAAGAAAAAGAAAAATAGAAAAAATTTTCATTCTTTTTTTTCTTTCTTCTCCCTTTCATATACATATGTATATTCTTATGTTGCTAGACATAAAGTAGATTTCTCAACTATAATTAATCTACAGCGGGTATAGTTTAGTGGTAAAAGTGTGATTTGTCTTACTATCAACTTGAACAGTTGAAGGGTCTTTAATTTGAAATTAAAGACTAATAATTTTATTTCTATGATAAAGTTTTGAATCCTTTCCTACAAAAAACCATAAGAAAAGCATTATTCCTGTTATAATGATTAAGAGATGTATCTTCAAATAGCAAAGCAGAATATTTATCAAATTTAAACAATCATTTTTTCTTCAATTAGCTTCAAATCTATGGATAGAAACCTAAAGTATCTTTTTCATCGTAACTGAATCTTCGGTTAATTTTCCAAATAAATCGAAGCTAACAAGCCACAAAATGATAATTTTAGTTTACTAAAATTATTGGTATATTTTTTAGTTCGAGCTCGGTGAGAATTATTCTCCTAAGGATAAAAAGTAATAGAAATAAAGAACAAAGTAATTAGAAAGATTTATCTCTTTCTGTAAAGTTTTATTTTACTCCATCTTTCTCAAAAGGATCCACCTAAGAAGTATTTATCAAAAGATAATTCTGTAGATGAATAAACTGACATAGATGTTATGGACAGAAATACTTAAATATAAATAGTAAAGAAAAAAAAATTTCAAGTTCAATTTTTTTCTTTATTTTCAATAATTTTTTTTGCATTTCATAGAGGAGCCGAATAAAAATAAATTTTCATGTTCGGTTCTGAATTAGAGACGTCGGTGAAGAGATGAAGAATCAGCGTCGACTATAACCCATAGCCTTCCAAGCTATTGATGCGGGTTCGATTCCCGCTACCCGCTTCTCTGCCTTCTGGAGAAAGAAAAAGAGAAAAAATTTTCTCATTTCATTGTCAATTTCTTTCATTTTCACTTTTTACATAATCACCATTCTATTGCAGGAACGAAAAATACCTTTTTCGTTCTTGGCAATAGAATATTTATATTTGTAGTAAGATATTCGTAACGAAAGCGTCCATCGTCTAATGGATAGGACAGAGGTCTTCTAAACCTCTGATGTAGGTTCGAATCCTATTGGACGTAATACTTTATTTGGTGAGACTAAATTAAGAAGAATCAAAGTATATTCTTATCTCTTTCACTTCTGAAAAACAAACTTATGTGGAACAAGGAGAAGCCGAAAAAAAAAAAAATAAATGACAAATTTTTATTTTTTTTTTTTTCGGCTTCTCTATATTAAACTATAGAATATTCACTTTTATTCTCTTTACTTTTGTTCTTGAAGTGAAAAAAACTCAGTATGTTCCTTAGTAGCTTCTTTTAAAATAATCTCAGCTTCTTCTGTGAAAACTTTAGTAGAACGTATAATCTCAATAAATTAAGGTTTATTTGTTATTAAATATTCACGTAATTGAACAAGAAATTTCTTTACTTATTCTACTTCCAATACATCCGAATATCCATTTACTCCAGTATAAATAGTAGCTACTTGTTCTTCCACAGCAAGAGGAGCTGATTGAGATTGCTTAAGTAATTCACGTAAACGTTGACCTCTTGCTAATTGATTCTACGTAGCTTTATCTAGATCAGAGGCAAATTGTGCAAAAGCTTCTAATTCTGCGAATTGAGCTAATTCTAATTTAAGCTTTCCAGCCACTTATTTCATAGCTTTAATCTGAGCTGCAGATCCCACTCTGGATACAGAAATACCTACATTAATCGCGGGACGAATTCCTGCATTAGATAAATCAGCTGATAAAAATATTTGTCCATCTGTTATAAAAATTACATTAATGAGAGTATAAGCTGAAACATCTCCTGCTTGAGTTTCAACTATAAGCAAAGCAGTCATACTTCCTTCACCTAATTGCGAACTCAACTTAGCAGCTCTTTCCAAGAAACAGGAATGCAGGTAAAAAACATCTCCTGGGTATGCTTCTCGACCCGGTGGCCTTCTCAATAAGAGAGACATCTGTCAATAAGCTTATGCTTATTTAGAAAGATCATCATAAATAATTGAAGTATGTTGTTTACGATACATGGAGTATTCTGCTGAAGCTGCTCCTGTATAGGGGGCAAGATACTGCAAAGTAGCGGGAGAATCTGCAGTTTCTGCTACTACAATAGTATATTCCAATGCACCACGTTCCTCAAAAGTATTAACTACTTGAGCTACGGAAGAGGCTTTTTGCCCAATAGCAACATAGACACATATTACATTTTGACCTTTCTGATTTAAAATAGTATCTGTTGCTACTGCTGTTTTACCAGTCTGTCTATCTCCAATAATTAATTCTCGCTGACCGCATCCAATAGGAATCATAGAATCAATGGCAATAAGTCCTGTTTGCATTGGTTCATATACAGAACGTCTTGAAATTATACCGAGAGCGGGAGATTCGATGAGTCTGAATTCGGAAGCTGGTATTTGACCCTTACCATCGATAAGTTAAGCTAACGCATTTGCGACACAACCTGAATAGGCATCACTTACTGGAATTTGAGCAATTTTACCTGTTGCTTGTACGGAGCTACCTTCCTAAATACTCAATCCATCTCCCATTGAAACAACTCCAACATTGTCAGATTCCAAATTTAAGGCAATGCCTACAGTGCCATCTTCAGATTCTACCAATTCACCGGCCATAACTTTATCGAAACCGTATATACGTGCAATACCATCTCCTACCTAAAGTACAGTACCGATATTGATAACTTTGACTTCCTAATTATACTACTCAATTTGCTTACGAATAATATTGCTAATTTCGTCGGGTCGAATGTTTACCATTAGCGTTCATTAATAATTTCTTAAGAAGTGAAACCTATGAAAGCTATTCAGTTGTGCTTCCCATGGTCTTAAGCAGACCAATATGATAGTCAATCATGCGTGAATGCAATTCGCTATTTAAACAATTGTTTGAAACTTCTGAAGCTCTTTCTAATGCGAGACGAGAAACCTGTTGTCTAACTTACTCAATTGCTCTCTGTTCTTCGAAACGAATAGTAGCATTTTTAGAATCTTCTAAACGTTTTGAATCTTCATCAGCAATATTAATTAAATCCTGTTTTTCTTTTTCCATTTCAGAAAGTCCATTGACTCAAATTTCATTTGCTTTTAATTCAGCTTGTTGCAAACGAATCTCGGCTTGTTTAGGTTTATCAGTAGCTTCTTTATACCATTCCTCTGCATCGCGAATAGTACTTAAAATCGTCTGTTTACGCTTATCTAATAAATTATTTAATGAAAGTAGAATTTCTATCTATAAAACCATAGATAGCAAATCTCTTCCCAAACCGAACATGAATCTTTCAATTCATACGGCTTTCTCACTCAACTTTAGTAATAAGTACCAAAGAGTAAAGTATTCCTGACTGAGTCTGCTTTCTCTACTATTTTGCACTCCTCGCCCAAAAAAACTAGATTTTAGTAATTCTGGAAGATATTTCTACTATTGAAGGCTCTTCCGACAAAAAATTCTTCCTAATTGTCAGCAAGATTGCTTTTCTGAATAATTATATATTACACATGGGTTGTCAATTCGGCACTAAAAACAGAAAATTATTTTATAGAAAACTTTACTTCGTATAATAGTTTCTCTAACAGGTAAACGAAAAATTAGAAATTTTTCATTTATTAAATTCTTCTAAAAAAAAAAAAATGAAGAGTAGCTTTATCTATTGAGAGAAAAAGGAAATAAAAAAATTTATCAATATGAGTGTTATATGTTGAAAAATTTTCTAACCATGTTTTTTGATTATTTTCAAATAACATAGTAGGGGAAGGAAAACCCTAATTGTGCCTAGACTTTAAGCAGTTTAGCTTTAACCATATCTACAATGTTTTCTCTTTAATCAGTTTTAAACAATTCGTTTTCTGATTTTACGAAATGCTATAGTTCCTCTAGATTTTTTGACTAGAAGTAATTCGTTGAAATCATACACTTTTTTTTAAGTGTAACTAGTAAAATCCAGCAAATTTATTCAAATGTCCAATCCACACACACTCCCTTTCCAAAGTAAACTAATAAACCAAGCACAACACCTAAATTGATTAAATTTGTTTCTAAAAGATTTGTATTTAGTTTAAAACCCTCTGCGGGAAGCCAAAAATGAAAAGGAATAACAAGAGAAATCAAATTTCTCATACTCTCTCTCCCATCATAGGTTCTTTAAGTCTTAGTATGTCTCTTCCTTATCCAATCCTACTTAAAATAGGAAAGCTTAAGCTATTCTTCATTCCGTTTCGGGACTCATATTTTCGACGATGAAGTAGAAGAAAATAGTTTACTTACCTTTTATTAACTTTATTTCTTGTTACTAGAATTACGAAATTTTTGGTTAACTTGTTAACCAAAGGATGGAAGAAAAGTCTATTATTTACCTGTTATAACTAACTTTTCCTACAAAAAGTGGTTAAATAAATAGAATTAGAAGGAAATTTTTATGGGAAATAGTATAAAATACAGAATTTTTTAGATCTTTCAGATTAGACGGAAGGATTTGCAGATGGAGGTGCTAGAGCTGCGACTAAACCATAAATAGTCAGAGCTTCCATAGAAGCTAAGCTTGACAATGAAGTACCTCATATTTTACCTTCTGCTTCAGGTTATCTAACAATACCTTCCACAGCTTAACCTGCAGCAGTACCCTGCCCAACACCAAATCCAATAAAAGCAAGACCCACAGCTAATCCAGCAGCAATAACGGAAGCAGCAGAAATCAAAGGGTTCGTGGTAATCTCCTCCAATCAAGATTGAGAAATAGGTCAATGATACAAAAACCTTTTCTCTATTGCTCACTAAAGATAAAGTATAGAATGTTTTAGTTGAAGCAGTTAATAACTCGAAGTGTCTCTTATGAAAGTGGTAGTATCACTGAAAAAGAAAAGATGAAAAAGAAATCTTAATTCTAGAAAAAGAAATTATTTTTTTCATTTTTCTACAATTAGTATATATATATCTTCTAATATATCCAAAATATCTTTATTTCTATTCTTATTTTCTTCTCGTTCCTATAAAAAAAAATATGGGAATAAGTTAAAATGAATAGATAGTTATATAATCTAAATTAGTTTCACTAATTTGACTAAGTTATACGAATTGTAAATTTAGTAGAAACAGGAATACTTCGTATTTTCAATCCTATTCTTTCTATTAAAAAGTAGAAAAGATTTGTTTTTATTTAGAAATGAAATCTAATCAGCTAACTTCAATTTAAAAAGCTTCTTCATTTCCACAATTCTCAAAAGAAAAACTTATTTTTCTTTTTTATCACTTAAACTTCTGCCTAATTTTTACTTTACGGTTCAAATTCACTTCTTTTTTTCTTTTCCTTAAGGAAGATCTTGACGGAAATATGACATAGAAATGTGAATATCATACCAGAATAAGAATAAGTGATTGAACGAAATATAGTTAGGAGAAATGTATTAGAACCTTTTTACTTAAAAGTGGGATGATTCTGTAGTACTTATTCACCAATTTTAAATAATAATAATAATTATATTATTATTGATTTAATATAACTATTTCTCTGTATGAAAATTGTTTTTTTTGCGAAAAATGAAAACTTACATATCTTTTTCTTACTCTCACAAAAAAGGTTAAATTAGTGATGACCCTCCATTAATTCTCCAATATAAGCTGCAGCTAAAGTCGCAGAAATTAAAGCTTAAATAGCACTTGTGAATAGTCCTGAAAACATCATAGGTATAGGAACAACTAGAGGTACTAAAGAAATAAGAACAACAACTACTAACTCATCAGCTAATATATTTCCAAAGAGTCGAAAACTAAGTGATAAAGGTTTAGTGAAATCTTCTAGAATATTGATCGGTAGAAGTATCGGAGTTGGTTAAATATACTTACCAGAATAACTTAAACCTTTTTTACGAAGACCTGCATAGAAATATGCTACTGGTGTAGGCAAAGCTGAAGCAACAGTAGTATTAATATCATTTGTAGGTGCAGCTAATTCTCCGTGAGGTAATTCAAAAATTCTCCAGAAGAGGGGAGCGCCTGACCAATTAGAAACGAAAGTGGGAAAAAACATAGTTCCAATGAAAGGAACCCAAGGACGGTATTCCTCTTCTCCTATTTAAGTTCTAGTCAAATCTCAAATGAATTCTAAAATATATTCAACAAAGTTTTGACCACTAGTTGGAATAGTCTGTAAATTCTGAGTGGCTAAAGTAGCTGAACCTAATAAAATTGCAATAACGATCCGGAAAGTTATAGGTACCTATGCATAAACCTGAAAACCACCTATTTGCCAGTAGAAATGTTAACCTACTTCCACACTGGATATCTCGCATAAATTAGTGAGTTTGCTAATGGAAGATTGTGCACTATACATATTACCTCTTTGAAAAATTGATTGTGAAATAAGAAATAGTACTTATAAGAATAATTATTATTCTTTATTGATCCTATAAATATAAATATTATTTTGACGATAAAATGAAAAATATTTATTTAAATAAAAATATTTATCGTTATTTTAATACATTTCTAAGTCTGACAATAGTGATGAACTTAGAGAGGTTATCAGCTCAAAAGGGAAAATTATCAAATTTTCGTAGAATTACAACGACCTTCCTCAGTAGCTGAAGTTGATTTATCCGAAACCCATCTAGTTAAAGCTCTAGCATCATCATTTGCTGGAATTGAGATATCCGTAAGATCTAAATCGCAATCTATATCAACTAAACAAATAGTTGGAATATTTGAATTAATACATTCCCGAATAGCTGTTAATTCTTTTTATTAGTCCACAATTGTAACAATATCTAGTAAGTTTGTCATATACCTAATCCCACCTAAATATTTTTGCAGTTGAGCCAATTGTCTTTCCAAATTGGCTGCTTCTTTTTTCGGAAGCTCATCAAGCGCTCCCATATTTTTCTTCGTTTGTGGGTCTTCAAATTTCCGTAAACGTTTTTCTATAGTAGACCAATTTGTTGACATTCCACCAAGCCACTTTTGATTTACATAATGACATCGAGCCTTTAGAACAGCTGATGCTACTAAATCAGCTGCTTGATATTTTGTACCTACTATTAAAAACTGCTTCCCCTTACTCACAGCATTAGCAACAAAATCACAGGCTTCTGATAAGAATCTAGCCGTTTTAGTAACATTTAGGATATGAATGCCCCTACGTTCTGTGAAGATATAAGGTTTCATTTTAAGATTCCACTTTGCAGCTTGATGACCAAAATGAATTCCTGCTTCCATCATTTCTTCCAAATTAATGTTCCAATATTTTTGTTTCATCTTCTCCTAAACTTAAAAACTATGAGATGTATATATATATATATATATATATATATATATATATATATATATATATATATATATATATATATATATATATATATATATATATATGTATATGATAATAATGTAGTAATTACATTTTTGGGATTGCATCACGACAAGAAATAGCTAAATCCTCTCTTTCTTCTTTTTTCTAACTCTCAATTGAAATAAATAATCCAGATTCAACTATGAAAGAAATCAATTTTAGTTAAAGTCAAAATGGATTTCCAATAATTAACAACTTTATATTTTACTTTCGATAATTAGGGTCAAGATTTATTTCCGATAATGGTTTCTTCAATGTTTTATGAATAATCTTCATAGTAGGAAAAAAGAAGATTCTTTGGTAATAGGAGAAAACATCTCGAACTCTTCCACTGAAAAGTTTATTCTTTTTTCTTTTCGAATAAGTCTCTTTCCGTTTTTCTAAAATTACTTGCCACACTACTTCTTGACATCCAGTACCGGCGGAGATTACGCCACCAAAAATAACATTTTCTTTTAACCCTTTTAACCAGTCAATTCGACCTCGAAGAGCGGCTTTGGCTAATACTCAGGTAGTTTCTTGAGAACTGGCTTCCGATATAAAACTCTGAGTATTGAGAGATGCCTTTGTTATTCCTAATAATATAGGTTTATAAAGAACTGATTCTTCTGAAACACGATTCATCCTTTGTGCCCTTGAAGATTCAATCAATTCTCCGGGTAAAGAACCATTAGCCATTCCATCTTCTAAAGTAAGAACTTTTGATGTCATTTGACGCACAACAATTTCTATATGCTTATCTGATATCTATACTCCTTATGACTAATGAACCTCCTGAATTTGATCGACTAAGTTAATTTAACTTTAGTTCATGGTTATTTTAGCACTAAGGAGGAATCCCCAAAGACTTCCAAGAGATTTCGTCATATCTCTATTCCAATTCTCAAATCCATTTTCTAGATTTATTGAAGTAGAATTAATTGGACAAGCTTCTAATAATTACTCAACTTTAGGAAGACCCTGAATAATATCACCAGATTTTAACCTTTCATATACTAAGGTTATTGAAACATCTCCTTTTTTTATAATTTGTCCATAATGACTATGAATAGTGGCTCCTCCAGTGGCTAAGGAGGGTTTAGCTAGTCTAACTACCAGAAATTCCGGATGAATAGCTATAATTTGACCGGATTCAGAGATTGTTTGATATTTAGATGATATAGATATATTTTCACAGATAAATTGTCCAAGGCCTACTAAATGAATTGCTCCTTTTTTATATGAAAGAGCGATAGAAAAAGACCAAGTTAATAAATGATAGATTGAATTTTTAGATAAATCTAATTTATGTGTCTTTTTATTCTCATCAAAAAAATACCATTTTGGAACTTGAAAAACATCTCTTAAATTTTCAAGTATTGAATACCTATTAATGATAGGTTGATTATGAGTATTTGCCCAACAAGAGAATTGAAAAGGGCTCGGCAAACTATGTGAATTACCTAGAAGACCTAACTTTCTCAGTAAGAGTATTTCCATAAAATTTCTTTCAATTGATAGAAAAAAATTTCTAATTATTTTTCTTGAATTGAATTCCTGATTTATATTATTATGATTATAAAATTTTTTATTAATAAAAGTACCAGAAGAATTTTGACTAGAAGTAATTGAAATTTGATTGAATTTTTTAACAAAAGATTTGGCGTAAAAAATAGAATTGATATCTAAATCAAAATTCCCTTCATCTTTCATTTCCGGAGTATACTCCTCTGAATTTTTAGATAGGAAAATTTGGACAAAATCAAAAGGGGATAAAATGGGAAGAGATTTATCTTCTTAATTTTCATTAGATGAGATACGAATAATGCCTCTATACCCATTGAATAATCCATTTTCATAATTGAAAGAGTGACTAGAATAATTAATTTCATTAGTGAATAAGTATTTTAGATTGACATTATTCTTCTTCTTTTCTATCTCAAAAATAGGGTGTTCTATCAAGCTAATTTGAAGAAATTTTTTTGATAATCCATTTGTCTTTATTTCAGTAAGAGAAGCATAAACTTTTTTTATAGAAGAATCTTCTTTCCAATCCAGAACTAGACCAGTTTAAATTAATTGAATACCAGTTTTATTCGTAACTTCAACTTCCTCACCATCTTCGTAGAGAAGATATCGAATCTTTTTTACTTTCAAAATTTCTTGTTTCTTTTGTGAATTTGGAGTAAACGTTTCTGCTAAATCTGTTTCTTCAGGTACTATAAATTCGATTGCAGGTCTAATGAAAATGAAAGGTTTTTCTTTAGGGGGTGTAATCCACTCAAGATAAAGCCAATTTTCAGATTGAAACTTATTAGAAATTTCTTCTCCCGGTGGTACCAAAATGTCATTTTGTTTAAATATGTTTCGTCTCTCTTCGGGATGATATACACGACCAGGTAATACTTTTACCTCGTAACTATCATTCATCTTTCTTCTTATTCTAACTAATCCACCTACTTGGCTCCTAATATCCGAAGTAATTTGTGTATTTTTTTTTATAAGACTATCATTTCGTACTAAGATAGATGGAAAAGATTCATATGAAATGTGCACTTCTTCAGGAATGAGAAAAAAATTTCCTGGTTCAATTACTTGATATCTCGGTCGAAGTCTTAAAATTTTCGTTTCTCGATTCTTAAAAGTTTCTCCTTTTCCTTTAATTGGATTGACTTTTATAGTACCATATTTTATAATTCCTGAGCTTTGAATTCTGTATCCAGGATCATTTGAAATGGCAGAAATATCCTTATTTTCTAAAATTCCACTTTTTGGTATGTTAAGAACAAATCGACGAAAAATTTGTGTTTTTTTTTCTCCATGTCTTTCCTCTAATAAAAGAAAATTTTCGCCTTTTTTTTCATCATAAATTCTCTTTACCTCATAATCATGTAAAATAATACTGGGATATACAAAGTTCCTACTCTTGTTTAGTATACCAAGATAGAGATTCGAATAATTTAGAGTTTCCATTTCTTTTTCTAAATAAGGATCAAGATTTTTGGAATTAACTTCATTAGTCTTTTTCATAAAAAGTATCTTACGTGGAGAAATGAAAAATTTTGTATTGATTTAATCCTGATTTTTGAAAAACATAGAGGATGTTTTATCTTCATGAGAACTTCCTGATAATATCCATAAGTGACCCGTATTAAATATTAAATGAACATTACTATGTAAATATTTAGATGCATGACGTACCCTTTTACTCCAGTGCATTTCCCCTTCTATGTTACAATAAATGTATTTCTGAACCTTTTCTTTGAAAGAAGATACCTTAGCATGAACTTCCGCAATAAGTTGTTTCGATTCTACATATTGATTGTTTTGAATTAAGAGTAGACTTTAAGATGGGATGATCAAATTATGTATCTTATTCTTACTTTTTATAGTAACAGCTAAATCGGTACGACATACCCAAGCAGGGTGACCGTGACGTGTTCTTGTGGGATAAACTAAATCTGTATCGAATTCAATAGTCCCATTAAAAGGGGTTCATACATGTTCTGCAATGTCACCTGTGGAAACTCCACCAGTATGGGAAGTCCTTAATGTTAGTTGAGTTCCTGGTTCCCCGATAAATTAGCCTGCTATAATACCCACAGCTTCTCCCAATTCTACTAAATCACCGTAGTGAGTAAGACTCCATCCATAGCATAATTGACAAATCCAAAGCATACTTTTGCAAGTCAAGGGAGATCGTATTGAAATTGATGGTGTTTTAAGAGTTATTGATTTTTCAATAAAATTAGTATTAATATCTTGATTACATATAGCAAGACATCTTGCATTTATATATAAATTATCTGCTAGTACACGACCCACTAGTTTTTGCTGAGTAAATATTTGTAAATTTTTCTTCTTATCTTCGGTAGAATTCAAAGAAATACCTCAAAAAGTATTACAATCTGTTTTACGTACTACAATATGTTAAACCACTTCAACAAGTCTGCATATAAGGTATCCAGCATCTAATATTCACACGACAGTATCAACAACTCCTTTACAAGCACCGTAACAAGAAATAATATATTCGGTCAAAGATAATCCCTCGCGGAAATTACTCTTAATAAGTAAATCAATAATTTGTCCCTAAAAATCTGACACTAATCCTCTCATACCTACTAATTAATAAACTTATGATGCACTTCCTCAAGCTCCTAAAAAAGACATCATATGTACCGGATTTAAGGGATCAGTCATTCTGAAATTAGGATTCATTTCTTATTTTGAATACTCACTCGTAGCATACCATGTTTCAATGAGTTGACGTAATTTTTCCGCAGCATGTACATTCCCATAGCGATGATGCTTCTCCAAAGTATAACTATGATGTTCCGCATCTTAAATGAGCCATCCCTTTGACAGTACTGTTAAGAGATCGTCAATGCCTAATAAAGTAACGGCATAAGTAGCTTGTTAAAAACCCAGAGTTTTAGGTTGATCCAAAATGTGAGCTGTATATGTAATTCCAAAGTGAGCTACTAATCTGCCAATAAATTGTTTTATCGCAGTTCCATCTATTACTTTATTATAGAATAGCAATTTAGCTGATTCTGCCACGATAGAAAAACCTCTTGATTTTCTCAAACATAATTCACCATCAATTAAATTAAACCATTTATCAAAAGGGCTTTTTTCAATTTTCAGAATTCTACAAACTATTTCAATTGCAATAGTAATTACGCTATTATAGCAGGTAGTGGTCGACTCCTATGTTGAGAAACTTCAAAAAAACCTTGTATAGCTTCTTCTATTTGTTCATTGGAAGGAATACGACCAGCAGTTGTACAAATGTACATACTAAGTATTTTTTCTTTTCTATTCTTCCTAAATTGGTAATTTTCATAAATCTGGGAAGAAGTTCCGAGAGATTCATATTGAATTTCAATAGGTACTTCTCTATCAATTGAAGTGACTATATGTAGATCTACCTGCCATCGAAGCCATAAAGGACTATGTAAATTTATTTCTTTCTGTTTCTCAGCTTTAAGTATATCATCGTAACTATGAAAGTAAAACATTTTATAAGAAAAATTTTTATTTCTATAATCATACGGATGATATTCATTTTGATAAATACCTTAGTTGCTTCTGATAGTTGATACATAAATTCCGAAAAGCATATCTTGACTCGGTACCGAAACGGGATTTCCTGTAGCTGGAGACAAAAGATTTGTATGAGAAAACATTGATAGACGAGCCTCTACTTAGGCTTCCAAAGATAGTGGTATATGGACAGCCATTTAATCTCCATCAAAGTCTGCGTTAGATCCTGCACAAACTAAAAAGTGTAAACAAATAGCACGTCCCTCTACTAGAATAAGTTCAGATGCTTGTATTCCCAATCTATGCAAAATAGGTGCTCGATTTAGTAGTACCGGATGTCCTTATATAACTTCTTTAAGTATCTTCCATATAATAGGCTCTTTGTCTTAAATCATACTTTTAGCAGCTCGGAGATTTGGAGCCAGATATCTTCCAATCAAACCTCGAATTACAAAAGTTTAAGAAAACTCTACTGCCATTTCTTTGAGTAATCCACATTCATGTAAGGGAGGATAGGGACCCGCAACAGTAACAGAACGACCTAAATAATCAACTCATTTTCCAAGTAAATTTTCGCAAAATCTTCCTTCTTTACCTTCAATTAAATCAGAAAACAATTTATAAGCTCTATTATGACTATCTCTCATAAGTTATCCACAAATACCATTATCAATAGGCGCATCCACAGCTTCTTGAACCAATCTTTTTTAGCAAACAACCAAACCTCCTGGTGTAGATCTACCTCTGGCTAAAAAATCCAGAAGTGTATTATTTCTATAAATAACTCTTCTATGAAGTTCATTTAAATCGAAAGTAATTAATTCACCTTCTCCTAATTCAATCATTGGTCTTAATTCAAGAGGAAGAACTAGTAATAATGATAAAACCATCCATTCCGGTTTCATATTTGTTTGGAGAAAGTTTTTGGCTAATTCCATGCGTCTAACCAAAAGATCCTTTCTTCTTTAAATCTTACAATCCTCCCACTCGTTTCCGGTAGATTTTTGTTCCGTCAAATTTCTCCATTCCATATATGCACGATCCATAACAATTTGCAAATTCAGACTAGCTAATCCTTTTCCAATAGCATTTCCTCCAGTAGCTACTTCTCTATCTTGAAAAGCTTCAAATCCACGAGGAGAAAAGAAACGAGGAAAAATTTCCTTCCAAGATTAATCTTCGTATTTGAATAAACCTCGTAATTTTAATAAAGTAGGTTTTTTAGCTATTGGCCTAGCGAGAAAAAGATTAGGATAGGTTTTTTCTATATAATAGATTCCCCCCCTTTAGAGACGGACATGAACGTTTTCCTTCATCCGGCTCAAGTAGCTATTCTATAAAAAAAGAAAAAATTTCATTATTTTTCAAAAGAAAATTTTTCTGTTTCTACTATTTATCTATCAATAAATAGAAGAAAGACTAAGAAGAAAGATACTCATTATTCGAGTCATTCTATAAAGTTTATAACTTTTTCGTCTCTTCACAAAAGAAAATTATTTGAATTTATGAATAGTCTTTTTTTCTTTAAAAGATATATTTCTTCACAGAAATACCGCCAAAAAAATTTTTTGAATTCATAAGAGTTTTACTTGTTCTTATTTCGATTTCCTTCTTCTTCAGTTAGGTTTCTGTTTCACTTCGATGGTTATAATGATATTTATTACAAGTATATATGCGATGGATAAACTTTATAGCCATATCTATTTCAAAAATAAAGAAATAATTTTTATTTTTCATCATTTTCTTTTACGAAGTCCAATTAGCTAAAGATTTTTTTACGAACCTTAGATTCAAATCCTTGCAGCAATTTTAGTCAAAAATATGCTTTTTTCTTTTGAGTTTCACATTCTTCCTCTCCTTGAGAACATGTCAGAACTAGGAGCATCTATAAAAAATTCTATTAGATGACAGTTTTGAAATCTGTATAATCGAAATCTATAGTCAAGTCACGCATCGCAGTATACTAGGCTTTCCAATTCTTTGAGAGGTTTAGCCAAAAGATTTGCGATATAACTAAGAAGACGTTTCAAATACCATACATGAGTTACTGGACATGCCAATTCTATATATCCCATTCTATATCTACGAACTCTAGATTCAGTAAATTCAACGCCACATTGCTCACAAATTTTTGAATATTCTCTCTAATTTTCAATACTCCGGTACTTTCCACAAGCACAAATTCCACTTTTTATAAGTCCAAATATTCTTTCACAAGATAAGCCATCTTTCTCTAGTTTATGCGTTTTATAATGCGAAATATAAAGTTCAGTTATTCGTCCAACTACTTCTCCATTAGGTAAGGTTCTCTCAGCCCAACCACGGATTTCTTCAGGGGAAGCTAATCCAATTCGAAGATGCTGATTCTCCTCTTGGTAAATCATAAATCTGAGATTCCAATTAATTTTGATTAAATGTCTTTAAATTTTATTCTTAATTCTTTTTCAGATACAATAATATGATCTAAATTTGGAGCTAGAAATCACAATTCTCGAACCAATAATCGAAAAGATTCTGGAGCTGTTTCAAGTTTAGGTATCAATTCTCCAGTTACAATGACCCTAAGTACCTCAAAACAGGCCTGAATATGATCAGACTTTATAGTAGGCATTTCTTCTAAGGTATAAGCGGCACCGAAACCTTCCAAAGCCCAAACTTCCATTTCTCCTACTCATTGTCCCCCCCGCCGAGATTTTCCTCTAAGAAATTATTGTGTCACAGGTGCATAAGGTCCACTAAAGCATGCATGAATTTTATCATCAACTTGATAGATCAATTTCAACATATAAGCCTTTCCTATAGTGACAGGTTCTTCAAAAATGTCTCCCGTTCTTCCATCAAGTAATCCGCTTTTTCCAGGATTATCAGATTCGAATAACCATGGATTAGCTGTTTGTCTACTAGCCTCATGCAATTCAGAAGAAACTAGCTTTCTTAAAGCTTCCCTCTCATATCTTTCATCAAAAGGTGTTACTCTATAATGCTTTTGCAGGAAGTCCCCTGCTAAACCAAGTAAACATTCAAATATTTGTCCCACATTCATCCTTAAAGGTACACCTAAGGGACTTAGAACCATATCAACAGGTGTTCCATCTTGTAAATGAGGCATATCCTGTCTAGGCAATATTTTCAAAATAATACCCTTATTTCCATGTCTTCCAGCTACTTTATCACCTACTTGTATTTCGCGCTTTTACAGGATATATACATGGACAATTTCTGCATAAGTTGTCGAAGTTTTTTCCTGATAGATCCATTTTATATCGATGACTCAGCCTCTTCCGCCTAAAAGTACTTTGAGACAAGTCTCTTTTGCTGTAACTACTTGAATCCCAAATATAGCTTGTAATGATTTACCTTCTGGAGCACGTAGTGATTCTTCTGTTTCCTAAGGTGTCAATTTACCAACCAAAGCATCTCCTGTTTCTACCCAAAATCCTGGTAATACAAGACCACTTTCATCTGAATGACAAAGTAAATAATTATCTAAATGAGGTATTTCTCTAGTAATTCTTTCGGGACCCTAACTTGTTACGCGAGCTTCAATTTCATACCTCTCAATATGAATAGAAGTATAAATATCTTCATGTATCAGACGTTCACTAATAAGTATAGCATCTTCAGAATTATATCCCTCCCATGGCATATAAGCTACTAATATATTTTTTCCTGAAGCTGATTCTCCTCCTGCAGTAGCTCTCCCATCCGCTAGAATTTATCCCTTTTTTACGTATTCTCTCAATTGAATTCAGGGTTTCTCATGTATACAAGTACTATTATTGGAACGTTGATATATTACCAATTTTGTTTCTACCTCTTTCTCCTTCGTCAATAATGTAATTCTTCTACCATCGGTATAACTAATTCTTCCTCCTTCTGTGGCTACAATTACACTTCCTGAATCTGGAGCTGTTTGGCTTTCCAATCCTGTCCCTACAATGCACTTCTCAGGTTTGGAAAGTGGAACAGCTTGACACTGCATATTAAAACCCATTAAAGCACAATTTGCATCATTATGTTCAAGAAGAAGAATCGAGGAAGTTCCAATAGAAAAATATTGTGAAGGAAAAATACTTCGAAGGTTTATTTGATTCCATGCAGTGGCGACAAATTCTTGTCGATATCGAGCTGGAGTTACTTGTTCCTCTTGATTTGTTTGATTCAAGGCTAAACAATTTCCCGTTGCTATGTGATAGTTTTCATCTTCTCCTGCTGATAAAAAAGTCATATCTTCTTCTTCAGATACTCCAGATATTTTATAGAATGGACTCTCTAAAGATCCCCAATTATCAACTTTGGCATGAATGGCTAGTGATGCAACAAATCCAGCATTCATTCCTTCAGATGTTTCAATGGGACGAATTCACCCATAATAACTAGGATGAGTATCTCGTACTTGAAAACTTGCAGTTCGTCTTGTTAATCCTCCTGGCCCTGAGGAACTTAGTCTCCATTTATGAACCACTTCTGTCAATGAATTAGTTTGATCTAGGAATTGTGACAAAGGATGCGAACCAAAGAATTCTTTAAAAGTTGTTATTAATGGAGTTGACGTTACTAGGCTTTTGGGAGTTGGTAAATGTTCACGTTTATTTGCTCCACGTATGGCTTGCCGTATCGAATTCTCCAAACGATTCAAAGCTAATTTTGATTGATCTTGCAATAGGTCAGTTACAGAACGAACACGGCAATTCTTTAAGTGATCAATATCGTCAGGTACACCTATGCCAAATCTAATTTTTATTGAATAATCTACGGCAGCTAATAGATCTTGTGGTAACAAAAAATTTTCGTTTTCAGGTACATCAAGATTAAGTTTCTTATTTAAATTTAGTCAACCTATTTTTCCTGGTTCACATCTCTGCTGAAAAAATTTTTTTTACAACTCCTTACTTATAGACTCAGAAAAATTTAAATCTCCGCCTATACAATATATTTGTTTATAAAGTTCTACTATGGCATCTTCCGTCGACTGAAGATGCTCTTTCTTCGTCTTCCTTTTCATACAACCTAAGAGTAATTTGGGATAACAGACATTGCCTAGGATTTCTTCAATGTCCAAACCCATAGCTAATAATAAAACTAGAATAGATACTTTTCTTTTTTTGCTTATACGAGCCCAGATTCTTGTCTTTCCATCAATTTCTAGTTTCAACCTTCTTCCCCAATCTGGAATAGTAGTGCCAGTATATATAGGAATTCCGTTGCAATCTAATTCTGAATTATAATAAATGCCGAGACTTCGTAGAATTTAATTTATAATTACTCTAGCAACTCCATTAACAACAAAAGTACCTTGGGAATTCATTAAGGGAATACTTCCAAGAAATACAATTTGTTTTTTTACTCTTCCTTTTTTTCTTTCAGTTAATTAAGCCGGCACATATGAATCAGATGAATATGTTATAGATTGATATATAGCTTCTCTCTCCTCAATAGGAGGTTCTGCCAGTTGATACTGCCTACTAAAAAGTTGAAATTCAAATTCCTAATCTGTATCTTCAATTTTAGGGAAATCGTTGAGTTCTTTAACTAACCCATACTTAATAAAGCGATGAAATCCTTCGAATTGTATTTCTGTAAATTCAGGTAATACAAACAACTCTATTTTTTTCCTTAAAATCATGAGAAATTTCTCCCATTACATTGAAAAATTAGAATGAAATTTCTTTTTTCATTTTTTTATCTTCCACTCTCGTTTATGGTATATCTATTGCAATATATATATACGTATCTATATATACTTTAATTGTATCTTCCTCTCTATATATCAAGATCTCAATATTTTTTCCAGTGTAAGATTAATATAGGAAAATCTAATTGGGAGAGGGCTTGATTAAATATTTATTTAATTCTATAATAGACTAAATTTGAAGTTAAATTGATTTGAGAATTTGATAATTCCATAAAAATTTTTTTTTCTCCCACTGATGTTGCTGAAAGATAAGGCCATTTTCATTCATATTAAAAGGGTAAGACCATTTGTAAGTAATTAGAGGCGATATGGCCAAGTGGTAAGGCAGAGGATTGCAAATCCTTTACCCCCAGTTCGAATCTGGGTGTCGCCTCATTTTTTCACTTCATTATAATGAGCATTAGTTTGGGTTGATTTTTATGCTACCTCTAAATACAAGTGTAGTGCTCCATATTGCAGTATAGCCTACTACGTTACACGTATTCTGATATATCATAAATAAACAACCCTGTATTAATGGTAATACAATTTGTAAATAGAAGCAAGTGGTTAATTTTCATGGTTCCTTCTCAATTAAAAAATACAAAATATATAGATATATATTTATCTATTTATATCTCTATGCTAAACTTATATAGTTATAACAGACTTGTATTTTTGGTGTATGATCATACACAGTATATGATAAAAAGAAATTTTTGTTTAGTAGTACTAATCAGCTTCTGGTACCACTAATGGTACTAATAAAACCAACAGTATCAACAATAACATGATTTTAATAATATTACTAAGATGAAAGGAGTAATTATGGATATAGTTAACATTGCTTGGGCTGCTCTAATGGTTGTTTCTACTTCTTCTCTCTCACCCGTAGCCTGGGGAAGAAGTGGATTGTAATAGCTAAATAATTAAATGATTCTTCTGTAGAAATACAAATCTTATAGTAATGATAGAATAATCTGAAAACATTGAATTATTTGAAGTATTTCAAACAATTTAATGTTTTCATGATCTAATGTCTTTATCTTTACTATAATTACTTCACTTTACTTTACCTCTGTGAGAAATGTGTCACAGTATAATGAGTTTAATAATTTAATATCCCTTCTTTCTCAATCGTTTCTCCTTATCTTTAAATTCGATAATTTGATAATAATTCTTCTTACGAGAAGAAGGAAAGATTATTAAAGAACCTTTTCTTCTTTCTATCATATTTGATTATATTATCATCTACGTGTATAAAGAGAAGAGAAAAAGAAATATATTGTTTTTCCTTTCTTTTCTTTCTTTACCATTATCTAGAAGGGGGAGTAAAAAAAGCTTTATGTGAACTACAGAAGAACTGCAAAAAAAAAGGATGTGTAGTTTTACTTTTTAAGTTAGGAATCCCAACGATAATAAGATGATTAAAAAAATTTTTCATCTGTTACTTAAAATTTATTTTATTTTTCTCCACTATAATTGTATAAAAAAGAATAATTTATTTTTAGATACTTCTTTTTGAAAAGCTATATGTTCCATATGCTTTTGTAATTTAAGTTAGGAAGAAAGAGAAGAATCTGATATAAGATGGATAATAAATTCTTTACTTTCTCATTTCAATTTCAAGTTGAAATTGAAAATTTTAATAAATTCAATTTTGCTTCTTCTTTTTCTCTCTCTTTTGATAGCTCATACTCGCCTAATCTTCCCCCCTATAAAACTTCTTCATATATACTTACGTCTCTTATTTCTCCCCTAAACAAAAACTCTTCTTAGATTCATTTTTCATTTTGGCATTTCTACCAAACTCTAGTGGCTTCTCTTGCTAGAAGGGAGAAAAGCTATAACTAAAAAAATAGATCTTTTTTTTTTTTTCTTTCTTCTAGTTTCCAGGTTTCTCAATAGTAATCAAATAAGACTAAACTTAAGTTATTATAATTGATGCATATTTCAATTTTTAAGGGACACAGAGGAATATTAGATTAATTTGGTTATAGACAAACTAACTATAGATATAGATTTATTATGTACCTATATGTTTATATGACAAAATTTTTCTGAAATTGTACTTCAGGTTCTTGTACTAACTACTATATATTATATATAAATAAGTGACTTTTGTTTGAATGTCGATTCTTTAATATTTGATATCTCAGAAGTCGAAATACTCCTAGACAATTCAGTTTTTTCTCTTCTTAAGATATATATACAGATGACTAAGTCTGTGGGTTCTCCTTTTACTATAATACTATAATATCCGAGTTCACTTTGTATATGAATCATGGAAATTGTGGCGGAGGAAAAAAAACAAGAAGAGACTATATTCAAGATTCGAGAAGAAATTTTAAGGAGAATTTCTCCCTCACTGAATATAGTTCCTCTTCGTAATATTATTCAGAACCTTTTTATTTTAGTAATAAATAAATATATTCTAATAGAAAGCAATTTTTTTTTACTTCTACAAATTTTCTCTTACGAAAAAGCAGATAAATGAATATCTTATCTAACTGCCTTGACTAGCTGTTTGTACATAAAAAATAGGTAGAAAAGCAGTAGGGATTAAAATGAAGAGTGCAGTAGCAATAAAGGCAAGAATATTTACTTCCATAATTTTCTCATATTTAACGTTTGTTTCACAATAATTAAAAGTATTATTTGACAAGAATGACGAATCTCTTTTAAATTTGACAAGCAAAATTTATTAAATCAATAAAAAAATCTATTGGATTAATAAGATGAATTAGGTTGGAATGAGAAATATTCTATTTCTTATGGAAAAAATTCCATAAAAAAAAATTCTTTATTTTCCTTCCTTCGCAGAAAGTAGAAGAATTTTCCTTCAAATTTAGTTAATTCTTCGATATCAACGAAATAGTATAACACAAGATCATTCTTTATATATATATCTATTTATACTAAATTGTTATTTCTCTTTCTTAGTTTGAAGAATCTTTCAATTTTAATAGAAATAAAGATTAAGCAATAGGAACAAATATGAAAAATTTTTTCTTTCTAATTTTTCTTCCTAGAAAGTAAGTTTTTTTATTTATTTCTTTAACTTTATATATTGGTAATAAAAAATACTATAATATGCCTTGAAGAGGATTTGAACCTCCATGCTTTTCAGCACGAGATTTTGAGTCTCACGTGTCTACCATTTCACCATCAAGGCATTACTCCAATAATTTTATGTAAAACTAGAGTAATTATGTATGTCTATATATATAGAAGTAAAGTAATTATTTGTGTCTATACTTCTTACTTTTCTTACCTCTCACCTTCTATATTAGTTTCAATGAAAAGATAAAATAAGTTGAAATTATTTTACCTTTCCATCATTTATTATATATTTCATTTCAATAAATTTATCATTTCAAATCTCTTGAAATGCTATTGTGAATGATTCTGAATAGGGAGTGGAAGTGAAAGATGATAGAAGTT